ATGGAGAGTTTGATCCTGGCTCAGGATGAACGCTGGCGGTATGCTTTACACATGCAAGTCGAACGAAAGCATTAGCTTGAGTGGCGAACGGGTGAGTAACACGTAAGAATCTACCTTTAGGAGGGAAATAACATCTGGAAACGGTTGCTAATATCCCATAAGCTGAAAAGTAAAACAATTTTTTGCCTAAAGATGAGCTTGCGCCTGATTAGCTAGTTGGTAAGGTAAGAGCTTACCAAGGCGACGATCAGTAGCTGGTTTGAGAGGATGATCAGCCACACTGGAACTGAGACACGGTCCAGACTTCTACGGAAGGCAGCAGTGGGGAATTTTCCGCAATGGGCGAAAGCCTGACGGAGCAATACCGCGTGAAGGATGAATGCCTGTGGGTTGTAAACTTCTTTTATTAGGGAAGAATAAATGACGGTACCTAATGAATAAGCATCGGCTAACTCCGTGCCAGCAGCCGCGGTAATACGGGGGATGCAAGCGTTATCCGGAATCATTGGGCGTAAAGAGTCTGTAGGTTGTTTAAAAAGTCTAATGTTAAATATTAGAGCTCAACTCTGAACAAGCATTAGAAACTATTAAACTAGAGTATGGTAGAGGCAAAGAGAATTCCCAGTGTAGCGGTGAAATGCGTAGATATTGGGAAGAACACCAGAAGCGAAGGCGCTTTGCTGGGCCATTACTGACACTCAGAGACGAAAGCTAGGGTAGCGAATGGGATTAGATACCCCAGTAGTCCTAGCCGTAAACGATGGATACTAGATGTTGCGCGTATCGATCCGTGCAGTATCGTAGCTAACGCGTTAAGTATCCCGCCTGGGAAGTATGCTCGCAAGAGTGAAACTCAAAGGAATTGACGGGGGCCCGCACAAGCGGTGGAGCATGTGGTTTAATTCGATGCAACACGAAGAACCTTACCAGAACTTGACATGTCGTAAATTATTATGAGAATAATAAGTGCCTTAGGGAATGCGAACACAGGTGGTGCATGGCTGTCGTCAGCTCGTGTCGTGAGATGTTGGGTTAAGTCCCGCAACGAGCGCAACCCTTGTTTTCAGTTGCCATCATTTAGTTGGGTACTTTGGAAAGACTGCCGGTGACAAACCGGAGGAAGGTGAGGATGACGTCAAGTCAGCATGCCCCTTATGTTCTGGGCTACACACGTGCTACAATGGATATGACAACGAGTTGCTAAACTGTGAAGTTCGGCTAATCTATAAAACATATTCTCAGTTCGGATTGTAGGCTGAAACTCGCCTACATGAAGGTGGAATCGCTAGTAATCGCCGGTCAGCTATACGGCGGTGAATCCGTTCCCGGGCCTTGTACACACCGCCCGTCACACCATGGGAGCTGGCCATGCCCAAAGTTACAATTTTAATTGTACCTAAGGTAGGGCTAGTGACTGGGGTGAAGTCGTAACAAGGTAGCCGTACTGGAAGGTGCGGCTGGATCACCTCCTTATTAGGGATAAAAACCTTAGATCGTTAATTAATTAATAGGGCTATTAGCTCAGTTGGTTAGAGCGCACCCCTGATAAGGGTGAGGTCCCAGGTTCAAATCCTGGATGGCCCACATAAAAGGGGGTATAGCTCAGCTGGTAGAGCGCTGCTTTTGCAAGGCAGATGTCAGCGGTTCGAGTCCGCTTATCTCCAAAAATTATCTGCATAAAATTACGGCAGATTTCATACATTTGAATTTTATATTGTAATATACCTAAAAGATAGATAAATATCTTTATTGAAATTAAGCAATTAAGGGCTTACGATGGATACCTTGGCATTTAGAAGCGATGAAGGGCGTGACTACCAACGAAATATTTCGGTTAGCTGGAAGTAAGCTTAGATCCGGAAGTTCCCGAATGAGGCAACTCTTTATACTGTTTGTTGAATATATAGACAAATAAGAGCGAACTTAGCGAACTGAAACATCTTAGTAGCTAAAGGAAAAGAAAGCAAAAGCGATTCCCTTAGTAGCGGCGAGCGAACTGGGATCAGCCCAAACCACTTTAATGAGTTTTAGTGGGGTAGAGGGACAGTTATATATTGACTATGTATGGTTAGGTGAATCAATTGGAATCTTGTACCATAGAGGGTGAAAGTCCTGTAACTTAAAGCCTTACATAACTTTTACTGTATCCCAAGTAGCATGGGACACGTGAAACCCCGTGTGAATCTGCGAGGACCACCTCGTAAGGCTAAATATTACTAAATGACCGATAGTGAACAAGTACCGTGAGGGAAAGGTGAAAAGAATCCCGGAAGGGAAGTGAAATAGAACATGAAATCGTAAGCTTACAAGCAGTAGGAGGATGACTATATCGTCTGACTATGTGCATGTTGAAGAATGAGCCGGCGACTTATAGGCAGTGGCAGGTTAAGATAGAGAATATCGGAGCCACAGTGAAAGCGAGCTTTAATAGAGCGTAAGTCACTGTTTATAGACCCGAACCCGAATGATCTAACCATGGCCAGGGTGAAGCTTGGGTAAAACTAAGTGGAGGTCCGAACCGACTGATGTTGAAAAATCAGCGGATGAGTTGTGGTTAGGGGTGAAATGCCAATCGAATTCGGAGCTAGCTGGTTCTCCCCGAAATGCGTTTTGGCGCAGCGGTTGATGCTATAGCTTAGGGGTAAAGCACTGTTTCGGTGCGGGCTGCGAGAGCGGTACCAAATCAAGGCAAACTCTGAATACTAAGTGTGTAGTCAACCAGTGAGACAGTGGGGGATAAGCTTCATTGTCAAAAGGGAAACAGCCCAGACCACCATCTAAGGCCCCTAAATAATCGCTAAGTGGTAAAGGAAGTAAGAATGCTTATACAACCAGGAGGTTTGCTTAGAAGCAGCAACCCTTTAAAGAGTGCGTAATAGCTCACTGGTCTAGTGANTCTTGCGCCGAAAATGAACGGGACTAAGTGATTTGCCGAAGATGTGGGATGTTTTACATCGGTAGGGGAGCGTTCTGTTGTAGTTTGAAGCACTAACGTAAGTGAGTGTGGACGAATCAGAAGTGAGAATGTCGGCTTGAGTAGCGAAAACATTGGTGAGAATCCAATGCCCCGAAAACCTAAGGTTTCCTTTGGAAGGTTCGTCCGCGAAGGGTAAGTCAGGACCTAAGATGAGGTTGAAAAACGTAGTCGATGGATAACAGGTTAATATTCCTGTACTGTTTATTATTGGTATTGAGTGACGAAGAAGGCTAAATCATCCGGATGTTGGTTACCGGTTTAAACTAGCAAGGCTATGATTAGTAGAGAAAATACTTTGAGCTAAGCAGTGAGTACAAGACACTACGGTGTTAAAGTGATTGACGTCACACTTCCAAGAAAAGCTCATCATATCTTAAGTAATAAATACCTGTACCTGAAACCGACACAGGTAGGTAGGTAGAGAATACTAAGGGGCGCGAGATAACTCTCTCTAAGGAACTCGGCAAAATAGCCCCGTAACTTCGGAAGAAGGGGTACCCTTGTAGGGTTGCAATAAATAGGCCCAAGCGACTGTTTACCAAAAACACAGGTCTCCGCGAAGTCTCAAGACAATGTATGGGGGCTGACGCCTGCCCAGTGCCGGAAGGTTAAAGAAGTTGGTTAGTCATTTGACAAAGCTGATAACTGAAGCCCCGGTGAACGGCGGCCGTAACTATAACGGTCCTAAGGTAGCGAAATTCCTTGTCGGGTAAGTTCCGACCCGCACGAAAGGCGTAACGATTTGGGCACTGTCTCGGAGAGAGACTCGGCGAAATAGAAATGTCTGTGAAGATGCGGACTACCTGCACCTGGACAGAAAGACCCTATGAAGCTTTACTGTAGCTTGGAATTGAATTTGGGTTTATTTTGCGCAGTATAGGTGGGAGGCTATGATCTTGTACTTGCGGGTGCAAAGAAGCCATCAGTGAGATACCACTCTAATTAAACTAGAATTCTAATCTTGAAGCCGTAATCCGGCCAAGAGACATTTTCTGGTGGGCAGTTTGACTGGGGCGGTCGCCTCCTAAAAGGTAACGGAGGCGTGCAAAGGTTTCCTCAGACTGGTCGGAAATCAGTCGTAGAGTGTAAAGGCATAAGGAAGCTTGACTGCGAGACCTACAAGTCAAGCAGAGACGAAAGTCGGCCTTAGTGATCCGACAGTGCTGAGTGGAAAGGCTGTCGCTCAACGGATAAAAGTTACTCTAGGGATAACAGGCTGATCTCCCCCAAGAGTTCACATCGACGGGGAGGTTTGGCACCTCGATGTCGGCTCATCGCATCCTGGGGCGGTAGCACGTCCCAAGGGTTGGGCTGTTCGCCCATGAAAGCGGTACGCGAGCTGGGTTCAGAACGTCGTGAGACAGTTCGGTCCATATCCGGTGCAGGCGTTAGAGTATTGAGAGGACTTCTCCTTAGTACGAGAGGACCGGGAGAAACATACCTCTGGTGTACCAGTTATTGTGCCAACAGTATACGCTGGGTAGCTAAGTATGGATTGGATAACCGCTGAAAGCATCTAAGTGGGAAGCCTACCTCGAGATGAGTACTCTTATAGATCACGGTAAGATTAACCGTTTGATAGGCGTTAAGTGTAAGTGTAGCAATACATTCAGCTGAGACGTACTAATAGATCGAAAGCTTAATTTTGAATTTAGTTACTTAAATTAACACCTTATACATAAGTAGAAATTTAATTAATTAGTAGTGCAATACTACAATTTATGTCTTGATATTTATAGCGCATTGGACCCACTCCAAACCATTCCGAACTTGGTAGTTAAACTTTGCAGCGACGATGATACTTGAGAGGACACTCTCCGGGAAAGTAGTTCAATATCAGGACAATTCTAATATATTTTTAATATATACTATGCTATTTTTACATTACCGGAGTATCCCCAAGATCTTAACTCTAATATTTTACTACTGTGTATTTTAGATATTGGAATAACTGATTTGATTGATATGATAATGTCTTTTGTTGTGAATTCTCTTTTTTCATTAAAGCCTATATACATTGCTTCTGAAATTGCTTGTTCTATTTCTGCTCCTGAAAATCCTTTACTTATTTTACTAAAATAGTATATATTGTAATAGTTCCATGTAAAAGGTCTTATTTTTTTTAGATGTAGCTGAAAGATTTTCATTCTATCCTTAAATTTAGGTAAGTCTACAAAAAATATTTCGTCAAATCTTCCTTTTCTTAGCATCTCTATAGGGATATTATTAATTCTATTTGCAGTTGCAACTATGAAAATTTCATCTTTCTTTTCTGATAGCCAAGTTAAAAATATATTAGTGACTCTTTGAGTTGTGCCGCTATCATTGTTGTTATATTTAGTAAATATTTTATCTATTTCATCAATCCATAATATACACGGAGCTATAGTTGTACAAATTTCAATAGCTCTTTCTATTCTATTTTCTGATTCGCCTAATGTACTACCAAATATTTTTCCTATATCTAGTTTAATTAATGGTAAATTCCATTGTTTAGCAGTAGTTTTAGCGCTTAATGATTTTCCTGTACCTTGTATACCTACTAGCAGAATTCCTTTTGGTATTTTTATTCCATAAGCATTTGCTTCTCTTGAAAATGCCAATTTTCGAATTTCTAGCCATACTCTAAGATTTTCTAATCCTCCTAAGTCTATGGTTTCATTACTTATATGACAGAATTTTAAGCCTTCTATTTTATCTATAATTTTTTCTTTATCTAAGGATATATTATTGATAATTTCTTTGATAGTAAGATTTTTCTTTAGTATTTTTAGCAATGATAGCCTTATCTTTTTTATAGAGAATCCCGTGTATATTTTATGTATCATTTTATCTTGTTTTGATAGAGATATATTAGTTTTAGTAAGAAAACCATCTACTTCTAATTTAATTTCTTGCTCATTAGGTAATGGTAGTTTAATTGATTCAATATATTCTTCTAGATTGCTAGGTATTTTGTTGGTTATACCGCTTAGAAACACATATTTTTTATTGTTTTTAAGCCATCTATGTAAGTTTTTTATTTTTCTATTAATACTAAGGTCATTTAAAAATAGATCGAAATCTTTTAGCCAAAATAATTCTTTTTTAGTTTTAGAGCTTTTTTCTATAATTGTTAATGCTTCTAATGGATTTTGTTTACATGATGAAAAAGAATCAGGTTGATTTTTGTAGCCATCTATGAAGTCCCATATTAAAATTGGTTTTGTAGAAAAAATTTCATTTACTTTTGTTAAAATTGTTTCTAATCTGTCTTCTTCTTCTGTAAAAATATAAATTAAGTATATATTTGATTTAATATTTTCTTTTATTTCTTTTTCAATGTACATTAACTTTTTAAACCTTTTTTCATTAATTTACTCTATCTATTTAGATAGAGTTTAATCTTTTAATGTGTAATTAACTTTCTTCTTTTTTTCCTTCTTCTTGAGGCAATGACTTTTTGACCTGTCTGTGTTTGCATGCGTACTAAAAATCCATTTTTACGTTTTCTTTTGAGATTACTTGCTGTTTTCATTATTTACTTTTGCTTGTTAACTTTACTTTTTTTAATTATATATTGATTTGTATTAATTTGTATATTATCGTTTTATATTATTACATTTTATTTTTTATTGTATTGTGTATAGCTATAATTTTTTATTTTATTTGTATCTGATTATTGTATTGTCTACATTGTTGGTTTTTGCTTTCTTTGTTTCTCTACAACTTAAACTTTTTGGTATATATTTTTTTAAGTTTATGGATTATATGTATACTTTAAGAAAAAAATTTGCTTTTTTAAAGCAAGATTATTCAAATCTTTTTTCATTACATTTAATATGTTTAGAGTACACGAAGTGTATAGCTTTATCTGAATTATTCCTTGAAAATATTGATCTTTTTCAAGATGAAGGTATCTTATATAGTTCTTTAGGTTTTATATATAATGAAATATCTTTTTTTGCTATTGCTGAATATTACTATTTAGAAGCTTTATCTTATCGTCCTAATGATATTGCTTTAATGCTAAATTTAGCAAAGGTATATAGTAGCTTAGGTTATAATATTAAGGCTAAATTATGGTTAGATAAAGTATCAGTATTAGATCCTAGTTTTTCTATGCCAGTAGAGTTAATCAAGTAATAATTCTCTGATTATATATCGGGATAGCAGGATTTGAACCTGCGACATCCTGCTCCCAAAGCAGGCGCGCTACCAAGCTGCGCTATATCCCGTTGTATTGAGTTTTTACTTGCTCTTACTATATTATATAATAATTAAATATTTGTCTAGTCTAACTAAACTGGGTACCAGAACATTCCTTTAACTCCATCTGGATCTATTATAAAACCAATATGTTTGTAAAACTTAATGACTTCTGGATCTGCAAATAAAGTAATAGTGCTTATATCATGTTTTCTTAGTTCTTTGATAACTTCATTTATTAAAAGTTTGCCTAACCCGTTACCTTGAAAATTAGGATGAATTACTACATCCCATATTGTTGCATTAAAAGATCCATCTGATGTAACTCTTGCAAAACCAATTAGTCTTTTATTTGTACCTTCATAGTAAAATATTGAGATAATTAAAAAACTATTTTCTAGTGCAAACTTAACTTTTTTGAGTGGTCTTCTTACCCATCCTACTGCATCACATAATTTTTCAAGTTCTTCTAAATTAATATTTTTACACGTACTTAGGTATATATTTTCTTCTTGATTATTTTTTTGAATTTTCTTGATAAGTATATTGTTGGTTGTTATTTCGTTTATTTTATTATATTTTGTTGAGTTTTTATATTTAAAAAAAAATTTCCAAAATGTCATTAGTTTAATTACTACATTATTTATATCGGTTTTTTATTATGTTCAAAAAATGTTACTTTTTGTACATATATAATTTTTATATATTATCATCTTATAGTATAGCCTATTTTTTATTTTTTATGAAATGTAACTTTTTTGTTATTAATTATTTAATTTGTATATAGAGGAATAGATAGTGAAAAAAAAATTAGTTGTTTTATTAGTTTCTGTATTTCTTTTTTTAGATTTTAGTCCAGTACATGCAGATGTTGCTGGCTTAGTTCCTTGTAAAGAGTCTGCTGCTTTTAATAAAAGACTTAAAAATTCTGTCAAGAAGTTAGAAAATAGATTATCTAAATATGATGATGGTACGCCTCCTGCTTTAGCGATTCAAAGTCAAATTAAGCAAACAAAGGCTAGATTTGAAAATTATGGTAAGGCTGGTATTTTATGTGGAAATGAAGGTTTACCACATTTAATAGCTGATGGTAGATGGAATCATGCAGGAGATTTTATGTTACCAGGGCTACTTTTTATTTATATAACTGGTTGGATTGGATGGGTTGGAAGAGGCTATTTACAAGCAGTTTCTAAACTTAATAAGCCGACAGAAAATGAAATTATTATAGATGTTCCATTGGCATTGAAGTTTTCTTTATCTGGTTTTACTTGGCCTCTAGCAGCTTTACAAGAATTTAATAGCGGTAAGCTTTTAGCATCTGATGAGGATATTACAGTTTCACCTCGTTAATTTCTATTTAATGGTTTATTTATTAATTTAAGGAAATAATTATGGAAAATAATTTTATGAAATATTTGTCTACAGTACCAGTTATCGGTGCGATTTGGATAACTTTTACAGCTGGGTTCATTATTGAAATTAATCGTTTCTTTCCTGATATTTTATCTTTTTCATTTTAATAGTTTATATTTTCGATTTTTAAAAACTATATATAATTAGTGTTTTTTGTCGATATTTTTAAGTGGATTTTGATACTATGTTTCTTAAAACTTAAAAATTATATATATTATTATGAGTATAGTAACTAAAGTTATTATTGATGCAGACAATGAATTAAGATATCCTAATGTTGGTGAGTTAAGTATATTAAAATCTTATTTTAGTAATGTAGATCAACGTCTTAATGTTGTTTGTATTTTGAGAGATAATCAACAAGAAATTATTAAGTTAGCTAGTAAAGCTATTTTTCAGATACATCCAGAGTATATTGCACCTGGAGGTAATGCAGAAGGTGCAAGGAAAAGATCTTTATGTCTTCGTGATTATGGTTGGTATTTAAGACTAATTACTTATGGTGTTTTATCAGGTGAAAAAGAGTCAATTGAACAACTAGGTATTATTGGTGTAAAAGAAATGTATAATTCTTTAGGTGTGCCAATACTAGGTATGATAGATGCAATAGATTGTTTAAAAAAAGCCTCAATAGAGTTTTTGTCAGAAGCTCAATGTAATATAGTCATTCCTTATTTTGATTTTATAATACTTGGTATGTCAAATTAATTTATATAACTATTGATTGATAAGGTATGTAATGTTATAATCTTTGTAAGCTCGAAATAATATATAAATAATAAGTCAACTTTGTCAGAACTGAGAAGTAGCAGCAACTAACTTATTTTATTTAGATATTATTTCGGGTTTCTATTATATTATGTATAAAATTACATTGAACATACAATTATTAGAGAACATTTATTTTGAACATTAATATCTAAGTCTATTATTAAATTCATATGAAATCATATATGATGCAGGGAGCGAAAATAATTTCTACAGGCTCTGCTATTCCTTTCGCTAAAGTAACTAATGAGCAGATGAGTTCTATTGTTGAAACATCTGATGAATGGATTTTTACTCGTACTGGAATAAAAGAAAGAAGATTACTAACTGAATCTGGTAAATCCATTTCAGATCTTGCTATAGATGCTTCTATAAAAGCAATAGATGATATTTCAATGGATCCTGCGACAATAGATTTGATTATTCTTGCTACTTCAAGTCCTGATGATTTATTTGGAAGTGCTAGTAAGATTCAAGATAAAATAGGGGCTATTAATGCAGTAGCTTTTGATTTAACAGCAGCTTGTTCTGGTTTTGTTATTGGTTTGATTACTGCTTCACAATTCATTTTTACTGGTACATATAAGAATATATTAGTTGTTGGTGCTGATGCATTATCCAAGTGGGTTGATTGGTCTGATCGCAGTACTTGTATTTTATTTGGGGATGCTGCTGGTGCAGTGATTGTTCAATCATGTAATTCAGTTTTTAATTCTATATTAAATTTTCATTTAAGTACTGCTGGAAACTATTCAGATTACCTTTCTATTTCCTATGAAGAAAATCTTCAGCCTCATCCTACTTTGAATTTATGTCAAGGGTCTTTTAAATATATTTCTATGAATGGTAAAGAAGTATATAAATTTGCTGTATCTCAAGTACCTTTAAGTATAACAAAATGTCTAAGTGATATTAATCTTTCTACTGAAGATGTAGATTGGCTTTTATTACATCAAGCAAACGAACGTATTTTGATGGCAGTTGCTGAAAAACTTTGTATTAGCAAAGATAAGATAATTTCTAATTTAAGTAAGTATGGTAATACATCAGCAGCTTCCATACCTTTAGCACTTCATGAAGCAGTTCAATCTAATAAAATATATCGTAATGATATTCTTGTTATAGCTGGTTTTGGTGCTGGTTTAACATGGGGAACAGTTGTAATGCGTTGGTGATATCTTTTACTATTATTAAGAATAAGTTATATATTTATCAAAATATGATTATAATGATTTTTATTATATATTAAGATTTTTTTATTTATATTATTAAGGATATTTTTATGACTTCATCTTTATCAAGTTTCTTGAATAGTTTACTTTTAGGAGGTGTAATAGTTGTTGTGCCTATTAGTTTAGCTTTGCTTTTTGTTAGTCAAAAAGATAAAACTTTACGTGATTAGTTAGCATTTTTTTCTTTAAGAAAATAGTTTTAATAAATGAATAGTAAAATTAATTTATATTATTATTCATTTACCTTTTTACTTGAATTTATTGATTTACAACAAATCCTTTAACTATCTTATGTCTTTATCACAATGGTTAGCGAAAAAAAGAAATCTACTTCGTGATGTTAACATTAAAACATCTAATTTGATTGTAAGAAAAAATTTGTGGATTAAATGTAGTAATTGTGGTTTTTTAATGTATCATAAAAATTTAGAGCTTAATTATAAAGTGTGTCCTAAATGTCATTATCACTTTCCTTCTTCTAGTGATGACAGAATTAATTATCTTTTTGATAGTTCTAGTTGGACTTCTTTTGATAATAATTTATCTTCAACAGATCCTTTGGGTTTTTCTGATCGTAAACTTTATAGCCAAAGATTATTTGATATGAAAGCCAAAACAGGTTTATCAGATGCTGTTCAAACTGGTAAAGCATCAATATATAATATTGAAGTTGCTTGTGGTATTATGGATTTTAGGTTTATGGGAGGAAGTATGGGTTCTGTTGTTGGTGAAAAACTTACAAGATTAATTGAGTATGCAACTTCTTCCAAGTTACCTTTAATTATTTTATGTGCTTCCGGTGGTGCTAGAATGCAAGAAGGTATGTTAAGTTTGATGCAAATGGCCAAAGTATCTTCTGCTCTTTATAGGCATGGTAAAGCTAATTTGCCTTATTTTACAGTACTAACTTCTCCTACAACTGGTGGAGTAACAGCAAGTTTTGCTATGTTAGGTGATATTATTATTGCTGAACCTGGTGCAGTTATTGCTTTTGCCGGTAGAAGAGTTATTGAACAAACAATTAAAGAGAAATTACCAAATAATTTCCAAACTTCTGAGTACTTATTTGAGCATGGTTTTATTGATTTAATTGTTTCTAGAACTCAATTGCGTAATGAACTTTATAAATTGCTTTCGTTCTATTTTTAATTCTATTTATTAATTTTAAAGGATATTCTTTGTTCTATATTGTAATATATATATCATAGTAGTATTGAGAATTTTTTCATTTATTTATTAACTTTATAAATTAACTTTTTATGCTATGTAAGATTTATAGATTTAATAAATCTCAAGTACTTTTATTTTTTTGTATTAAGTGAGTTCACTATGATTAAAAAAAACACTATTTATGTATTATCTGTAACTGTATCCTTATGGTTCAGTTTTTTCATTCCGTCAGTTTATTCAGTAGAGCTAGATGAAGCTACTAGAACAGTAACTTTAGATAGTTCTAAAAAAACCACTATTTTAACGCCAGAACAGGTTAAAAGGGGCAAGCGCTTATTTAATAATTCTTGTGCTCAGTGCCATAATGGAGGAATTACGAAAACAAATCCTAATATTGGTTTAGAGTTAGAATCACTAAGTTTAGCTACTCCTGCAAGAGATAATATATTGAATTTAGTTGATTATATGAAACAACCAACAAGTTATGATGGTCAAAATTCTATAGCTGAATTACACCCTAGTATTAAAAGTGCAGAAATTTTTCCTAAAATGAAGAACTTAACAGATGAAGATTTATTTTCTATAGCTGGCTACATTTTACTTCAACCTACAGTAGCTCAAGAAAAATGGGGAGGAGGTAAAATTTATTATTAGTTTTTTTATTTAATCTAATAATATGTACAAAAAAAAAGATATAATTTAATTGTATGAAAGTTTCATGAGAAACTAATTTATTTATTAAACTTAACAAGGTTTTTTATAATGAGATTTTTATTTTCTGTGGTTTTAAGCTTTATAGCTTTATTGTCTGTTTGTAATACTATAGTTTTTTCTGAAGAGTCTGTAATTGATTTAGATGCTGGTGCACAAGTTTTTTCTCAAAATTGTGTTAGCTGTCACGCTGGTGGTAATAATTTAGTGAATCCTCTAAAAACTTTAAGTTTAAAAGATTTAGAAACTAATAGTAGGGATAATGTTAAGGGTATTATTACTCAAGTTACTTATGGTGGTAATGGTATGCCTGTTTTTGGTGAACGTTTATCTGATGAAGAGATAATTAATGTAGCTAATTATGTATTAAATCAGGCGAAAAATAGCGCTTGGTAATTTGTTTATTTACATACGAGTTAAATTTGGTATAATTCTATAACCACTTTTACTCGTTTTTTACATTTAAATTTTCTTTATTTAAAATAATGTTTTTATAGGTTTATGTTATATCGTTTATATCCAGCAGTTTTATTTTTGCAAGATGGAAATTTTTATCGAGGTTGGTCTTTATTTAATTTATCAAGTTATATGGGTGAACTAGTATTTAATACTGGAATGACAGGTTATCAAGAAATTATCTCTGATCCTAGTTATTCTGGTCAGATGGTTGTATTTACATATCCAGAGATAGGTAATACTGGTTTAAATAGAAAAGATGTGGAATCAAACTTTGTTCATATTAAAGCCTTAATTGCTAAAAATATATCACTTATATCAAGTAATTGGAGGTCTAAAGTTCCTCTAAGAGATTATTTATTGCAAAAAAGAATACCTCATATTTTTGGTTTAGATACTAGGTCATTAACAAAGCATTTAAGAGCTTCTGGTGTAATGAACTCTGTATTATGTAGTTCTGATGTATTTAATCAATTATCAAGTTTTAATATTAAAAACCTTAATTCTTTAGATTTAATTCGTAAAATAACTGTTCGTAATAAGTATATATGTGCGATTTATGATAAAACTTCATTGAATTTAAATTTAGTTTCTTCTTTCTATACTAATTCTTCTAATGCATTTAGTGTATCTTATAATTATAAAATTGTTGTGTTAGATTTTGGTCTGAAATTTAATATTTTGAGACACTTGTTATCATTTGGTTGTAATGTATATATTTTGCCAGCGACTTCTAGTTATGATTCTATTTTAGAGTGTCAACCTGATGCTATTCTATTATCTAATGGTCCAGGAAATCCTTTATTAGCAAATTATGCTATAAACATAGTACAAAAACTAGTTAACTTTAGTTATGTACCTATTTTTGGTATTTGTATGGGACATCAAATATTAAATTTAGCTTTTGGTGCACGTACTTCTAAGCTGAAGTTTGGACATAGAGGCTTAAATCATCCTTCTGGTTTTAAAAGCTATTCAGAAATTACGAGCCAAAATCATGGTTTTGTTGTAGATAATGATGATAGTGTAAATTTAGTTAATTCTTTAATGTCTAAATACTTTAATCTTAATGATTTAACTATTTCTGCTACTTTTCACCAATCATCTCCCTTCTTTTCAGTTCAATATCATCCTGAATCTAGTCCTGGTCCACATGATTCCCAATATTTATTTAAAGTTTTTATGAAAATAATTAATCTAATTAAATTGAATTCTAAATGTAGTTAGTATAATAAAATACGATTAATTACTATACTACCAATCTATACTTTTAAATAAGTATAATAGAGTTTGTGTTCCTCTTAGTTGGTTAAATAGTGGTAAATGTCCTTCTGGTGCATCTGTTGTCCAAGTAAATTCTTTTGGATATCTTTTCATTATGCCATTTTCAATTTCTAGCCACTTAATTTTTTCCCATAGTTTATCCCATTGTTTATTGTATTTCATCCATATTGCTTTTTGTACTGAGAAACCAAATTTTCCTCCTGAATAAATTTTCCATAGTAGGTCAATTTGAAATAGTTCAGTTTTAGGTATAAATTGAATATCTGTAAAGTATAGCCAATTTTTTGTGCTTTTTGTTTTTATTTCTACTAGTTTACATAAGTATTTTTGTGTAAGTTTATCTGCTTCTTGAAAGTTTTTTCTTATTAGTGATTGTTGTAGAGGTTGATAGTCAATTTTTATTGTTTGTTTCATTTCCATAATACCATTAGGTAATTTTACTAGTAATTTGTTGATAAATTTATCATCTTTATGTTCTAATATCTTTTGGTATATGAAACCGTCTATTATCTTCTCATCGTTTATTACTTCTTTACTTCTTTTAAGAAGAGCTGATAATATTATTTCTTGACCAATTGTATCTTCTAATATTCTATCAAGCCTTTTTTCAGTATGATTAGATATTATTTTATCATTATTAGAAAATATCTCTTTTATTTCTTCTTCAATATGCTCTTTTTTAATTTCCATTTTTTTCATAGATTTTGTGAAAAAATTTACTATTATTAATTAGTTTTATATTATTTACAATTATATATTTTTTTATTTTATTTACTTATATAAAAAACTACAGTTTTAATTATTACTAAAAAAAGATTACTTAATAGGCTAAGTAAAGAATATAAAAAATATTTACCTATTTGTATAATTAATATTTCTAGTTTAGGAATAGTTAAATCTTTAATTTCTAACCAAAAAATAAATAGTGATTTTAATTGGTTAAGTTTTTTAATTTCTTCTATCTTTGATATATGTATATATTTTGTAATAATACCCTTTGAGCTTAATATCCAAATTTGTTGACGCTCGCCATAAAAACATTTAACCTCATATATATAATATTGTAGAAACTGTTGCCATTTTAGATTATTTAAAAATAGAATGATTGATCTATTAGAAGAGTATACTTTGTTGCATATGTTTTGACTTTTTAAGAAGTAGCTAATATTAGGTGAGTTATTTAAATTATTAATAATGTTCTTCATAATATAATTACCTATTTGTATGATAAAGTTCTCTAATAAAATTTTTACATGATTATATGGTGTATATATTGGTTGGAATATGAATGTTTTGTGGTCAATTAGTGAAGAACCAAATATAAGATAAATTAGTAGATGTTTAATTAAATCATTATGATTAGAGTTTGATTTAATGTTGTATTTCAATTCTATTTTTTTATATTTTAATCGTGATAAAAATTTTTCAGAAATTTTTTCAATAAAAATAGCTCTTATTTTATCACTCATTAGATTAATTTCTTTAACACTTAAGTCTAGTTCAATGAGGTCTAAGATTAATTTCTTAAAATCGTTAATAATGTAACTGAAAAGTCTATTTTGGTTTATTATACTTAAAACATCTAGATATAAATATTGTTTACTTTTGTTGTATTGTACAGAGGTAAATTTTTTTTCTGTTTCTATAAATAGATCTACTATACTATTATTTAAATAAATACTTTGTTGTGTTGGCCAATACTTTACCATTTTTTATCTAAAACTAATTTTTTATTTATTATTTTTATATTCTAAGAAATTTTATAAAAACTTCATCATCTTTTTTTTTTGTATTACAATTATTAATATATTTTATTTATTCTTTTTCTAATTATTTATATGTATAATTACCATTTTGCAATTGCTAGTCAAAGTTTTTTTCTTGATCAAGAACCTATGGAGGAAATATTGCGTGAAAGAACTAATTATTATCAAAGTTCTAATAAAGAAATTGATTTTTGGTTTATACTGAATCCATATTTTTATCATAATATAAATAAGTCATCTAATGATAATAGTATAAATAAATCTCTTGCTGCTATAATCTCTTTAGATAAAGAGTTTATACAGTGGTTAAAGTTAAGAGTTGCTTTTGTTCATACTGGTAGTTTTCAATCTAACTCAGTTTTTCTACCTGAAAAGAGCTAAATATTAATAAAATTTCTAATTTTTATGTTGTGTTACAAATAATGTAAGAATTTCTCTACTAAATGTTTCAGCAGCTTTAGATTTGTATCTGTTTGGGTGGATAATAATAGATAGCATTCTTTTTATAGTGACATTCTTTATTTTAGCCCAGTGTACAATTCCCAATTCTAGTTCTTTAGCAATTGCTGATACTGAAACGAATGCTGCTCCTAAACCAGATTGAACAGCATTCTTTATTGCTTCTACAGAGTTTAATTCCATTTCAATCTTAAATCGACTACTATCTATATCATGTTGATATAATATTTTGTCAATTACTTTTCTAATTGTTGATTGAGTATCAAGTGCTATAAATCTTAATCTGTATAAATCTTCTTTTTGTATATTTGAAACTTGTGAAAAAGTATGAGATGTTGGTAAAATGAGTGCTAATTCATCTTCTGCATATGAAGTAATTTGTAAAATATCTTTAAGTTCATTAGGTACTTCTCCACCTATTACTGCTAAATCTACTTGTCCATTTGCTACACTCCAAGATATAAGTCGGGTTGAGTGTACTTGAAGTTGAACATTGACTTGTGGATACCTTTGTCGAAAAAGTCCTATTAGTTTTGGCATTAAATATGTTCCAGTAGTTTGACTAGCACCTATTACTAATGATCCACCTTGTAAATTTTGTATATCTTCTAATGCTCTACATGTTTCTTCACATAGTGCTAATATTCTGCCACCATATCGAAGAAGCATATTTCCTGCTTCTGTTAATGTTGCTTTTTTACTTGTTCTTTCAAATAAAGGTACATTTAATTGTTTCTCTAGGTTTTGAATTTGTAGGCTAATAGCTGGTTGTGATACGTATAAGCTATCAGCTGCTTTTTTAAAACTACCCTCTTTAATGATGGCTTTTAAAATTCTTAGTTGATCTAATGTAAATGGTAAGTCTCTCATTTAATTATGTTAAAATATTATTTATTCACTGTTTACTTATACTACAATATTTATTTTTTTGATATATTAATTACGATTTCAGTATAGTATTTATAATATATATAGATGTAATTCTTATATTAAATTAATTTATTAAAAATTCAAGGAACTAATGATATGGATATTAGATTATTAATTGTATTTATGCCTTTATTAGCTGCTGGTTCTTGGGCTATTTATAATATTGGTAGAGTTGCTATTCAGCAATTTCGTAGTATGTAGTATAATATTTATATAAATTCTTTTGAATAAAGTTAGAAAGTTTTTGATAAGATTTTCTGCTTTTTTTATTTATTATTATTATTTTATATTTATAATATGGCTGTTCCTAAAAAAAGAACTTCTAAATCTAAATCTAGAGCACGCAAATCATTATGGATGAATAAAGCTTTAATTTCTAGTTGCAAGTCTTTGTCTTTAGCTAAGTCATTAATTACTGGTAAATCTACTAGCTTTATTTATAATAAGTCGTTACAGGATTATATATAAGTGTTAATATGTCGTAGAATTTATTTTTTATAAAAAATATATTTATTTTTCATGATTTTGCGTTACTTAGATTTTCACTCTTATATTTTAAGAAAAAAAAATATAAGTTTTTTATTTAAGCTTCCCACTGTTAAAGATACTTGGTTATTTAATTGTACTGAAGGTTCACAATTTAATTTTTTAAATCAAAGCTTTAAGATTAATAATATATCTAAAATTATTATTCCTAATTTACATATTCTCAATATTTCTGGTTTATTTGGATTATTATCAACATTAAATTTGACAGGACGAATTAAATCTTTACATATCTATGCACCCATTGGATTGAGATATTATCTAGACTTAGGTAAGAAGTATTCGAGAACTAATTTTAGTTATTTGCTTTATGTCCATGTTTTAAAAACTGGTTTAATTATAAATCAGTATGATTGTCGTATTTATTCTCTGAAACTTAGAGATTACTATGAATTTTTTATTGTTCAGTCTGAAAGATATGGTACTTTTTATTTAGAAAAGGCTAGATCTAATAATTTGATGCCTGGACCTACTTATGGTAAGTTAAAAAAAGGTTGTAGCTTTTTGTTACCTGATGGATTTATACTTGATGGAAGTAGTTTTACATCTTTAAATAAATTAGGTTATCAAACTTTTTGTATATCTTCATTATTTTATAGAAAAAAAATTTTTGAAACTATAAAAGAATATGACTTTACATTATTTTTTTGATTTTTTTATAATATCTTGGATTGTTTATTGAACGATTATATACTTTTAAATAATATACATAATTAACACTTAATTTATGACTTATGCAGTAATTGATCTTGGTGGACATCAGGTTATAATTGAACCTGGTAAATTTTACGATATAAATTATATTTCTGCTCAACCAGGAGATGTAATTAATTTTAATCGAGTACTTTTTCTTAATAAAGATAGTAATTATTGTCTTGGTAGTCCCTGTTTGGAGAATGTATATGTTAAAGCTACTATACTAAAGCATTTAATAGCTGATAAGATTACAGTTTTTAAAGTTAAGCCGAAAAAAAATAATCGTTCTAAGAAAGGACATCGACAAAAATTGACAAGAGTTTTTATTGAAGATATTCTTTCTTAGAATATTAAATTACTTATATAAACTAAAAAAATAGATAATAATATATGGCACATAAAAAAGGAAGTGGTAGTACTAAAAATGGTCGTGATTCTAATTCCAAGAGATTAGGTGTCAAGAAATATGGTGGCCAAACTGTTAAACCTGGTAATATAATAGTTCGCCAAAGAGGAAGTAAATTTAAATTAGGATTAAATGTTGGTCAGGGTAAAGATTATACTATTTATTCTTTAGTGAATGGTATTGTTGAATTTCAAATTTGTGCTTCTAAAATGCGTCGTATTAATGTAATACCCAGGTAATTTTGAAAAATCGTAAAATATTCTATAAAACAAAATAAATTCATATAAATGAATTTTTATTATTAATATTGATGGTAAAAAAAATTATAATCTCCTATTTTAATAATATTGCAGTCACATTACATGGAAGTAAAGTTCAACAAATTATTTTAGTCAATAAAATTTATCAGTTGAATGATATATATATTGGTAAAGTAAACAAAATTTTTTCTAGTATTAATGCTGCATTTATTAACTTAGGTCAAAATCGTCGAAGTGGTTTTATACATATGAGTGATGTTAAAAGTTTAAAAAGAGACACTCAATCTTTTCGCATAAGTGATGTATTATCTGTCAATCAAGTAATTTTAGTACAAGTGATAAAAGAACCAACATCTAACAAAGGACCTAGGTTAACTGCGAATATACATTTACATGGTAAATATATCGTATTAATGCCTTTTTGTAATTTGGTTTTTATTTCAAATCATATTTATGATTCTAATGAGCGTTTTCATTTATACTCTTTGGCAATTTTAATTAAACCCAAATCAATGGGTTTATTAATTAAATCTTCTGCGAGTGGAATATCTGAAGCTTTAATTTTACATGATTTAGAGTTATTAACTAAGCAGTGGTCCTTTTTACAAAAGAAATTTATATTAACTGACTTACCATCAATTTTATATAAAGATGAAGATTTGGTTAAAAAGGTTGTTAGAGATTTTTATGAAAAAAGTACTAGTAAAATTATAGTTGACTCTAGATTGTTTTTAGACTTAATTTATTATTATTTGAAAAAGTGGTCTTATATTACTCCAAGTATTAATACTAAACTTTATTTATATGATAAGCAGATATGCTTATTGGATAGATTTTATGTTAAACGTACTATTAAGAATGCACTTAAATCTAAAGTAAATCTTTGGTATGGTGGTTATCTTTTTATTCAAAGTTATGAAGCTTTAACTGTTATTGATGTCAATTCTGGTTCTTTTAATAAATTAAATAGTTCTAAGGATACTGTACTTAGGATTAATTTATACGCAGCTATAGAGATTGCTTATCAATTACGTTTACGTAATATTAATGGTGTGATAATTATAGATTTTATTGATATGTCATCTCAAAGAGATAAAATTAAATTACTTGAAAATTTTAATAGATTACTTAGGAGTGATGATTGTTGTCCACAAGTAGTACAGTTATCAGAGTTAGGTCTTTTGGAATTAACTCGCAGGCGTAAAAATCAAAGTCTTCGTGAAGTCTTTCAAGTCTTTCCTACTAAACATCTAAGATATTATAAGCAGTGTAGTGAATTTGAATTCCAGTCAAAATTTTTTTTCAATGCTCCAAATGATTATTTTAGTAACCAATCTTATGTAAATAAAAATATCACATCTTTATTTTTTAATAGATATTTTGATAGAAGTAGATTGTTGAAAAATAAATTTTCTCTTGTTAATCATTCTTTTTTAGATAAATATTTTTACTTTTTTAATGAAACATATCCTTTACGTTTTTTTCATCCAAAAGCAAATTATATTGTTCCTTTACACTTCTATATTCAATCGAATAAGTACTAAAGGTAAGGAGAGTGTAAGTTTTAGGAAAAAATATTTTTTATTAATTATGTATAAATATCAATAATTAATAATAAAAAGCTATAGCAATTGGTATATTACTATAGCTTGAACTGTTTTATAAAGTTTTTAATTTTAAGTTATATTGCTTATCCGTTAATAGATGGTGCAACTAAAGCAAGAGGTAAAGATTCTTGAGACGCTAAATCTAGAGGGAAGTTATGAGCGTTACGTTCATGCATTACTTCCATGCCTAAGTTAGCTCTGTTTAGAATATCAGCCCAAGTGTTGATTACACGACCTTGACTATCAACAACTGATTGGTTAAAGTTAAATCCATTTAAGTTGAAAGCCATTGTACTTACAGACATTGCTGTAAACCAGATACCTAGCACTGGCCATAGACCTAAGAAGAAATGTAATGCACGAGAGTTATTAAAACTTGCATATTGGAAAATTAAACGACCGAAGTAGCCATGAGCTGCAACAATGTTGTAAGTTTCTTCTTCTTGACCAAACTTGTATCCATTGTTTGCTGATTCATTCTCTGTAGTTTCACGAATTAAACTTGAAGTTACAAGAGATCCGTGCATAGCACTAAATAGAGAGCCTCCAAATACACCTGCAACACCTAGTTGATGAAAAGGATGCATTAAGATATTATGTTCAGCTTGGAATACAAGCATAAAGTTAAATGTACCAGAGATACCAAGAGGCATACCATCAGAGAAGCTTCCTTGACCGATTGGGTAAACAAGGAAAACAGCTGCTGCAGCAGCTACAGGTGCTGTAAAAGCAACTGAGATCCAAGGACGCATACCTAAACGGTAGCTTAATTCCCATTCACGACCGATGTAGCATAATACACCTAGTAGAAAATGAAGTACAATTAGTTGGTAAGGACCACCATTGTATAACCACTCATCTAGAGAAGCAGCTTCCCAGATTGGATAAAAATGGATACCAATTGCTGCAGAACTTGGAATAACAGCACCAGAAATAATATTGTTTCCGTATAGTAAAGAACCAGCTACTGGTTCACGAATACCATCAATATCTACAGGAGGTGCAGCAACGAATGCAATGATGAATACAGATGTAGCAGTTAATAGTGTTGGAATCATTACAACACCGAACCAACCGATATATAAGCGGTTTTCAGTGCTAGTAATCCAAGTACAAAAACGTTCCCACAGACTTGCGCTTTCGCGTCTTTCTAAAGTAACAGTCATATTTATTTATCTTATGAATTAATTTTTATTTAGATACTTCCCAAGTTTTTTTGACTTGTTAAATACATTATTACAATATTAATTGTAACATGTAAAGTATTTCAAAAAAAAAATTCTTAGTTCACTAAGTTAATTTTTATATTAAGAAATTATCTATTATTGAAATTTTTATTATTTTTTTTAATATAATATTTGTAATTTTATGTACTATCTTATTACTATATACAAGTTATGTCACACTTCAGCAAAATTAAAACAAGTATTCTTGATTTAGAGTTATTGCAAAAAACTATTTTAGATTTAGGCTTTAGTTATAGAGCTTTCTCAAAAACTGTCGATGATTTACATTGTAATTCTATTACTAAGAAACCTACTTTATTTGTTTATGATGTGGGTGTAAAGAAAAACGATTTGCCATTTTGTAGTTTTGAATGGAATGTTGATCAATATCTTATTGTAGTTGATTTTGCTTTATGGAATTTAGATATGGATTTTAATTACTTTATGGATCGTATTCTTCAGCAGTATGCTTATAATAATGTTATGAATCAAGGTTATGTTCAAGGTTTTCAAAGAGTTAAAGAGAATGTCTTAAGTAATGGTTCTATTAGTTTAACTTTAAAAAGATTTTAGTTATTCTATGCGGACGGAGAGACTTGAACTCTCACGAGATAATCTCACTAGAACCTAAATCTAGCGTGTCTGCCAATTTCACCACGTCCGCTCCATATTTTTGTGATACAAAAATATAACATTTTTTTATTGAAAAAACAACATTTAAGTATTATTGTTTTGTTGTATTTTTTGTTTGTTAATGGTACATTATGTCTGTAATCTTTCCTCAGTAGCTCAGTGGTAGAGCGATCGGCTGTTAACCGATTGGTCGTAGGTTCAAATCCTTCCTGGGGAGTTATTTATGCTTCTAGACAACATTTGTATTCTCGTATTATTAAAATAAACTAACGTGTATATTTATTTAAATAATTTTTTCGATAATTACTATACCATATTTTATTACTGTCAGTATTACTTATATAAATTAATACTATTTTCTAATAATTCTAGTACTTTATTGTTAATTTTAATCTTTTTTATTTTTGGTTTTATAACTGTTTTTACTCCTTGTTTTATTTCTATGATTCCATTAGTTTTATCTTATGTTTCTATTCAAGGGAATTCTTTAATTAATATTGCTATTTTTAGCTTAGGACTTTCTACAAGTTCTTTTATTTTTATATTATCAACAAATATAATTGGTTTTTATACGATTTTAAGTAAGTTTACTTTATTTTCCTATTTATTTACTATTGTATTATCATTAAATTTACTGAATATTATAAATTTTTCAAATATTTATACTTTTTTTAAAATACCAAAAAATGTTACTTTTTATCAAAATACTTTTCTTAATACTTATTTCATAGGTTTAATCATGGGCTTAAGTGCTTTACCCTGCAATACATCTATATTTTTTATTATGTCTTTTTTGGTAAATAATATTCATAATACTTTGACTTTAATTACGTATTTTTTCATATATATTATAGGTTTTATAGCTCCAATATTATTAATTTTTAGTTTTAAATTATATTTTACAGGTTTAAATATATTTTCAGGCTTTTGGAATTTGGTATCTTCTTGTGCAGGATCGTTTCTATTTATTTTTTCTTTATTTTCATTATTAAATTTGCTGCTAGTTTAATATGAATTAAGCTTTTTGTTTTTCTTGATATAATCTTTGCATACTAATTTATTTCTTAATTACTTTATGAATGACATCCGCGTAAAAAATTTTTTTTGGAAGTTCTTTAAAAAGTTAGCTAACCTAAATTTTGCGTTATCTATTTTATCTCTAATTATATTGTTTTGTATTCTTGGTTCTATACTTGAGCAAGATCAAGATAAAGTTTACTATATGACTAATTATCCAGAATATGCATCTTTTATTACTCTATTAGGCTTAGATCATCTTTTTCGTACTTGGTGGTTTATAATATCCATAACTATTTTAGTTGGTAGTTTAACTTCTTGTAGTTTTACTACACAGCTTCCTAGTTTAAAAAATGCTAGACGTTGGAAGTTTATCTATCGTAAAAAAAATCAAACTTCTGCTAATTATCGTATTAATAAGAATTTACAGTCAAATTATTCATTTATAAATGTTGTTTATTCATTAATTCGTTTAGATTTTTTTGTTTTTTGCCGTAATCGTTCAATATATGCTTATAAAGGTTTATATGGTAGAATAGCACCAATTTTTGTGCATTTTAGTATTATTGCAGTACTTTTAGGTTCAGTTTATGGTTTTTTCTTTAGTTTTGTATTGCAAGAAATTGTTCCTGTGGGTGAAATTTTTCACTTGAAAAATTTAGTTTATTCTGGTTTTTATAGTAGTTTACCACTAGATTTATTTGGTTACGTAGATGATTTTTATATTCAATATAATAATAATGGCTCTATTAAACAATTTTTTTCAAAGCTTTCAATATATTTTAAGAGGAAAAAAGTTTTTGATACGAAGTTAATATATGTTAATAGTCCTTTTCGTGCTAAACAAATAACCTTTTATCAAACAAATTGGGAATTAAATGGAGTTAGGATTTGCTTAGGTAATAATTATTATTTTCAAAAAAAACTTTTCAAGAAAGTTAGTAATGGAGAGTCTATTTGGATATCAAATTTTTATTTATCTGACCAACAGGAACTTTTTTTGATCTTAATGAATTTAGATAATAAATTTTTAATATGTAATAATATTGGTTTAATTTTAAAAGAAGTTTATCTAGGAGAAAAATTTTATATTAATTCTGTACCTTACATAATTCAAGATACTATTTCTAGTACTGGCTTACAAATTAAGTTTGATCCTGGTATACCTTTAGTATATTTTGGTTTTTTTGTTATGATTAGTACAACATTTATAAGTTATCTGTCTTATTCTCAAATTTGGGTTTATCAAGAATTAGATTTCTTAGAATTTTTTGGTTGTACAAATAGAGCAACTTTGTTTTTTGAACAAGATGTTGCTTTACTGCAAAAAATTTATAGTTCATATGTATATTTTTCTGAACAAAAAATTGGTAAAATTATTTATATACTAAGATGATAAAAAGTTTTTCAATATCATTTTACCTTCTTTAGTCCATAAGCTTTCAGGATGAAACTGAACTCCTCTCAGTTTCGTATAGTATTTATGCTGTAATGCCATAATTATTCCATCTTTTGTCCAGGCAGTTATTTTTAGTTCATCAGGAAAAGTTTCTTGATCTATTATAAGGCTATGATATCTAGTTGCTTTAAATATATTTGGCATATCTTTAAATATGTCTTCTTGATTATTTATTATTTCATCAGTTTTTCCATGAACTGGTCTATCTAGTTTTTTAATTATTCCTCCATAAATGTAACCTATTGCTTGGTGACCTAAGCAAATTCCAAGTATAGGAATTTGGTTTGAGTATTTTTGGATAACTTCCAGAGATATACCAGAATTTTCTGGTTTACCAGGTCCCGGTGAAATAATTATATGTGTAGGATTAATGTTTTCTATTTTCTCTAGTATTGTTTTGTTATTTCTTATTACTATTATTGAATATCCTAATTCTCCTGTGCATTGTACTAGATTTTGTGTAAAACTGTCATAGTTATCTATTATAATAATCATTAGCAATTTATATTATATTAATTTTGATATACCAATATTTGGAGAACTAGCTTGTGCTTTAAGTTCTGTTTGCATTCTACCTGCTAGATAGCACTTTCTACCGCATTCTACACTTAATTTCATTGCTTCTGCCATTTTTTTTGGTGATTTAGATTTGGCTACGGCTGTATTTAGTAGAACAGCTGTAGCTCCTATTTCCATTGCATGATTGGCTTCACTAGTTTTACCTATTCCTGCATCAACAATTATTGGTACTTTAGCATTTTCAATAATTATCTGTATGTTATGTAAATTTTGTAATCCTTGTCCTGATCCAATAGGTGATCCTAATGGCATAATAGCATGACACCCTATATCTTCTAACTGTTTTGCTAAAATTGGATCTGGATACATATAAGGTAAAACGACAAAATTTTTACTTACTAAATATTCTGCTGCTTTAAGTGTTCCAATTGGATCTGGTAATAAATAATTTGAATCAGAAATTACTTCTAGTTTTATAAATTTGTTATTTGGTTGTCCAATTTTTTTGTTTAATTCGAATCCTAGTGATGCAACTCTTATTGCTTCTTCTGCTGTTTCACATCCAGCTGTATTTGGCAGGAGCCATAATTTTTTCCAATTTAATAAATCTATCAAATTACTTCTACCAATTTTTTTGAAGTTTTGTGTTCTACGAATAGCTACTGTTATAATTGATGATTCACTTGCTTCGATACTTTCTATAGTTTCTTGTACATTTTTGTATTTTCCTGTGCCTAGCATTAATCTTGATCTAAACGTTTTATCGGCAATTTTGAATTCATCTTTTTGATTATATTGATGTGAATTTTCTTTAATCATGAATAATTACATTTAAAATTTTGTTTATTCTTTAATTTTAATCTCATTTGATGTTAAACTATGATAGTTTTATTTATGAAATATAAATTTTATAATTTCTTATTCAGTTATTTGACAATATTAGTAACATGTTTACTTATCTCTTATATTTTATTATTAGTTTAGCATTTATTTTGCTTTTTGGCTTATGTTGCTATCAAGTTTATTTAGTATTTTTGAAAAATTACACAGATAATTTTTACGGTATAACTTTCATAGATAGATTTGTATCTATTTTTCCTTACGGTTTGCCATTGATGGAAGGATTACAGAATTTTGGTCAACAGGTTTTACCTGACTATCCTTTTAGTTTAATGAGTTTGTATAAAAAAACGTTTATGCCTTTAGTAATTTTTTATGTTACTCATCCAGCTTTAGCTTTTATTACTTTTTTTGTTTTATATTATTTATTTGTAAGATCAAAAAGCCCTGTACCGAATCGTCCCTTTGTTCGATTTAATGTTTTACAAGCAATTTTACTATTTTTAATTAATTCGCTCTTAGGTTCTGCTTTTAGAGCACTTCCGATAGAATTTAGAGTTAGTTTATATGGTTTAATATTATGCAATACTTTATTTTGGTTTGTATTATCCACAATTACTTATGCATCTGTAAAATCATTACGGGGAAAATATGCAAATATACCAGTAATTTCTCAAGCTGTTAAAATTCAAATTGATACACCTTAAATTTATCTTATCTACAATATTTATTAATGAGGATTGAAAAATGACATTTTTAAATAGTTATGAAACTATTTATGTTCTAAAGCCGGATGTAACTGAGAATTCTAATTTATCTTTGGTTAATTATTATAAAACTGTGTTAAAGGAAAAAGGTGCGACTGATATAGTTGTACAGCATAGAGGTAGGCGACACTTAAGTTATAATATTAATCAATATTATGATGGTATATATGTGCAAATGAATTATAAAGCTAGTGGAAATCTTGTTGCAATTTTAGAGAAGTCTATGCGTTTTAATGAAAATATTATTAGGTTTTTAACGATAAAGCATAATAATTTAGAAGTAATGAGTGTTTATTAAATTAATTTAATATCCTATTCTTTTTTTCATGATTATACTTAATATAGTATTATATGAATTTATATAGTAATATTGTTGTTAATTTGATTTTTTTTATTGTTGGAGTTTTTATATATGATTACTGATAGTCAAATTTTTGTGGCTTTATTGTTTGCTTTAGTTTCTGCAATTTTAGCAATACGATTAGGTACAGATTTATATTCTTAAAATTTTTTAATTTTTTATCTTAAAATTTATAGATGCTACTTATTTGTTTTTAAGTTTTTGCATCTTTTAAAATAATAGTTTTTATTGAATTTTAGATTAATCTTAATTTAATATAATAATATTATTACTCAAATTTAATTGATATTATAGGATATTGTGAATAAAATCAAAAATCAAATGCGTCCCGTTTTCCCCTTTACGGCTATTGTTGGTCAGGAAGAAATGAAACTTGCTTTAATATTGAATGTTATCGATCCTAAGATAGGTGGTGTAATGATAATGGGTGATCGTGGAACTGGCAAGTCAACTACGATAAGAGCAATTGCTGATCTTCTACCAGAAATTGAAGTAGTAAGTGATGATTCTTTTAATTCTCATGTTTCTGATTATGATCTTATGTCTGATTTTGTTAAAGCACAAATAGAAGATAGTATTAACGTTGCTACTCATTTAATTAAAGTTCCAATGGTTGATTTACCTTTAGGAGCTACAGAGGATCGTTTATGTGGTACAATTGATATTGAAAAAGCTTTAAATGAAGGAATAAAAAGTTTTGATCCTGGTTTGTTAGCTAAAGCTAATAGAGGAATATTATATGTAGATGAAGTGAATCTTTTAGATGATCATCTTGTTGATATATTACTAGATTCTGCTGCTTCTGGTTGGAATACTGTTGAAAGAGAAGGTATTTCTATAAGACATCCTTCAAGGTTTGTCTTAGTTGGTTCAGGTAACCCAGAAGAAGGAGAATTAAGACCTCAGCTTTTAGATAGATTTGGTATGCATGCAGAGATCAGAACTGTGCGAGATGCATCTTTACGTGTACAAATTGTTGAACAAAGATCTAATTTTGATCAAGACCCCTACGCTTGTATTCAAGAATTTGATGACAAACAGAATAAACTTAAAGAATCTATTATTGATGCTCAACATAGATTAAGTAATATTATTATAGATTATGATTTAAAAGTCAAAATTTCACAAATTTGTGGTGTATTAAATGTTGATGGTCTACGTGGAGATATTGTAACTAATAGAGCAGCTAGAGCTTTTGCTGCTTATCAAGGAAAGGATGAAGTAAATGTCGATGATATAAAGCAAGTTATTACTTTATGTTTACGACATAGATTACGTAAAGACCCCTTAGATACAATAGATTCTGGTACGAAAGTTAGTCAAGTGGTCAATGACATTTTAGTATAATATATTTGTTTTTTATAGGCTTAGTAGGATTCGAACCTACATTAGAGACTTAGAAGGTCCCTGTCCTGATCCCTTAGACGATAAGCCCTTGATAACTTGATGAATATTTAGTTTTTTGTCACTGGGCGGTACTGGACTTGAACCAGTGACCACCTGCTTGTAAGGCAGGCGCTCTACCACTGAGCTAACCGCCCTTTGCTTATTTATACATTGACCATATAATCATAATGTATTTGTATTAAAAAATCAATCTTTTTTCTCTATTTAAATTTTTTTATGATTAGATTTTCTGGTAGATTCAAGGCATTGCTTGAAGTATCTATTGCTTTAGTTAATCCCGTAACATTTCAATACTTAAACTATGTAAATTTATTAAAATACACTCATTATATTAGTTTAGATGTTTTATTTATTAATACTATAACATCTTTCTTCATTAGTCTTGTTCTGAGTTTGCAAGTAGTAAAAGAGTTTCTATATTTAAATGCTGTTCATTTAGTAAGTTCTATGTTAGCTGTCTCATTCATCAGAGAGTTGTCTCCAGTTTTAACTTCTATTATTGTTATTGGTAAAATTGGTTCTTTATATACTTCAGAGTTAGCTACAATGGTTGTAACTGAACAGATTGATTCTTTGTGGGTTTTAGGAATTGATCCTATTAGTTACTTGATTTTGCCACGTGTAATAGCTTTACTTTTAATACTTCCATTACTAAATTTATTTTCTTTATTCACAAGTTTTATAAGTAGTTCATTTATTTGTTTTATTTTGTATGACATTAATCCTTCTTTTTTCTTTACTTACTTGTTTTATAGTAATATTTACTTTGATTTCTTTAAATCGTTTTGTAAGATGATTGTTTTCAGTTTAAGTATTTCTATTATTAGTTGTGTTTGGGGTATGACTACTTCAAGTGGCTCTGAGAGTGTAGGTTTGTCTACTACTTCATCTGTTGTTGTTTCACTGCTCTGTATTTTTATCTTGAATTTTATATTATCTTACTTTTTATTTGATAATATGACCAGTTCATTTACTTTTTTTAAGTAAAATACAAAATTTTTTATTTTTTTTTAAGAAGAATATTTACTATGTAATAAAATAAATCTTATATATATTACAATATTATCATATATATGATCTAACCATATATTTTATTTTCTTTCTTATTGATATATTTTTAGTTTGGAGGTGTTGTTTATGTCAGGAGGATCAACTGGAGAACGTCCTTTTTCTGATATTATTACGAGTATTCGTTATTGGGTTATACATAGTATAACAATTCCTGCTTTATTTGTAGCAGGCTGGTTATTTGTTAGTACAGGTTTAGCTTATGATGTTTTTGGCACTCCTAGACCTAATGAGTATTTTACTCAAGATCGTCAACAGGTGCCTTTAGTAAACGATCGTTTTAGTGCTAAGCAAGAACTTGAAGATTTAACAAAAGGTATTTAAATAGGAGATATTTGTGACTAAAAAAAGTTCTAATCAACCAATTTCGTATCCAATTTTTACCTTTAGATGGTTAGCTATTCATGGTATAGCTATACCAACTGTATTTTTCTTAGGTGCTATTACATCTATGCAGTTTATTCAAAGATAGGGGGTATATTTTTATGAGTGGTCCTAATCCTAACAAAGAGCCAGTGGAGTTGAATCGTACTTCTTTATTTTGGGGTTTACTTTTGATTTTTGTTCTTGCTGTTTTATTTTCGAGTTACTTTTTTAATTAAGCTTTTTAATTCTTTTTATAAGAATTGTTATTTGTTGTCTATTTATACATTTAATGTGAAGTTTTATCATTTAATTATTGGAGAATTAGTTTACATGTCAAATACAGGTAGAGTACCTTTATGGTTAGTAGCTACTGTTGGTGGTATAGCTGTTATTGCTGTTTTAGGGATTTTTATTTATGGTTCTTATTCAGGTATAGGATCTTCTCTTTAAAATTTTGATTAAAATTGGTAAGAATTTATTTGTATTAATTGAAAAACCATCTATATAATTAAATTATATATAAAATGGTTTATTTTAATTTTTATGAAATAGAATCTTGCTCGATATATATAAATAATAATGCCATGCCGATCCCCGGAAATAGTATTCCTATAAGAGGAGTTAAGATTGAAGGTAAATATGATGATGTCATATAATTGTTTATTTTTATTTTTTATATTTATTCTCTATGTTTATTATATGTAATTTTAGTCTATTGTTTTTGCTATCTTAACATTTTGTTGACAGTATAAATGTTATGATTTTTTTATTGTAGTGTCGTTATTATATAATATATTGTATTTATAATTTTATTTTGGAAAAAGTATGTGTAAATTTAGTGATGTACCTGCAAGTTTTGATGCTATGCTGAAATTTTCTGAAGCTTATGCTAAAAGAACAGGTACTTTTTTTTGTATAGATCCAGGAGTAACAGCTGTTGTTATAGAAGGTCTTGCTCAGCATAAAGATCAATATGGAGCTCCTCTTTGTCCTTGTCGCCATTATGACGACAAAGTTAAAGAAGTGTCAAATACATATTGGAATTGCCCTTGCGTACCAATGCGAGAAAGAAGAGAATGTCATTGTATGCTTTTTTTACCTCAGGATAGTGATTTTGCTGGTAGTAATCAGTTACTTGATGTAAATATTTTGTTGCAATCAATTAGTTGAATTATTTGATATAATTTGACTTTACCTTTATTTTTTGTTTTAAATTGGTTTTCTATAAGTTACTTTTATTGAGTGAAAGTAATACTATCACAGCAGGACCAACAAGAACAATTATTCCTAATGAAACTAATTGTCCAATAACTTGCCAGTTAATCATATTTTAATTCCTTGCAAATTCTTTTTTATTTGTATTTATTAAGTGAAAATAATTTTTTATATATTAATTATAGTATTTCTTTCTAATTTTTTCTTTATTTAGTATAAATTTTAATAAAAATTACTTATTTTGAACTTCTACATAAAGCCATATTTTATTTAAAATGTGTATAAAATGTTGATCCTCTAAGATTATTTTTAGTTTATATAAACTTTTATTCATTTTTGTAATAATTTTAATAATTTTTTTCTTATCCAAATTTAATTGTAAATTATGTAGGTAAAATAGTTGTATAGTTCTTATTTGTAAATTGAAGTTATGTTGTGATATATAGTGGTAATTAATCGCAATTTTAAATCTATGTTTACTTTTTAGGTATAATTTAATTATGTTTTGTTTTATGTATTCATTTTCGTAATGATAATGTTTTATAAGAGATACAATATTACTTTTTATTTTATTATTTAAGAAGTTATTTAAATATGGTATGAGTTCGTATCTAACTCGATTTCTTTTAATTCTGTAAATATAGTTAGTGCTATCAGACCATATTGGTAGTTGCAGTTTTTTACATAACCAATAAATATTCTCTTTATCAATGTCTAGTAAAGGTCTAAGTATAAATAGTTTATCAGTTATTTCATTATGTATATTTAAGCTAGTTATACCTTCTAATCCGCATCCTCTATGAACATTTTGAAAAAATGTTTCTATTTTATCTGTTTTATTATGTCCTGTAATAATTAATTTATATTTATATTTTATTGCATGTTGTTTAAGTATATGATATCTTTGCTTTCTGCATTCATCTTCTGATATATTATGCTGATAAATTTGATAAATAATGACATTTTTATATATCGATTTACTGTAACTAATTATATGTTCAATTTGTTGTATGCTATTACTTTTCCATTGATGATCTATATGGATATATGATATTTTCAATTTTTTTTCATAAATTTCATTTATTTTTTCTAGTATTTTTATTAAGAGTATAGAATCTTGACCACCAGAAAGAGCTACTAAAATAGAGTTAATCTCTTTATTTTTAGTAAATTTTTTAATACTGTTTCTTATTTTTTTTAGTTTTGCAGCTGACATCTTATACTTAGACTAGTTGTGATAATTTATATATTATGTTATTTATTTAGTAAGATGGGTTGCTAACTCAATGGTAGAGTACTCGGCTTTTAACCGATTAGTTCCGGGTTCGAGTCCCGGGCAACCCACTCCTTTAAAACAAATAATCTTTATTTTAATTAATTTCGGCATTTATGAACTATATTTCAGATGTTTTATATCAAAATTCTAAAAAATCAGCTTGCTCATTTATACCATTTATTACTGTTGGTTACCCAAGTATTGATTTGACTTTAGAAGTTATAGATATCTTGGATCAAGAAGGAGCAGATCTTATTGAATTAGGAATTCCTTATTCTGATGCTTTAGCTGATGGTCCATTAATTCAAGAGGCTTCTAAAGTAGCAATAAAGAATGGTGTAAATATAGATAAAATTATAGAAGTACTTCATCAAGTACAATTAAAAATAACTACTCCAATTATTATATTTACTTATTATAACCCAATATTAGTTAGGGGTATAAAAAATTTTATTGCTAAAATTTCTCAGTTAGGTGTAAAAGGACTTATTATACCAGATTTACCATTGGAAGAGGCGGACTATATTATAAATATATGTAAAATTTATCAAATAGAATTGATATTATTTATATCACCAACTAGTTCTATTAATCGTATTTCTGATATTGTAAATAAGTCTCCGGGATGTCTTTATCTTGTTAGTAGTACTGGTGTGACAGGTATTAGAGATTCAATGGACAAGAATATTAATTATTTATCTAGTAAGATTATGATAAAGGCTAGTAAGATGGTTATGCTAGGTTTTGGCATATCTAACCCTGATCAAGTTAAAAGTGTGATTCAATCTACTCTTAATATTAATGGTGTAGTTGTTGGTAGTGCTTTTACAAAAATATTTTCTAACTATCTTAGTGATCCAACATTAGATTTAACTGGTTCCGTTAGAACTTTTTGTCGTATAATGAAGGCTGCTACTTTGAAATAAAAATGACCTCTGTATTATGTTTCGATAAATTAGTATTTTAAGATAGTGGATCTATTTTTTTATTTATAATATTAATACCCCCAGGGGAATTCGAATCCCCGTTACCTCCGTGAAAGGGAGATGTCCTAGGCCTCTAGACGATGGGGGCAATTAATTTGAGGATATAGTATATGGTTGTAATATATGTTATTTTAATTAAAATGTCAATCTTATATATCAATGATTAGTCTTGACCTCATGATAAGGTATATGACTGTTTGTCTTATGTAAGTAATCATATTTATAAATAAATTAAATGCTTCATTTTTATATTCTATTAAAGGATCTTGTTGTCCATAGCTTCTCCATCCTATGTATTCTTTCAGTAGGCTCATTTTATCTATATGTTCTTGCCATGCTTGGTCTATTTGTTGTAGTAAATAATATTTTTCTAGTTGTCTAATCAAACCTGGTCTTAATTGTTCTAAATAAACTTCTTTAAGATCATAGCTGATTCTTAATTGTTCGTTAAAGTAACTTTTTAGTTCACTCGAATTCATTTTTAATAATTTGTTTGTGTTAGTTTTTATATTGAGTAATTTAATGATTTCCTTTAAAATTTCTTCTTTTCTTTTATTTTTAAAATAAATATTTAACATTTCTTTTATAGTTTGTTCGCCATATTCTATGATACAATCTCTTGTAAATGTGTACGTAAGTATTTTTTTTCTTTCTTTATATATTGCTTTTCTTTGATTATGAATTACTTCATCATATTCAAAAAGCTGTTTCCTTATATCGTAAAAATAAGCTTCAACTTTTTTTTGTGCAGAATCTAAACTCTTAGTTAGTAATATAGATTCTATTGGTGTATTACTATCAATATTTAAGTTATTAATGATATTTTCTATTTTATTCCCTCCAAAGATTCTAAATAAGTTATCTTGTAAGCTTAAGAAAAACCTTGATGTTCCTTTGTCTCCTTGTCTACCTGATCTTCCTCTAAGTTGATTGTCTATACGTCTTGATTCATGTCTTTCTGTTCCAATTACATATAGTCCTCCTAAGTTTAATACATAATTTTTCTCAATTTCACATGATTTAGTATATTTTTCTTTTAATTTTTTGTATATTTCACGTAAATCTATAATTTGTCCATTGTTTTCATCTTTTAACTGAAATTTTATTTTTTTTATAATAGACTCAATTTGAATATTGCTTAAACTCTTTTTTGTATTTTCATTTTCTTTGTCAAATATTTCTCTTATGTATTTTTTTATTTTTTGTTCTATAATTTTTTCTGTATTGCCGCCTAGGATTATATCTGTTCCCCGTCCAGCCATATTTGTTGCTATTGTAATTGTATTTTTTCTGCCAGCTTCTAGTATGATTTTTGATTCTTGTGCTATATTTTCAGGTTTTGCGTTTAGTAAATTATGTGGTACTTCTAGTTCTTGTAGCATTTTTGATAGAAGTTCTGATTTACTAATGCTAGTTGTTCCAATCAATGTTGGTCTACCAATTTTATACATATCTAGACATTCTTGAGCAATTGCTTCCCATTTTATGTATTCATTTTTGTATACTAAATCAGGCATATCTTTTCTTAGGCATTTTTTATTAGTTGGTATGCTAACAACATTCATTTTATATATATTATTAAATTCTTCTTCTTCTGTTTTAGCTGTACCAGTCATACCTGATAGTTTTTCGTACAGTAAAAAGAGGTTTTGGTAGGTAATTGATGCTAAGGTTTTGTTTTCAGCTTCAATTTTGATATTTTCTTTTGCTTCTATTGCTTGATGAAGTCCATCACTCCATCTTCTTCCCGTCATGACTCTACCAGTAAATTCGTCTACTATTGTAATTTGACTGTCTTTTATTATGTAGTCACGATTTTTTAAAAACAATTCTTTTGCTTTTAAAGAATTTATTATATATTTTATCCAAGGATTTTGAATGTCATATAAATTATCTATGTTTAATATTTTTTCACATTTATATATACCTTTACTTGTTAAAATAATACTTTTAGATTTTTCATCGACATTGTAATCAGTATTTTTTTGTAATACTTTAGATACTTTTTCTGAACTTTTATAAAATTCTTTCTTTACTTTTGTTGCTCCTGAAATTATCAGTGGTGTTCTTGCTTCATCTATTAAAATAGAATCAACTTCATCTATTATTGCATAATGAAATCCTTGTTGTATGATATCATCTTGATGTATAGACATATTATCTTTAAGGTAATCAAAGCCAAGTTCGCTATTAGTTATATAGGTGATATTACATCTATATTCTTTTTTTCTTTCTTGACTGGTTGTTGTTTGCGTAATTAAACCAATTTCTATGTTTAAGTAAGAAAAAATTTTTTTTGCTAAAGTTGCATCTCTTTCAGCTAAATAGTCATTTACTGTTATAATGTGTACTTTTTTCTTTAATAAGCTGTTAAAATATGCTGGTAATAAGGCTACTAAAGTTTTCCCTTCACCTGTTTTCATTTCTGCTATGTTACCATTGTTTAATGTAATGCCTCCTAATATTTGTACATCAAAAAGTTCTAAGTTAGTTGCACGAAAAATAGCTTCTTTTAATGTAGCAAATGCCTCGATTAAAAGAGCAGTATTAGTAATTTTAGGAGACTTTGCTAGATCTTCTAGCTTTTTAGTTTGTTCTGCTAGTAGTGAATCTGGATAATCTTTAATATTTTCATATATTTTATTAATTTTTTTTATTGTATCTTTGTGTTTGTTTGTAGAGTTGTATGAGAATAAATTAATCATTTTTTTGTTTTGTTTGTAATAAAAGATTTGTTAAAGTACGATATCTGGTGAAAAAAATTCTTGTATTATTATATTGTAGTTATTTGAATTAACTATTGTATATTTTCGTCCCCATATAGGTTTTTTTATTTGTAATATGTTTTCAAATTCTTTGCAATAACAGTAATATAATTCGTGAACATTCTTATTTATGTCTATTTGATGTTTAATTAAAGATAAGCCAAGTGGGTTATTATTTTTCATCTTTTTTATAATGTTGTTTTGATCAATTAAATTCCATAATGATCTTGCAAATGTTATGTTTGTGTATAAAGAGTTTTTTAACCAGACATATCTAAGTTTTTTTTTTTCTACATTACTTGTATTTCTCTGTAAGCTTTCTATATTTGTTGTAGAGTTAACTTTATATTGTATTAATTTAGTATGTGATCCTCCATATAAAGCTGTCATTTTTATAGGTATACTAGGTAATTGTTGTGTTTTTTTTATTGATATTATGCATATTGTTTTTATTTTTATATTATAAAAAATCATTATTTTATTTCAGTTAAATTTCTTTTTTGTTTATTTTTAATAAGTGATTTACCATCCATTTCTATAGGTATATTAATGTTTAGCATATCTAATATTGTTGGTGCCACATCAGCTAAACTCCCTTTAGAAGCTAATTTATATTGTTTGTTATCATAACTATTTGCTATAATAAAAGGTACTAAATTAGTACTATGAGATTTACATTTTTGTCCATTATTATCTATCATATATTCTGCATTGCCGTGATCTGCAGTAAGAATTAATGTACCTTTGTGTTCTGTTACTTGATTTAATACTTTACCTATACAGGCATCTACAATTTCTATAGCTTTTATTGTTGCTTCTAAATTTCCGGTATGACCTATCATATCTGGATTAGCATAATTAATAATTATTAATTTGTATATATTTTTATTTAAAGCATTAATTAGACTATTAGTAATTTGATCAGCTGACATTTCAGGTTTTAAATCATAAGTTGCTACTTTGGGACTTGGTATTAATTCTCTGTCTTCACCGGGAAATGGTTCTTCTATTCCTCCATTGAAAAAATAAGTTACATGTGCATATTTCTCTGTTTCAGCTAACCTTAGTTGTTTAATATTATTTTTTGATATTATTTCACCTAGGAAATTTTTGTAAATTGGTGCTGAAAAGATTACAGGTATTTTTAATGCAGGATCATATTCTGTAAAAGTAGCAAATAGTAAATTCTTTATTTCTTTTGTTTTGAAGCCTTTAAAATTTGGTTTAGCTAAGGATTGTATTAGTTGTCTGCTTCTATCAGGTCTGAAGTTAAAAAAAAGAACTCCGTCATTATCATTTATTATTGAATTGTTTATTTGTGTTGGTGGTATAAATTCATCTGATATGCCTTGCTTATAAAAATACTTTATAATCTCACGGTAATTGTATTTTTGATTTTTGTTTGTTTTCTCAGTTAGTATTTTATATGCTTTTTCTGTTCTTGACCATCTGCAATCTCTATCCATACTATAGTATCTACCGCTTATAGTAGAAAGATGAATATTATTTTGATTTTTTATTTTTTCATTTATAATATCTAGAAATTTTATAGCAATTTCTGGCTTAGTGTCTCTTCCGTCTGTAATTAAGTGTAAATGTACATCAATTGTTTTATCATTTTTATTTATCATTTCTATAATTGCTAATAGATGGTTGATGTGAGAATGTACTCCTCCATCAGAACATAATCCTATGATATGTAATTTAGATTTTCTCTTCTGAATTTCATTGTAAATGTTATGAAGTATTTTATTTTTAAAAAATGATTTTGTTTCTATTGCTTTTTGTATCTTTACTAAATCCTGATTAATAATTCTACCTGATCCTATAATTGTATGTCCTACTTCAGAGTTTCCCATTTGGTTTGCAGGAAGACCTACGTCTTCTCCTGAAGCACTTAAAAGAGCTAAATCATTTTCATCAAATATTTTGTCTATATTTGGAGTATTACCTAACTTTATTGCATTTCCTTTATGATTTTCTGAATATCCCCAGCCATCCAAGATTGTTAGTATGATAGGACAAATTTTTTGTTTACACATATAAAATTATTTATTTTATGTTCAATGAGTTAATCTAAATTTTACTAGAACTGATAATTTTTAATATTTTGTTAGACTAAAAGTTTACTGAATTAGAAATAATTAAGAATTATCTTTTAATTATTTCTATTATGAATTTAATAAATTTATTGATATTTTAAATTCAATTTTTTACTATACGTATAGCTTGTAATTAACTTAGTACGTTAATTGCGTAGTCTAAGTAAGTATTGGCTTCGTTAGCAGCTTGTCCTGATAGACCATGAGTATTTTTGATATATTCTATAGCTTCTATATACCAACTAGGAGATAGTTCAAAACTACGATTAATTTCTTCTAATCCAGCAACTAAGTATTCATCCATAGGGCCAGTTGCTCCAACTACAAGGCAATAAGTTGTCATTCTTAAATAGTATCCTATATCCCTTGCACATTTTGCTTTTCCAATAGCACTAGATGCATAAGTTGGACCTGGCATTTGAGTTACGTAAGGAAATTTTGTATATACAGCTTGTGCAGCACCTGTTATAAGTCTTTGTGCATTAGATGTTAAAGCTTTAGCTGCTTCTAGACTTTTTGATGCTCTTTGATAGCGCCCATTTATTGACTGTAATTCTGCATTACTTAAAAATCTTCCCTGACTATCTGCTGATGCTATTGCTTCCGTAATAGGTGTTTTCATAATTTCTTTTTCCTTAAATTAGATTTATTGTCTCTTAGATTAAGTATATATTTTTTATACTACTGCTGTAGCTGCTCTATCAAAATAGATACTTAGTTCTGAAATTAATGAGCTGCAATCCCCATTAGGTACTCCATTTACTTCATTAGCTAAGCTTATAGAAGCTTCCTTCATTTTTTGTATAGCTACCGCTACTGATGACCCTGGTGTTCCTAATGCTTGATAAGTTTCTCTTAGACCATTTAAGCATCTATCATCAAGTACACTTGAATCACCAGCAATCATTGCATAGCTTACATATCTTAAAACAATTTCCATATCTCTTAGACATGCTGCCATTCTTCTACTTGTATATGCATTACCACCAGGCTGAATTAATTGAGGTTGTTCAGCAAATAATGATCTTGCTGAGTTAGTAACAATTGCAGAGGCATTAGAGTTAATTTTGTTTACAGTATCTAATCTTTTATTCCCTTCATTTACTATTGTTTCAAGAGCTTCAATTTGCTTATTGCTTAAAAATTCACCTCTTGCATCAGCCTGAGCTACTACTTTTGCAAATGCGTCTAGCATATTTTTTCTCCTACTTTATATCTTTTTCAAAAGAACTTATTTATATTTTATTCTTAGCATAATATTATAATACTTATAAAGATTTTTTATTACAAAATATTAAATTATTTTTTTTCTGTAAAAATTATTCTTCTAGTATTTCTGGTTCTGTTATTTCATCAACCATCTCTATTATGGCTTTTATGATTGGTTTATTGAGAGGATCATCAATTATATCAATATCTTCATATTTTCTTCTTTTTGCTCTATTTGCTACCTGTATGGTTATTTTATATCTGTTATTTACTATTTCTAGTAGTTCTTCTGTTTTATATGTAATACTTTTTAAGTCAATTTTGTTTTTATGATACGTTTTTTGCATTTGATAAATTATATTACTAATATTTTTTGTTTAATTTGTACGTTTTATGAAAATATATGCAATACTATAAAAATAATAGTTTTATATATTTATATTTTCATTGATTTATTGAAATTATAGTTAATTTTTTTATTAGTTAATTATAGTTATTTTGTGTCATTACTGTATTATTATTATTATTTTAAAGTTATATATGCAAGTATCAAAAAAGTTTACTAATAAGCTTAGTCGTTTTTTAGGTTTTCCACATACAATAAATGAAAGAGATGCATGTGGAGTTGGTTTTGTAGCTCAAATTAATCATAGCCCTTCACGTAAAATTATATCTAATGCTTTAAAAGCTTTAGAATGTATGGAGCATAGAGGTGGTTGTAGTTCTGATGGCCAGTCAGGTGATGGTTCTGGAATTACTACTCAAATACCATGGAATCTATTACTATCATCTTCAGATGATTTATCTATATATGTTAAAAATAAGCTTGCAGTGGCTATGATCTTTGTTTCGCCTAATTATATTGAAGATATTAAAGAAGTCTTTGAATGGAGTTTAGGTCAGTATAAGTTGAAAGTTCTCAGTTGGCGTACAGTACCTACTAATTCTAAAGTTTTAGGTATTAACTCTTTAAATACTGAGCCATTTGTTATGCAATGCTTAATTTCTTGTGATGATTTTAATCAATCTAAGCTAGATAGTGTGCTATATGTTATTCGTAAAAAGATAGAGAAAATTTTAAGTAATTCAAGTCCTGAGATATATAAGGATTTTTATATTTGTTCTTTTTCTTCTAGTACGATTACTTACAAAGGTATGGTGCGTGCAGAGACTTTATCTGAGTATTATTTAGATTTACAAGATGAAAAATATATTAGTAATTTTGCTTTGTATCATAGAAGATTTAGTACAAATACGATGCCTAAATGGTCATTAGCTCAACCTATGAGATGCATTGCTCATAATGGTGAGATTAATACTTTATTGGGTAACTTGAACTGGACTAAATCTAGAGAGCCTTTATTTAAAGAGGGTTTATGGAAAAATTACGCGGAAAATTTAGTTCCTATTACAAATCTATTTAATAGTGATTCAGCTAATTTAGATGCTGTTGTTGAGCTTTTGATACAATCAGGTAAAGATCCAGAAGAAGCTTTAATGATTCTTATTCCAGAAGCTCATAATAATCAGCCTCTTCTCTCTCCTTTTCCAGAAGTACGTAATTTTTATGATTTTTATAGTAATTTACAAGAATCTTGGGATGGGCCTGCTTTAGTAGTTTTCAGTGATGGTAAAAAAGTGGGTGCTACATTAGACAGAAATGGTCTAAGACCAGCAAGATATTTTATTACTTCTGATGGTTTAATTAATTTATCATCAGAAGCAGGCATCTTAAGTGATTATCCTGGTAATATTTTGCATAAAGGACGCTTAGGTCCCGGCCAAATGATTTCTGTTGATTTATTGAATAACTTAGTTTTAGAAAATTTAGTTATTAAAAAAGCAATTGCCAATAAATTACCATATAAATCATGGTTATTAAAACAAAGAAAGCATATTAATTATCAGCCTTATCAACTAGATACTTTATCAGGAGATTTAAATTCAATTTCTCGTTTACATACAGCATATGGATATTCTAATGAAGATGTTGAGCTAGTTATAGAACATATGGCTAGTTCTGCCAAAGAACCCACTTTTTGTATGGGAGATGATATACCTTTAGCTGTTTTATCAAAGAAACCGCATCTTGTTTATGATTACTTTAAGCAAAGATTTGCTCAAGTAACAAATCCAGCTATTGATCCTTTACGTGAAAGTTTGGTTATGTCTCTCATTACACATCTTGGGCCTAAAGGGAATTACTTAGAGCCTAATGAAAATATGGCTAAATCAATAACGATTAACTCTCCCATAATTAATGAACAAGAGTTGTTAATGATTTCTAAAGACATATTTAAGGTTTCTTATGTAAATACTTTTTTTAAATTAAATTCTGTGTTATCTAGTTTTGATGATCAAATAATAAATATTTGTAAAAAATGTGTAATAGAAATAGAGAATGGAGTAAGTATAATTGTCTTAACAGATCGTACAAAGTTATTAAATCAAGATGATATTTTTATTCCTCCTTTATTAATTGTAGGTGCTGTTCATCATTATTTAATTTTAAAAGGTTTAAGATATAAAGTTACATTAATTGTCGAGACTGGTCAATGTTGGAATACCCACCATTTTGCATGTTTAATAGGTTATGGTGCTAGTGCTATATGTCCTTATCTTGCGTTTCTAACTGTGCGTCATTGGTGGAAAAATTCAAAAACTCAAAAATTAATGGCTAATGGTAAGTTACCAAATATTACTATTCAAGACTCACAAGATAATTATCGTAAAGCAATAGAAAAAGGTTTACTGAAAATTTTGTCAAAAATAGGTATTTGTTTAGTTTCAAGTTATCATGGCGCACAAATCTTTGAGATATTAGGTTTAGGTAATGATATTGTTGATTTATGTTTTTTAAACACAACCTCTAGACTTGGTGGGATTAATAGTAAAGATTTATTTCAGCAAACTTTATTAACTTATAAAGCTGCATTTATTATAGAGTTACCTAAAAAGTTAGTTAACTTAGGTTATGTACAATATAGACCTGGTGCAGAATATCATGTTAATAATCCTGAAATGTCAAAAACCTTACACAAAGCAGTTCGTAATGCAGATTCTTTGTTATATGAAAAGTACAGAACTTTACTTCAAGATAGAGACCCTGCTAATTTAAGAGATTTATTATCTATATCTAGTGACAGGCATCCTATTGATATTCAAGATGTTGATTCTATTGAAGAGATATTAAGTACTTTTTGTACTGGTGGTATGTCCTTGGGTGCTTTATCACGTGAAACTCATGAAACTTTAGCAATAGCAATGAATCGGATAGGTGGAAAATCTAATTCTGGTGAAGGTGGTGAAGATCCTGTTCGATTTAAAGAAATTGTTGATGTTAATGATTCTGGTATTTCAAAGAGTTTTTCTCATATTAAAGGATTAAAGAATCATGATATTGCTAGTTCTGCTATTAAACAAATAGCATCTGGTCGTTTTGGAGTTACACCTGAATATTTAGTGAATGCTAAGCAGTTAGAAATTAAGATAGCTCAGGGAGCAAAACCAGGTGAAGGAGGACAACTACCTGGTAAAAAAGTTAGTCCTTATATTGCTTCATTAAGAAATTGTAAACCTGGAGTTACATTAATTTCACCACCACCTCATCATGATATTTATTCGATAGAAGATTTAGCTCAATTAATATTTGACTTACATCAAATTAATCCTAATGCTAAAATATCTGTTAAACTAGTTGCTTCTATAGGTATAGGAACTATTGCTGCAGGTGTTGCTAAAGGTAATGCTGATATAATACAAATTTCAGGTCATGATGGAGGTACTGGTGCATCTCCTCTAAGTTCAATAAAGCATGCTGGTATACCTTGGGAATTAGGTCTTACTGAGGTACATCAAACATTAGTTGAAAATGATTTGAGAAATAAAGTTCTTTTAAGAGTTGATGGTGGTTTAAGAACAGGTAAAGACATAATTCTAGCAGCTATTATGGGAGCAGAAGAATTTGGTTTTGGTACAATTGCTATGATTGCTACTGGATGTGTAATGGCTAGAATTTGTCATACTAATAATTGTCCAGTTGGTGTTGCAACACAAAGACAAGACTTAAGAAATCGATATCCAGGTATACCTGGTGATTTAGTAAATTTTTTTACTTATGTGGCAGAAGAAGTAAGATCTATTTTAGCTTACTTAGGTTATAAAAGTTTAAGAGATATTATTGGATTAACTAGTTTACTTAGTTTTAGTAATACAAAGATTCTAAAAACTAATAATTTAGACTTAGGTATTATATTAAATTATAAAGATTCTAATAAATTATTAAAATTTCATCATAATGTACATAATAATGGCAATGTTTTAGATGATCAAATTTTAAGTGATGAGAATTTTCTTAATGCAATTAATTCTGAATTAAATTTCACTAAAAGTATTCAAATATCTAATATTGATAGATCAGTAGGTGCAAGAATATCTGGTTTTATTGCTAAGCAATATCATAAAATAAGTTTCCAAGGGAGTTTGCAGATTAATTTTTCTGGTACAGCTGGTCAAAGTTTTGGTGCTTTTATTTCTAATGGAATGTATTTGAGTTTAGTTGGAGAAGCTAATGATTATGTTGGTAAAGGTATGAACGGAGGAGAAATTGTAATTTCACCTTATCCACAGTATAAAAATGAATCATCTAATTTTGCAATAATTGGTAATACATGTCTTTATGGTGCAACTGGAGGTTATTTATTCGTGAATGGTCAAGCTGGAGAAAGATTTGCTGTACGTAATTCTGCTGCTGAAGCAGTTATTGAAGGAGTTGGTGATCATGCTTGTGAATATATGACAGGAGGTTTAGTTGTAGTTTTAGGTTTAGCTGGTCGTAATATTGCTGCAGGTATGACAGGAGGTTTAGCTTATTTTCTTGATGAAGAAAATGATTTTGTGTCTAAAGTTAATTCTGAAATAGTAGAAGTTAAGAAAGTTATAACAAAGGAAGCTGAAGAGCAATTATTGCATTTAATCGAATTATATGAGATTAAGACTAAAAGTTTAAAAGCAAGAAAAATTTTAAATCAGTGGCAATATTATATAAATCACTTTTGGCAAATTGTTCCTCCTTCTGAGCAAAATACTCCTTTTACTGATATTGAGCTTTCTGCCTATGCAAGTATTTATAATCAACAAGTTTAAACTTTTTTGTAACATATCATAATGATTATTATATTGATACAAAATTTTGTAGTAAAATACAATATGTTTACTAATTCATTTAGTAAAAACAATAAATTTAAATATAGGAATAGTTAAAACCATATGGCTCATAGTGTAAAAGTTTATGATACTTGTATTGGCTGTACTCAATGTGTACGTGCATGTCCCTGTGATGTTCTTGAAATGGTTCCTTGGGATGGTTGTAAAGCTGGTCAGATTGCTTCTGCTCCAAGAACAGAAGATTGTATTGGTTGTAAAAGGTGTGAAACTGCATGTCCTACTGACTTTTTAAGTGTTAGAGTGTATTTGGGTGCTGAAACTACTCGTAGTATGGGTTTAACATATTAATTTTGTTTTAGTATATTAATTAAATGATTACTTAGATTTAAATAATATTATTTAAATCTAAGTAATAATTTTGTACAATAACTATATTAGTTTTAGAAATAAATATATTTTACTTTTATGAAATTATTTAATGAGCGTTTAGATAAAGCATTTAAAGCTAAATCAGCTTTAAAAGTTATCACGGGTATTCATAATACTACTATTGATCAAGTTGTTAAAATAGCGAAAGCTGCAGAGTTATCTAATGCAACATATTTAGATGTAGCCTCTAATGTTCAATTAGTTAAAATACTAAAGTCATTTTCTAGTTTACCTATTTGTATATCATCTATTGATCCAATTGATATTTATAATGGACTATCATCAGGTGCAGATTTAGTTGAAATAGGGAATTATGACTTTTTCTATAATCAAGGTATTTATCTTAGTAAAGAACAAATTTTTGAATTAAGTAAAGAAATTAAGTCTTTAGCAAGTAATACTGATATTTGTGTTACAATTCCTTATTATTTAGATCTTAAAGATCAAATTAGTCTAGCAGAAAATCTTAAGCTCTTAGGTGTCAATATTATTCAAACTGAAGGTATATCTAAAGTACAGCTTGCGAAGCTTAATATAAACTTAAAAAAATTTGCTTCATCTTTCTATAATTTACATAATTCATTGATTCCTTCAATATTTTCTACTTATATCATTTCTCAATGTGTTAACTTACCTGTGATAACGTCGTCGGGTTGTAAAAATATTCTCGGATCAATACCAAAGTATTATGGTGCATCTGGTATTGGTATAGGTTCTTCTGTTGAGCATCAAGGTGATATTCTTAGTATGTCTAAATATATTAATCAAGTATATAAATCTCTATCATCATTGAGCTTTTATAATATTCCTGTTAATATAGAAGATGATTTACGTGAATTACTTATGTTTTATCAGGAATAAGTTTTTAAGAAATGATTAGTAAATTTGAGACTCATCAGTTTGAGGAATATTTTATATGTTAAATTTTAATAGATTTTATGTTAATAAATATAAGTATTCTACAATGTTTTTAGGGATATTTATTTTCTTATTTTTTATCATACTTTTTATTCTTTCTTTTAACAGTGTAAAAAAAAAAGGTTATTTTCTATTTATAGAATTTAATGATGCTTATGGTTTAAAAGAAGGAACAAGCGTGAATTATAAAGGTGTTAAGATAGGAACAATTCATCGTATTAATTTGCATATTAATAAAGTAGTTGTTTTATTGAAAATTAACTCTTCTAAGATCTTAATTCCTAGGAATGTTATTTTTGAAGCTAATCAAATGGGTTTATTTAATGATATAGTAATAAGTATAAATAAATCGAACTTCTTATTTTCTATATCACATTCAGATTATTCTGAAGTATTAGATGTTATAACTCCAAATTCTTATATTAAGGGTTATAAAGGTATAAGTTATGATGACTTAATAAGATCTACAACAAGAATATCTCAAAGATTTGATGATCCACGATTTTTTAGTTTGTTTTATCTATTACTAAAAAATAGTATTTATATATCTGATGAAATTATCTTCTTAATTTATAATTCATCTACTTTATTTAATTTTTTGATAGAGTCCATTGCTCTAATTTCTACTAGATATTTGTTCTGAAATTAATATTGTTTTTTATTTCAGCTAAATAGTCTAAATTTAACTAATAATAAATTATTTTTTATCAATTATGGTTTCTAGAAAAGTATTGACTCTCAATTTTTTAAAGCCTATTTTAGAATTTGAATTTCAGTTAGATCAATTACATAAAATAATTATATCTTCTGGTTATATAAGTAATTTAAATAACATTAAACAAGAGATTGATAGTCTTTATTTAGAGGTAAATAAAATAAAATATTATTTATTCTCTTCTCTTAATCCTTTACAAAGATTGCATTTAGTAAGACAAGCAGATCGACCAACTACTCTAGATTATATATCAAATGTTATGGATACTTGGGTTGAATTACATGGTGATAGAGGAGGAACAAATGATTCTGCAATAGTTAGTGGGATTGCTTCTTTTAATTCAAAGTCAGTTGTTTTTATTGGTCATCAAAGAGGAAGAGACACTAAAGAAAATGTTGTTAGGAACTTTGGTATGGCATCTCCCGGAGGTTATCGTAAAGCATTAAGAATAATGCAGCATGCAAATAAATTTAGTTTTCCTATTTTAACATTTATAGATACACCGGGTGCTTGGGCTGGAATTAAAGCAGAAGAATTAGGTCAAGGAGAAGCTATAGCTGTAAATTTAAGAGAAATGTTCTCTTTTGATATTCCAATTATTTGTACAGTAATTGGTGAAGGAGGATCTGGTGGAGCTCTTGGAATAGGTGTAGGAGATTCTATTTTAATGCTTGAGTATGCAGTTTACACAGTTGCTACTCCAGAAGCTTGTGCAGCTATTTTATGGAAAGATAGTACTCAATCACCAACTGCTGCAGAGTCTTTAAAAATTACTTCTTCGGATTTAAAATTACTTGGTATAGTTGATCATGTTGTAAAAGAGCCAGTTGGAGGATCACAAGCAGATCCTAATAAGGCTTTTGAATATTTGAAGTCTAAGCTTAATACAGAGTTATGTAGATTATTAAAATTATCTAATGCAGATAGAAAAATAATGAGATACGATAAGTTTCGTAAAATAGGTAAGTTTTATGAATATTCTTTACCTAATAACTAATTTATGTTTTAGGCTTAATAGTTTATACTAAGCCTTGGAATTATTATAAATATTGTATGCTCTTCAAACCTAAAATTGTCCCAGCTCCAATTATATGTCCTAAACTTGTTGTTGCAAGTAATTCTGGAAGTCCAAGTCCCTCTATGCCTAAAGAAGATGGTCCTGCGCTTCTCATTTTTATTGCATATCTACCAATTCCTATAGTTAATAAATTACAAATTATCATAACAGCTGCAATTTTTGCAGACCACATGTTATCCACTGATGATATCCTTAATATTTAATTACTATTAATAATTATATTTATACTTCAATAATTATAATTTAAATAAATTATATTCTTTATTTGTATAAGATATATTAAGTAATAAGCCATCCGTAACTATGTAAACCTTTACCTAAAAAATTAACTCCTAGATAACATATCCAAATTATGATAAAACCTAAAGAAGCAATTATTGCAGGTTTTTTACCTTCTAATTTATTATTGATTCTAGAGTGCAAGTATATTGCAAATATTATCCAAGTAATTAAAGCCCATGTTTCTTTAGGATCCCAGCTCCAGTATGTTCCCCATGCATCATTAGCCCATACTGCCCCAGAAATAATCCCTATTGTTAAAAGGGGAAATCCAAATCCTATTATGCGGTAACTAAGATTGTCTATTAATTGTATTAATTTAAGTCTATTTAAATTGTTATTAATTTCATTTGTATTTTCCATTTGATATTGAAACAGAATTTTTTTACTATTAGAATTAGAGTTTCCTTCTATTTGTATAGTTTTTTTATTTGATATTATTAGTAGTAAAAAAGATAACAATGAGCCAGTAATTAGAGTAGCATAGCTTAATATCATTACTGTAACATGCATCATTAACCAATTAGATTTTAATGCTGGTACTAGTGGAGAAGCTAACTTTAATTCATTAGGTAAAGACATAGTTGCAAAACCTATTATAAATAGTACAACTGGTACTGTAATTGGACCTATAAACTTGTTTTTTGTTTTTCTTTCTATAAAAATTTGTAAAAAAGTTATAGACCAACTTAAAAAAATTAGAGATTCATATAGGTTGCTTAAGGGAAAATATTTATTTTCAATCCATCTTATTATTAAAGACAAGGCAATAGTAAAATTAGTTAAAATTGTTAAAATATTGCATAAAGAAATAATATTATTATTTGTATTTATTGTTAAATTCCACCAGTAGCTGATTAATCCTAAAAGTAATAAAGCAAATGATGTATTTATTAAGTTATTTTCTAATGAAGACATACTTCTTTTATATTTTATATCATGATAGTTGTTATTTTTTTAATTATAATTAGTATTATAATTTATAAATTTTATTTTAAAATATAACTTCTATAGAAAAAAATAGAGTTTTAGATTTTAATGAATCTAAAACTCTATTTTTTTGTACTGATCTAAGTTAACTTAGAGAATTAATGATATAATCTAGTGCTGAAGAGAATTCAACACCTGCTTGTGCACTCATATCTCTAGGTACGCATAGTCTATCTCTTGTGAATACAAATGATGCTACGTATGCTGCACTAGGAAGGTTTAAAGCTCTATAAACTTCACGAGCCCCTGCAATACCCCACTCATCAAGAGGACCCGTACCACCAACTACTAAAGTGTAGTTAACTAGTCTCATATAGTGGTCAATATCTCTGTAACATTTGTTAATTTTTTCCTGATTTTCCCCTGCTTCTCCAGGATTTTTTAGATAGCCATATTTGCTGAAGCAAGCGTCGCCTGCTTCTTTTACAACTGCTTCATGGTTTGAACCTAATTTTTCAGCAGCTTCTAGTCTTGCTGCTGCACGTTGAATATTTCCTTGTACTGACTGTAAGTCAGAAGTAGATGGGTATCTTCCTGCAGCATCTGCAGCACTAATTGTAGTAGTAATGACTGATTTCATTTTTATCTCCTGAGTTTAGTCTTTTAATAGTTTTATATTTATTAGCAGATTGCAGCAGCAACTCTATCGCAATAGCCTGCAACTTCTGAAGCTAAAGCTGAACAGTCGCCTTCAGCAATGTCTACTTTTCTTTGAGAAGCAGTGTTGTTTACAAAACAAACTGCAGCTGCTTTCATAATAGCTACTGCTCTAACTGTAGAGTTAGTTGGTACACCTAGTGCGATGTAAGTTTCTTTTAATCCATTTAAACAACGATCTTCTAATACAGAAGCGTCACCAGCTAGTAATGCATATGATACATATCTTAAAATAATTTCTCCATCTCTTAAGCAAGCAGCCATACGACGGTTTGTATAACAGTTACCACCTGGAGTGATTAGGCCTGGATTTTCACAAATCATTCCAGAAATTGCGTCAGAAACGATGCAACTAGAATTAGAAACAATAGAGTTTACTGCATCAAGTCTTTTATTCCCGTCACTAATAAATGTTTTTAGTGCTTGTAAGTCACTTCCGCTTACGTAAGCAGCTTTTGAATCTGAATTTACTACAACTCTAGAAAATGCATCAAGCATTGAGCTCTCCTTAATTTATTATTTTCTTTTTATATTCTTTAAGAGAATATTGATGTTTCAGCTACTTTATATTTTTTTAGCTGGTCTATTGGCATCGAAATATAATATAAAAGATGTACATATTAAATAGATAACAAATTAATATTAATTAATATTTTATTTAGTTTATTGATTTTTTTATAAAATACTTAATTAAATTATCTTTAATCATCATTTCTTTTAAGATTTTCATTAAATATTTTTTGGTTTTTTTTTGACTGAAACTTTGAATTTTTGTTATATACATTGCTATTTTAAATTTTTGTTCTAGATTTAATTCGTTCATAAGATTTTTTTTATTGAAGATATTATTTTTTTTGGATAAATTTACTGTCTTAACTGAAATTTAAGTATAATATTGTTATAAAATTTGTTTTATGGATTTTTATTGTCAATGAAAATTTTTTGCTCTACTCAATTACTTTATATTTTATGAGTATGCGATTGTATTGTAAAATTACTCATTAATTGTATTAATTCAATATTAAGATGGAGATTAGTTTTTATGTCTATTCCTCTTTTACAGTATTCTTTATCTACGCATAATCATAGAGTAAATAGTTTCGAGAATTTAGCTGGTGAAGAGCAGCCAAAGTTATATACAACAGAAAACTTACCTTCTGCTTTAGAAATAGATGAAATGATTTGGGCTTCTTATCGTCAGGTTTTTAGTGAACATCAAACATTAACATCTACTCGTCAGCCTTTTTTAGAATCCCAATTAAGATTTAATCAAATTACGGTTAAAGATTTTATTAAGGGTCTAGTAATGTCTTCTCAATTTAGATATTTAAACTACGATGTTAATAATAATTACCGTTTTGTTGAGATTTGTGTTCAGCGTATTTTAGGCAGAGATGTATATAATAATAGAGAGAAATTAGCATGGTCTGTTTTGATAGGTTCTAAAGGATTAGAGTGCTTTATTGATATTTTGTTAAATTCTGATGAATATTCAGAAAATTTTGGCGATAATACTGTTCCTTATCAAAGACGAAGAATTATTTTTCAAAGGAATAAAGGAGAAGTACCATTTAATTTAAAGACTCCTCGTCTAAACTATAGCTTTTTACCTAAGCAATTTATGCCTCGTCTTTCTTGGTCTGGGCCAGTACGTCGTTTTAGACCACAAGAACAACAGCCAAAAGCTGGTGATCCAGCTTTATTTCTATCAATGCTGAATGATATTTCTTTGGTTTAGTATATTGATATAAATAAATAAATAAATTGAACTATTGTATGTTTTGACATAACAATAGTTTGATTTTTTATATATTTTAGCTACCTAACTTAAATGCATCAACGAATAAGCCATATATAATACCGATTTTTATATTGTTTAATAGCTGTAGTACAATTGACTGATGAATTCTATGTTTTTTATAAATGTTTTTGTTTATTATCTCGTTTAAAGTTACAATTATGGATCCACTCATTATATTCCAGTCACCTGTTTGAGCTGGTATAGTAGATAGAATGTTTGCAAAAAAAAAACCAAGCATAAAACTTAACATACTTATATTCAAAAACATGAAATCGTATTTTAGACTTTTTTGAAAAAGTATTATTTTGTCGTATAAGTTGTTCAAGGTCTTTTTTATTTAATTTAGTTGTTTCATCTTTAGAATTAAAATATATAACTAATTGGTTATATGTTTTGTTCACTTAAGCTTAAGCTAATATAGTCAAATGAAGTATTAAAAATTTCTTTATTATTAATATCAGTATTTTGGCTTTCTACTTCACTGATTACAATATCTTTTAGTATTTCTATTGTTCTTACTATAGGACCAACAGGTACGCTTAATGATGAGTATGTTTCTTTTAAACCATCAAGTAATCTTTCATCTAAAATATTATTATTTCCAGCAATAAGTGAATAGCTAGCATAGCGTAAGTAGTAATCTATATCTCTTAAACATGTTGCATATCTTCTTGTAGTGTAAGAATTACCTCCAGGTCTTAATAGTTCTGGTTGCTCTAAATAAAGTCTAGTGGCTGCTTCTTTTACTATTTTAGATGAATTTCCTGTTATAACTTGAGTTATAGTTAGTCTTTCTATTGCGGTATCAAAGTATTTTTTTATCTCTTCGATACCATTTTTATCTAAGTACTTTCCTGTAGTATCATATTTGTTTAAAATATTACTTATTGCGTCTTGCATTTTTGATTTCCTTGAAATCTTGAGTACATGTTATTCATGTATAATATAATTAAATTATAGTATCAAAAATTACTTTTTTCATATTTTTGTGGATAATAGTTATTTTATTATACGTATTGTAAATAAAAGAGTTATTGAGATTTATTACTATGAATATAAAGATTATTTCAAAAAAAAAACTCTTATCCAGTTTGCTTTTCTATTTGTTTACTTGATTTTGATATTATTATATTATTACTTATGAAATATATTAAAGTTACTTACTGTTCAACCGAACATAAAATTTATTTAGGTAAAGAGATCTTTAAGGCCCAAATTTCATTTAGTTTAAATCAGCAATATATACAGAAATAAAGAGTTTTTTGTTTTTGTAAAACTTTTTGAGCTTTTTAAAAGTTATAATATTTTAATGTAAATGGCTTTTTCTTTAGGCATGTAACTCAGTGGATAGAGTACCAAATTCCGGCTTTGGTTGTCGAAGGTTCAATTCCTTCCTTGCCTATACTGAAGTACTAACATATTTTTATTGTAATTTTGTTTTTAAATCATTATAATCATTTTGAGGGACTGATAGGATTTCTACATGTTTGTATATCTTAAGCTTTACTTTAATCTATATTATAAATAGGACATAATGTTATAATTTATTTTGATTAATTGCAAAACATAATATTTTAGCTTTTTCGAGAAATTTAGTAAACGTATAAATTATCAAGATTATATTTTGTAATATCAAAACGCAATTTATATTTTCTTAAGTTTGCTCTAATTATGAACGAATCAAAAGTTAATGAAAAAAAGTACATTGATTTTTTTTAATCAATTTTTAGATAAGTATGAAATTTAAAAACGTAAACGACTCATTGATAAGTGCTTAAACATTTTACAAACATGGACGTGGGTTCAAGTCCCACCAGTTCCATTGTTAAAGTTAACTTATGTAAGCTAATGCTTAGATTATGATATCTTTTCAGTATATTAATTTCTATTGTAATCTTTTGTATTATTATATACTTTATATATAGTATTTATAATTATTATCTATATTTAACTTTAATGACTTTATCTAATTTCACTTTATTTTTGACATTTCAAAAAAATCAGTGTATGAATTTTTTGCTACCACAAAAAAGTTATTTTAAAAACTCTGATATTTTTATAAAAAAGCGTAGTATAAATAACAATCCAATTTTATTTACTTCTAATAATAAGTATTCTAAAGAAAATTTAGAGTTATCTGACACTTATATTCCTTTTGATCAAATGATTTCTCCGAATATATGGCAAAAGTTTGTCAATAAGTATTTACAAGAAACTTTATTTTTATCTCCAACAAATAAATTTACCAGTAATTATATAAATAAATTAAAAATGATGGGTCTATTGATTTATGATGGTAATCAAAACAGAAGTTTTTTACATAAGTTTAGTAAAGACTTAATTAAGGGTAAAATAAATATTCAATTAAAAGATGATTGTACTTCTGTAATTTATAATTCAAAGCACAAAAATTATAATTATTTGCATTATGTATGGTTAAAATTATTGAACTTTAAGCTGTTACAATTCATAAACCTGAAGCAAACTTTAATTTCTATTTTTAATAAATATGGATTTGCTTCAGTAAATAGTTCATTACCTTTATTTATTATTATTAATAATAATAATGAGATTATTATGTCTGAGTCTACAGATTATTTATCTAGTGTCCAACGTTTTAATACTATTTATAATAGTTTGTTTAGTAGGTTTTTTATTGTTTCTAATAATAAAAGTTCGTATACATGTCTATTATTTGTTAATTATGATGATGCTATAGAGTATAAAAATTATATTAATCACAAAAATGCTAATTCCACTCGTGCTCTTACAATGGAAGTAGTACCTTCTAGTTTTCATTTGTATAATAAATTGAAATCTTTATCTTCTAATAAAATAGATTTTAGATTAATTCCTGATTTAAAAGAAGTTAGTAATTTACTTTATGAATATAGTAAGTATAAAAATGTATCGTTTAGCTCTAAGCAGCATCATGGCCATAATTTTTTTCAGGGACAACCTTTATATCAAATGAATTTAAATAACATCTGTAAAAAGTTAGAACCAAAAACTAAGAATTTTAAGCTTCTTAAAGGTAATACTGAATATAATCATAATAATACTTTCTTTCTTAATTATAGCACTGCTATTAATACTTGGAAAAAGGTTGTTGAAGAAAATTCTGATATTAATTTGCCTCAAAGTCCACATATTACGGTATCAAACTTAGAATTTTTTATTAAAGATCAACAATTTAAAAAATCCTTTAATCATGTGATGTTTTTACCTTCAGTAGAAAATTACATCTTTATAAAAAAATATTTAATCCAAAATTTAAGAAATCAGACTAATTTTCGTAGTTGGTTATTGCATCAAGGATTTTATGTAAAAACTTTATGTCATAGAATTTTTTGGTCTTTAACAAGTAGGCAACCTAATAATTGGTAAGTTAATGAAAAATTATTTTTGTAAATAAATTGATATTTATTTATTCTAATATGATGGAGTATTATTTTCTTGAATAATACTCAACAACTAATAATTCATTAAGCTTTATACCTACCCAATTTCTATCAATTATACCATTAACTTTTGCTGTTAAATTATCTTTATTTATTTCTAAGTGATTTGGTAAATTAGCTAAACCTGGGCTTTCAAGGTGTTTTTTCACTATTAAATTAGATGATTTTTTATCTTTGATTGTTATTATGTCACCTGGTTTACACTGATAGCTACAAATAGATACAGTTTGATTATTAACTAATATATGTTTGTGATTCACTAACTGTCTAGCTGATGGTATTGTTGGTGCTAAACCTAATCTAAATATTGTATTATCTAGTCTCATTTCTAAAATTTGCAATAAAATTACACCTGTAGATCCTTGGACTTTTTTTGCTAATTTGATGTTTTTTAATAATTGTCTCTCACTTAGACCATAGTTATACCGTATTTTTTGCTTTTCTTCTAAACGTAAAGCATATTCTGAAGGTTTACGTACTTGTTGACCATGTTCTCCAGCTGGATATGTTTTTTTACTTTGTTTTCTAGTTAATCCTGGTAATTCTCCTAATCTTCTTGATATTTTTAATCGTGGTCCTCTATAGCGAGACATTTTTAAATTCCTTGTTATTTTTATTAATTATATTCATGCTTACTGTAATTTTACTCTACTTTTTTGAGCAAGACATGTTTTCCTTATTGCTTCTTATTTGGAGTTAAAATCATTATAATACTTCTACCATCTTTTGTAGGTAATTGTTGAATATTAGAAGTATCTTTTAGATCATTTGCCATTTTATTTAAAAGCTCAATTGCTAAATCAGTATGTTGTACTTCTCTGCCCTTTAGTATTATAGTTGCTTTTACTTTGTCACCAGATTGTAAAAAGCGTAATGCTTGATTAATTCTTACTTGATAGTCATGACTTTCTATTTTATAGCGCATTTTAACTTCTTTTAAAACTGTTGTATGCTGTTTTCTTTTTGCTTCTTTTGCTTTTTTTTCTTGACTAAATTTATATTTTCCGTAGTCAATTATTTTACATACTGGAGGATCTGATTTATCGCTAATTACAACTAAATCTAAACCTTGTTCTAGAGCAAGATTTATTGCAACATTTGATGAGTGTATTCCTAATTGTTTTCCTGAAGAATCTATGAGACGTACTTGTGGATAATTGATTGATTCATTAACTAGAAATTCATTATCGTATTTTTTTTTCAATTATCTTTTAATTTAACCTTTATTATAATATTTAAATATTTTAGGCCTATTTTAAACTATTGGTAAATACATGTAAATTGTTATAACATTAAATATATATTTATTAATAATAATAATAAGTTAATGAAACATACACTTTCTGTTCTTGTACAAGATGAGTCTGGTGTTTTATCAAGAATATCTGGTTTATTTGCCAGAAGAGGTTTTAACATCGATAGTTTAGCTGTTGGTCCAGCAGAAAAACAAGGAATATCGAGAATTACAATGAGTGTAAGAGGAGATAATAGAACAATAGAGCAATTAATCAAGCAATTACATAAACTTATTAATATTATAGATGTAAAAGATGTTACAAACTTACCATGTATTGAACGTGAATTAGTCTTGTTTAAGGTTTTTACTTCAAATGATCTTAGGTCTCATATATTAGAAGTTGCAAATGTTTTTAGAGCAAAAGTAGTTGATATATCTTCTCAATCTTTAACTTTAGAGGTAACAGGAGATCCAGGCAAAATTTTTGCTATACATCAATTACTATCTCAATATAAAATTCTTCAAATTGCAAGAACAGGAAAAATAGCTTTAATTAGAGATTCTAAGGTTAACACTGAATTTTTGAAAAAAGCATTTAGTTATTATAATACTTCTATTTAATAATATTTTTTATTATTTATCACGCCTAAGCCAGTTACCTGGCTCTTCTGCAAATGACACACATTCTTTTAAATCCCAGTCTAATAAAATTTCTTTCTGATTTTTATTAATACTAATATGAATTATAGTATTAGGTGGATTAAATGACATTTTATTATTATTGCGAAAGAAATTGTTGTGTTGTTTTTGAATAAAACTGTAAACTGTACATTTACTAATATGCCTACAATTTATACATATGCACATAAATAAGACTGAATTAATTGATATGATTTCTTTATAGAATAATTATATTATTTTCTTGTTATAAAAATATATACTTATTTCGATGGGGATGGAGGGACTTGAACCCTCACGATCAATAAAAGATCAACAGATTTTAAGTCTGTTGTGTCTACCATTCCACCACATCCCCTTGTTAATAATATTATTAAAATTTCAGGCGGTACCCAGATTCGAACTGGGGATAGAGGATTTGCAATCCTCTGCCTTACCGCTTGGCCATACCGCCTAGATAAATAAAAAGTTTTCTATCTAACATAATGTATATGATTTGAATGGTAATTGTCAATAATTTATTTGTATATTTTTTATTGACTAAATAATCTACTTTTTATAATATCCTCTGACTGAATAGTTGTTAGATCTAACTTTGTTAAAATTTTGTCTCCGCTAGAAAAAATTCTATTTGCTTGTCTCATTCTTGCTCTATCTATTGCATTTCTTATGCTCCTAGCATTTGCAAAATGTGGCTGTTTCATTCTTCTATCTGCATATTCTAATAATACTTGATCTGCATCATCTGCAAATTGATACTGTTGTTCTTCTAGCATTAATTTCGCTATTTGTAAAAGTTCTTCAGAGGTATAATCTGGAAAATCTACATGATTAGTGACTCTGGAAGAAAGTCCTGGATTAGATTCATAAAATTTATCCATTTTATCCTTATAACCAGCAAAAATTACCACTAAGTCATCTCTTTGATTTTCCATTACTTGTAGTAATATTTCAATTGCTTCAGCACCATAATCTCGTTCATTATCTGGTTTATATAGATAATATGCTTCATCTATAAATAGTACACCACCCATAGCTTGTTTTAAAACTTCTTTTGTTTTAGGAGCTGTATGACCTATATATTGACCAACTAAATCATCTCTTGTTACGGTTAATAAATGTCCTTTTCTGATGTAGTTCAACCTATGAAGGATGTCTGCCATTTTCATTGCAACAGTGGTTTTTCCTGTTCCAGGACTACCAGTGAAGGACATATGTAATCCAGGACTACCGGAAACAAGATTTAGTTGATTCCTTAATCTATCAATTAATAATAGTGCAGCAATTTCTCTAATCCTAGTTTTAACTGGCTTTAGTCCTATTAGTTCTAGTTCTAGTTCATCGATAATTTCTTGTATTTTTGTATTATCGTATTCTTCTTTTAAATTTAATAAAGTGTCTTCTGTTTGTTTTGTAGTCATTTTATATTCTGTAAAAAGAAAAAGTATAAAGTATAATACTGTTATACTTTTTCATTATATTTTTTAATTTTATCTATTAATTAATATCTAGAACCTTCTGGTTGATTACTAGTTGCGTAACTACGGAAACAGTATTTTTGGTTTCTACTAATATCTTCACTACGAACTAGTTCAAATCCTGGTTCAACAGATGGTCTTTTAATTATGAAAGATAATACGCAACTCTCAATTCCCCTTGTATTATCAAAAGCATTTACTTTTACATAATAGTTAGGACATTGCTTACGGCAGCTATTAATTTCATACATAACTGATGCTGCATCTTTTACATCAAATAAAGGTAAACCCCAAAGTTCCCAGTAATTATTTCTAGGATGTGGATCGTCAGTATATTCAATATTAACTGCCCATTTTTGAGATACTGCATACTCAATTTGTTTTGTGATTTGTTCATCAGTTAGGTCAGGTAAAAAGGAAAAAGTTCCTTGTGTTAGTCTCACTTTTCTATACTCCTTATAATTATCAATCTTTATTAACAGATCTTATTAACTTCTAGTTATAGACGCGTTCTGTAGATTTTTTAAATCTTATCAGCTCTCAATTATTATTTTGATTTAAACATTAGCTGTTGGAGTTTCTACGAAGTCAGCTGTATCTGTAGAAGTATAGTTAAATGTAATATCTTTCCATAAATCTAGAGCTGTCTGTAGTGGAGCGCATGTTTTAGCTGCATCAAGTAAGATTTGAGGTCCTTCTGCTACATAATCACGACCTTCGTTACGTGCAATAACCATAGATTCTAAAGCTACTCTATTTGCTGTTGCACCTGCTTGGATACCATCTGGATGTCCAATTGTACCACCTCCAAATTGAAGTACAACATCATTTCCTAGGTAATCTAATAATTGGTGCATTTGACCACAGTGGATACCACCTGAAGCTACTGGAGTTACTTTTCTTAAAGATGCCCAATCTTGTTGGAAGAAAATACCTTGTGGAAGGTTTACATCTAAGTATGACTCAAGAAGAGTATCATAGAAACCTTTAATCATTAGAGGATCACCTTCTAGTTTACCTACTACAGTACCAGCATGTATGTGATCTACTCCAGCCATTCTCATCCACTTACAAATTACTCGGAAGTTCATTCCATGAATTTTTTGGCGAGAATAAGTTGAATTACCAGCACGATGTAAATGAAGAATCATATCATTTTTACGAGACCAGATTGCCATAGTTTGTATAGCTGTATAGCCAATTACTAAGTCAATCATTATGATAACTGTTCCTATTTGTTTAGCAAATTCTGCTCTTTCATACATGTCTTCCATTGTAGCTGCTGTTATATTCATGTAGTGACCTTTCACTTCTCCAGTTGCAGCTATAGAGCGGTTTACTGCTTCCATAGAGTATAAGAATCTTTCTTTCCAACGCATGAAAGGTTGAGAGTTAATATTTTCATCATCTTTAAGGAAATCTAAACCACCTTTTAGACCTTCATAAACTACTCGTCCATAGTTTTTACCAGAAAGACCTAATTTAGGTTTTACAGTTGCACCTAGGAATGGACGACCAAACTTATCCATACGTTCACGTTCTACAATTAAACCAGTTGCAGGACCTTGGAAAGTTTTTAGGTAAGCAACAGGTAAACGCATATCTTCTAGCCTTAAAGCTTTAACCGCTTTAAATCCAAATACGTTACCAATAATTGAAGCTGTTAAGTTTGCAATAGATCCTTCTTCAAATAAATCAATATCATACGCGATATAAGCAAAATATTGATCAGAAGTATTTGGAACAGCATCAACTTTGTAAGCTTTAGCTCTGTAAAGATCACATGCTGTTAATAGATCTGTCCAAACAACAGTCCATGTAGCAGTAGAAGATTCTCCAGCAACTGCTGCAGATGCTTCTACTGGATCTACACCTGGTTGAGGTGTAACTCTGAATAGAGCTAATACATCTGTATCTTTAGTTACATAATTAGGATCCCAATATCCCATTTTAGCGTAAGGGATTACACCAGATTCATAACGTTCGTTTTTAATTCTTGTCCGTTGTTCTACAGAGTTAGACATTTGCTCCTCCTTGAATTTAAGGCAGTATCATAATATATAAAGTTAACCATTTGAACAGTAATGCTTATAATTTATTTGTTAGCTTTATTGTACTTGATTATCTTTAGATATAAATTTATCACTATATTGTTAGTAAAAATTTGAGGTTTTATTTATTTATATGATAAGAATTATTAATATTTGCAATTGAAATATATATAATTTTACTATAAATAACTAATTTATAGTTTTTTATGCTACGATTAAATTATTAAGTAACTGATATTGGAGAAAGATATTTTGTCTATAATACAAGTTGTGGATTCAAATTTTGAATCAGAAGTTATAAAATCTAAAAAAATTGTTTTAGTAGATTTTGGTGCACCATGGTGTGGTCCTTGTCGCATGATAGCTCCTGTTGTCAATGAAGTAGCTCACGAGTATGAAAGTTTGATTAAAGTTGTAAAAGTTAATACAGATTTAAGTCCAAGTGTTGCAACTGAATATGGTATTAGAAGTATCCCTACATTGATGTTTTTTAAAAATGGTATTAAACTTGATACAGTTATTGGTGCTGTACCTAGATCAACTTTGGTTAATACACTTAATAAACATTTGTAAAATACTTGATTAAAGAATTTGCCTTTGTAAAATAATAAAATCAATCATAAATAATAGATAATGGCTAGAGTTTGTCAAATTTCCGGAAAAAAATCGAATAACGCATATCATGTATCTCATTCACATGTAAGAACAAAAAAAATACAACATGTTAATTTACATAAAAAGAGAGTTTGGTCACTAAAAAATAATTGCTGGATTAAAGTTAAAATATCAACAAAAGCATTAAAGTCTATATATAAGAATAACTTATGAAAATCTTTTTCTAGATAAGACTATATTAGTATAGTGACAATATATAAAAAATATGTTATAATTCTCTTTATGTATACCAAAAATTAAGTAATTTATTATGCTGTAAGTATAATTTAATAATAATTTGATTAATAGAAATGGATTAAAATTAATTGATAAGGAAATAAATAAATGGTTTCAGATATAAAAAATATTTACTATCAAAAAAATAGTGAATTAAGTGATTATTATTTTATTGATAATCAACAAGATATTGATGAAAGTATTGATATGTCTACAGGATGGTCTTTTGTTTGTTTAGATGAAACAATAAACTATTATGCAGATAATCTTAATAAGAAAGACTAAAATAAATAAAATTATATTATATAACCAAAAATTAGACATTTAATATATTTATTTAAATATAAAATATTTGCAAAGTAAAGTATATTAGACTAATATTTGTCTGATTTTTAAAATGCTAGTATAGCTCAATTGGTAGAGCAGCTGATTTGTAATCAGCAGGTTATGGGTTCAAGTCCCTTTACTAGCTTAATTGTTTTTTAAATTTGTTTGTATTTAAAGTATCGTACTTATGACAGTCCTAAGTTTTGTATAATTGGGAAATTAGCTAAAAGTAAGTATGCAAATCCAGCTCCACCTACTGATCCAACCAAGAATCCTGCTGTAAATTGACTCCATCCATTTGGTGTTTGTAAAACATCTTTTGTCTCATTTTTGATGTTATTAAAAGAAACAGATCCATACATTGATAAACATGTTGTTAAAATAACAATTAAACCAACTGTTGATAAAAAACCTGATAGTAATGCGATATCAGTATTGCGTAATGGACCAAGTTTATCAAATGGTCCTATTAGAAAATACCCATGAGCCATTCCAATTTCTAACCCTCTTAACAATGGTGATAAACCTCTACGATAAGCAGGTAAATTACTTAAAAAGTTTTTCGTAAAACTTGATGTACTAATTGGCGTTGATAGGTTTCCAACAAAAGGATCGTTATTATAAGGTTGAATAAAATTTGTCATCTAATAAATGAAATATATTTGCTACTTGAGTTATCTTAAATATGATTGAATATTAACAGAAAAAATTGTTTCTTTATTTAAATATTAACAAATTTATCACAAAAATGACAAAATGTTATATATCATGTATATTAATGTAGTTTTTCGGGAGGGAAATAATTTATGTCAATCTTTTTCAGCTATATAATTTTCGTTTTAATATTTACTGGTTTAGCATTAGGATTATATTTTGGTCTACAGTTTGTTAAATTGATTTAAAACTTTACGTAAACATATAAGATATTAATAATAAAAAATTATTAATACTCTTTTTATTTTTTATTAGTCAAACTATATTATTAATCTATTTATAATGAAAATTAAAATATATAAAATTAAAGGATCACGTAGATTTAGTAATTATTGGTGGGCATCTATTATATTTTTAGGTGGAGCTGGTTTTTTTATTGTTGGTATAATGAGTTATTTAAATATACAAATGAATTATGGTCTCAATACGGAAGATATATATTTTATACCACAAGGCGCTATCATGACATTTTATGGAATGATTGCAATCCTGATAAGTACTTTTCTTTGGTATACAATCATTTTCGATGTAGGTAGTGGTTATAATGAGTTCAATAAAAATAATGGTATAGTAACAATATTTAGATTTGGTTTTCCTGGTAATAATCGTGCGTTAAAATTTAAATATAAAGTTCAAGATATAATGGCAGTAAAAATTAGTATAAAAGATGGTTTATCTCCTAAAAGAGAAATATATTTACGTATGAAAGATAAAAGACAAATTCCTTTAACAAAGGTTGGGGAACCCATTTCTATAAGTGATATTGAAGAGCAAGCTAAAGAGATAGCTTTATTCCTAAATATTAATGTAGAAGGTAATTAGGTAATTTGTCAAATTTATTTAGGTATGATATGATTATGGTATAATTTTAGTACATGCGGGTATAGTTTAGTGGTAAAACCTTAGCCTTCCAAGCTAATGATGCGGGTTCGATTCCCGCTACCCGCTCTTTTTTTATAACAAAAATAAATACGTTAACTTTAATCAGTTAACGTATTTATTTTTTATAATTATACTAATTATGCATCTGGCTGGAGTCGAACCAGCGACGTCCCGATGGGATGGCGGATTATTAGAGTAGATTTTTTTATGTAAAACCCCTCTTACAAAACCGTACTTGAAACTTTCATTTCATACGGCTACCACTTATTAAAGGTTTAGTTTTTCTTAGTTAGCTAAATAATAATAATTCGTATAATACTTATTTATATTAGATAAGTAAACAAATTTATTTAGTTTTGCATTAATTATATAAATTAGTCTCATAATATTATAATGTAAACTTTTTTTCTTTTTTATCCATATATAAATTAGATGATTAATACATATATTACATATATTATTAATATTTATAGAAACAAACGGTTTTATTTTGCAATACCAATTTTGATATAGTTGTATTAACTTACGAAATAAACTACTGTCAACTGTTTTTAACAAGATATGTTTAAATATCCTAGATTTTTTTATTGTAAAAAATAATCTTAAATATATTTTAAAACTTTTAAATATACTGGTATGATTAGGTTTTATATTATATAGTTTTTTAGACTTTAGTGTCATTAAATTCTTTTCTTTTTTTAATTGACTGAAATTATGCCACGTTGAGTCATGTAATATAATTTGATTTAATAAGCAAAGTAAATTATTGTCTTTTATTGTATCAAATAAATTTAATGAATAATTTAGTTGATTTAAATTTAATGTTTTCTTTGAGTAAAAAATTTCATGTATATCTAAGCAGCTGTTAGTATGTAGGAAATTTGCTATTAATTTTTTAATATAACTGTACTGCTTTAATTTTTTGATCATAAACTTATTACTTGAATAATAATAATATTTATTATTATTAATATAACAATCTAAATTGCTTAAATTTTTATATTTATTTATAAATTTTGTTGATCTTGCTTGATATACAGGTTTAATACATGCATATATTAGGTTTTCTTTTAATTTCTTTTTTATAAGAGTAAAATCTTCAGTTTTTAGAGTATTTACATCAAATATATTATTGATTAATTCTAGTTTAAACTTATTGGTATTTATATGTTTTTTTTTTTCTTTTTTGTAGTAGAAAAAATAAACTTTTGACATAATTTTATTCAATTCAAATATCTTAAGTTCATTAGAATTAATTAAATAGTTCTGTAATTTATAGACATTGTTTAAATTATGTTTTTTTGTTTCTATTAGTATTTGTTTCACTAACATAAATATACGTAAATGTATTTTATTCCAAGAAAAATTTTGCCAGCAACTTTTAGCATGAAATAAATATTTCTTTGATTTACATTTTACTAAAGAAATATACATATATGTCAATTTAATAACTTTAATAAGTACAATATGTTTGCATCTAAATAATAAATTTAGTTTATAGCTTTTTATTGCTTCTTGATAAATAGTTTAGTTTATGCCTATAACTTTCTGTAAAAAGTATTACTATTTATTTACTCCGTTCCATATTTTTTTTATTACTGACTTAAACTCCTTTCTATATATTAATAACCACTGTAAATAATCATGCTTATATTAACTCACAATAATTAAGCTTAAGGGTTAGATATTCTTATTTATTAATTAAATTATAAGAATTAACTTTAATTAATATTTGTAGCGAAGGTTCGTTTTACTAGTTGTATCAGTTTTTTATATGATCTGCTTTATTCAATATTATTTAAGGCTGAAATATTAATGAATTGACCATATTATTTTATTCATGATTTAGAATAGTTAGTTTAAACTAACAAAAAAATATAGTTAATTAAAACTTAATTTGTTTAATCTTTAGTTAGTTAGATCAAAATTTTTTGATCCTTTAACACCTAAAAACGGATCGCACATGAGTCCGCTGCCTTCGGCCTCTCGGCCACAGATGCTCTGTTTATAATTTGTATTCTCAGTATTATAGTTAATTAAAAAAAAAAAGCAAATAAACTTCATTCATCATTCATTCATATTATGATAAGTTGCTACAGCAGAAGGAGATATTCTATTTAAATATCTAAAAATCCAATACTTAAAAATAGTATCTAACACTACTGGAAAAGTTGAAATAAAAATAAAAATAAAATCTCTACTTTCAGGTAAACCAAAATGCCTTAAAATAGCTTCAATAACAATTTCCCAACCATGAGGAGAATGGAAGCCAACAAAAATGTCTGTGAATAAAATAATTAAAAATGCCTTTGCAGTATCACTTAATCCATAAATTGATTCATTAACAAATGATGTTAATATAGAAAGTTGTCTTTTATTAATTATCAATATAGATATAAAAATAATAATTGAAATAACATCAGCTATAATATTTTTAATAGCATCAGCACTTTCTTTAGAGTATTCTAATGCAATTTCTAATGCTTTTGTAGACATTTTTTTTTGTACACTTTCTGTTGATAAAGGATCTATTTTACCTATAAGTATCTCAAAGTGTAATTTTTCTTCAAATCTTTGTAAGTCAGCAAAAGCTCTTTCTTCTTGAGAAAGATTTAGAAAAATACCTGAACTATTTCTATTCCAGATTTGATTTACTAAGGGATCTAAGATAAAAATTTTAGATAATTGATTAATTAAAATTGGACTTAAAAATAAAAATATAATATATTTCACTGAAGTTGCTGTTTGATATTTAGCTGCTTTAAAATCTTCCAGTGCTTCAACCTCAGCATTAGGATTTAATTCCTGCTTAAAACGATTGAAAAGTTTACTCATTGATCTTGGTATTATCCCAGTTTTCTCAAAAGCGTACTGATTAATTTTTTTTAGATTCCAATATTTCATTGCTTTAGAATTTTTATATAGTATAAGTATTTCTATGTTGACTAATTAGTATCAATTTTAGCAAAATTAATGTTTATATAATAATAAATAACGTATGTAAATATTAAATTGGTAAATCTAAAAATTATGAGATATTATAAAAATTTATTACAATCCAATGACTACATATAATTCCTTCTTAAAATATTTAAAAGGCAATTGGCTTTTACATGAAAACTCATTCATATTTAAGAACAATGAACAAAAAGATAGTGAAAATTTTGTTACTTTTACAAACTGTTCTTCTTCTGATGGAAGAAGAAAATATTACCACAATATTAATATATTAGACAACACATATCGTACATCTTATGGAAAAATTAATAACTACTTATTTTTGAAGTTATTTTATGTAAAAAACTATAGAGATGTATTATTTTACTTAAAGTTTATTCGTAAAGGTCTATTGACAAGTATTAAATTAAATTTTAACAAAAAAGTTAAACAAGAAGAATATATATATATTGTAAATAAGAATATATTAATTAACATAATCTTAATCAAAAGTCTAAAAAATCAATATTTAAGTTTAAAAGTATCTTCATATATACGTATTAAAAAAATCTAGTTTCTGATTATTAATAAATTAAAAATCAATTATAGTAACATTTTATGTATAATGTTACTATGATCACTTAAATGGTATATTATTCTAAATCTTTTCTATTTGGGTTACGAGAAGGATCATTTGACAAAAAGCCAAAGAAAAATAAAGAAATGAAAAAAATTATAGTTGTATAAACAAAAATTTTTAAAGTCAGCATAAAAATTATCCTTTTAAATAGAAGGTACTTATAAGTAAGAATTATATAATATATAATATATAAAAAATTTGATTTTATGAATTAAATTTGATTTTTTTTACTGAATTCATAAAAAATAAGTTTAAAACTCTACATCACTAATACTTTTATCATTCCTTAAGACTTGATAATTCAGTTCCCTTACTTTTTTCATAATACGTTCAAAATACTCTTGCATATATAACTCTAATGATTCAATATCTTCCTTATTTAACCTCAGTATATATAAAATTTCCTTCATCTCTGTATTCGCCTGATATCCTTTTGATAATATTTCAGAAAAAGCTAATCTATCTGATATATTACGAGTCCACTGAAAAATTTTTGCAAATTTTTGCAAAAAAGCTAAAATATATACAGGTACTTGATTAATATTAGCTCGACGTTTCGATATACGTTCACACAAATTAATAATATCTAAAGATTTCCAAGAATTATTACCACTTATTGGTAAGTACTTATTTTTAAATTGACTAATAGATAAACTCCTAATAACTATATTTGCAACATCTTGTGTATTAATATAAGGTATTGATGATGATTCTTTAGTAATCCAAACAACTTTTTTATCTAAAATAGGTAAAGCATACTGAGGAACTAAACCCTGAAAAAAACCAGGTATACAAAAAATCGTAAAGTTTAAATTTGATACTTTAATACGACTTTCTACCATAATTTTTAACATTACTAACTTTATATCAGAATAGAGTGATGCACCCAAAATAGAGAAAAAAACAAACCGTTTAATATCAGCTTTAACTGCTGACTCAATTAAAATATATTTAGAATCTAAATCAACAAATTCAAAATTAAATGAATCATCAGGTCTTCCTGTTGAACAATCAATTATAGCACTTGTACCAAGTAAAGCAAGAGGTATTGTTTCTGGTAATATTAAATCTCCATATATCAATTCAGCTCCCCACTCTTTTAAAAAAGCTGCTTTACGAAAATTTCTAACTAAGCATTTAACTTGAAAACCTTCATTTAAAGCTTTCCTAATTACTTGTCTACCCAATGTGCCGGTACCACCTAAAATTAGTAAAGACATATAAACTCATCTTATTCTTTATCATATATACATACAATATAATTTAACATATTCAAATATGTTACTAAACTTTTTATATTTTATAGGTAAGAAGGGATTCGAACCCTCAGAACAATGTTGTCATATTTTGAGTATGATGCGTTTACCAAGTTTCGCCACTTACCTTTACACGTATCTAATTTTAACATAAAATAATTAAATAATATAGTTAATATATGATATTAGTATAGTATGAAAAAACATGCTTATAAATTATACAAATATGTTAACTCATCTCGAAATATTATCTTTAGCACCCTTTTTAGTACTTATCTTTTTACCATATTATTACATAATTGGTTTTTTAATTTTATTAATTATAGTAATTATTAACAGTCAAATAAATATATATTTTTTTAGAAGTATAAAATATATTCAAAAAACAATTTTTTTTTCTTTATACTTAATTATTAATATAATTTTAATTGATGATTATTGCCATAATCAAGTAAACTTTTTAACACAATTTATATATTTACCTTATTACTTAAAAGTTAATTTCATAAGAAAGAATGTTTATAGAATAGATTTTCATTATTTTATTTTTAGTATACCTAGATACTTTAAAAAAATCTTTTTAATCAACTTAATTCATGTAACAACTACTAATAACTTATTTATATTTACAAAAAACGAAGCGATTATACAAAATATACTAAATAATACCAACAAAAAGTATCTACTAAAACATTACAAACAAAAGTTTAATTTATTGACTATTTCAATTAACTATCAAATCCTAGAAAAAAATATACATAATTTTCAGCATATTTACTTAGGCATTAAAACAAAACAAAATATCTCTAGAAAACACTTTGTAATTTACGCTAATAATTACTTATGTTACTTCTTAAATAAATTCATTACTAATAAATATTCAATTATGCTGACTATATGGAATAGATTTTAAAAAAAAGAAATAAATAAACTATATACATATTATAGTTTTAAAAGTATTATATTATATCTATTAAAAATCTACTAAATAAAAAGAGTAAATTCTAATGTCTGACAATACTGAAAGTAGTACAACAAACAAATATTTAAACTCTTTAATAAATAAGCCTTATGAATATGGCTTTCATACAGATATTGAGTCAGCTTATTTTCCAAAAGGGTTAAGTGCTAAGATAATTAAATTAATTTCTAAAATAAAGAAAGAGCCATTATATTTAACTCAATTTAGGCTAAAAGCTTACGAAAAATGGATCAAAATGAATGAACCTCAATGGAGTAATTTATTTTATAATTCGATAAACTACAATAAAATTTTATATTATTCAATTCCTAAAAATAAAAAAAAGCTTAAAAGCTTAAATGAAGTAGATCCTAAAATACTTGAAACATTTAATAAATTAGGGATTTCACTTGATGAACAAAAAAGGCTTAGTAATGTAGCTATAGATGTTGTTTTTGATAGTGTATCAATAGCTACAACTTTTAAGGAAGAACTTGCAAGCCATGGTGTTATATTCTGTTCTATTACAGAGGCAATTCAATTATATCCAAACTTAATGAGTAAATATTTAGGTTCAGTTGTACCTCATGGAGATAACTTTTATTCATCACTAAATTCCGCAATGTTTAGTGATGGTTCATTTTGTTATATTCCACCAAATACAGAATGTCCATTAGAACTATCTACTTATTTTAGAATTAATAATAAAGAATCAGGACAGTTTGAAAGAACACTAATAATTGCAGATACTAATAGTTATGTAAGTTACTTAGAAGGATGTACTGCACCACAATTTGATAACAATCAATTACATGCAGCAGTCGTTGAGCTCATTGCACTTGATAACGCAACAATAAAATATTCTACAGTTCAAAATTGGTATTCAGGAAATTTACAAGGAGAAGGTGGAATATATAACTTTGTGACTAAAAGAGGTATATGTACAGGAAAAAATTCAAAGATACTGTGGACACAAGTTGAAACTGGATCATCTATTACTTGGAAATATCCAAGCTGTATTTTATTAGGTAATAATTCAATTGGTGAATTTTCATCTATTGCTTTAACTAATAATTATCAACAAGCTGATACAGGAAGTAAAATGATTCACATAGGAATGAACACAAAAAGTAGAATTATTTCAAAAGGTATATCTGCCGGCTACTCAATTAACAATTATAGGGGTTTAGTCAAAATAGGTCCACGAGCTCACTATTCTAGAAATTACTCTCAATGTGATTCTTTAATATTAAGTCAAAAATCTCAAGCTAATACATTTCCTTACATACAAGTTAAAAACCCTTATTGTGTAGTTGAACATGAAGCGTCAACTTCTAAAATTGGCGAAGAACAAATCTTTTATTTTATGCAAAGAGGTATTAATATAGAAGAAGCAATTGGTCTAATGATTAATGGTTTTTGTAAAGATATATTAAATGATTTACCAATGGAATTTGCTATGGAAGCTGACCGTTTATTAAATTTAAAATTAGAAGGAACTATTGGATAAATGGAAAAAAATCAAGAAATTCTAAGAATTGAAGATCTAAATGTAAGTATTAATAATAAATTAATTATTAAGGGTTTAAATTTACGTATTAACAAGGGAGAAATTCATGCTATTATGGGCAAAAATGGATCAGGCAAAAGTACTTTAGCAAAAGTGATATCTGGTCACCCTATGTATGAAATAACAAAAGGAAAAATTTTTTTCAAGAGCAAAGATATAACAAATGAAGAACCAGATATTAGATCACATATGGGTATTTTTTTAGGTTTTCAATATCCTGTTGAAGTATCAGGTGTAAGTAACATTGATTTTTTACGTTTAGCATATAATTCTAAAAGAAAAGAAATTGACAAACAACAAATAGATCCACTAGCTTTTTTTGATTTAGTAAGCAAAGAACTTAAAAACATTAATATGGATCCCCTTTTTTTAAACAGATCACTGAATGAAGGATTTTCCGGTGGGGAGAAGAAAAAAAATGAGATCTTACAGATGTCACTTCTAAAAAGTGAACTATCGGTTCTAGATGAAATTGATTCTGGACTAGATGTTGATGCTTTAAAAGATATTGCACAAAATATTAACACTTTTCATAGTTCTAATAATGCAATATTATTTATTACACATTACCAAAAACTTATAGAATATATAAAACCAGATTACGTTCATATAATGGATAATGGCATAATTAAATTAAGTGGGAATAAAGAACTAGCTACAAAAATAGATAAATATGGATATGAATATGTCATATAAAGTATGTATCAAGTATTTATTAACATAAACTTAGGATATTAAAATCTAATCCTAAGTATAATATTTTATGTTTATATATAATAAGCATCAATATCTAATATTTAAACAGAAAAAGTTTGCTGAATATCTTGTATTGATTGCTTTAATAAATCTTCTGATTCTGGTGTTAATTTTTTAGTATTTCTTATACTTTCTCCAAATTCAGGTTTAGAGTTCTGTAAGTCTTGTCTTAGAGCAAATACAAATTCACTAATTTTAGGCAATTCAATATTATCTAAATAACCATTAACACCAGCGTAAATAATAGCTATTTGATCTTCTACAACTAAAGGTGAATTTTGAGCTTGTTTTAGTATTTCTCTTAACCTTTGACCTCTAGCTAATTGATTTTGAGTTGCTTTATCTAAATCAGAAGCAAACTGAGAAAAAGCTTCTAACTCTGCAAATTGTGCTAATTCTAGTTTTAATTTACCTGCCACTTGCTTCATAGCTTTGATTTGTGCAGCAGAACCTACACGAGATACAGAAATACCTACATTAATAGCAGGCCTAATACCTGAATTAAATAGATCACCAGATAAGAAAATTTGGCCGTCAGTAATAGATATAACATTTGTTGGTATATATGCAGAGACATCTCCAGCTTGTGTCTCAATAATTGGCAATGCAGTCATACTACCAGAACCTAGTTCATTACTTAATTTTGCTGCTCTTTCTAATAATCTAGAATGTAAGTAAAAAACATCTCCAGGATAGGCCTCCCTACCAGGAGGACGACGTAGAAGTAAAGACATTTGACGATAAGCTTGAGCTTGTTTAGTCAAATCATCATATATAACAAGAGTTGCTTTTCCTTTATACATAAAGTATTCAGCCAAAGTAGCTCCAGTATAAGGTGCTATATATTGAAGAGTAGCTGGATCATCAGCATTAGCTGCAACTATAATTGTATATTCTAAAGCACCTTTTTCTTCTAATGTTGATACAACTTGAGCAACAGAAGAAGCTTTTTGGCCAATAGCTACATATACACAAATAACATCTTGACCTTTTTGATTAATAATAGTATCAAGTGCAACAGAAGTTTTTCCTGTTTGTCTATCACCAATAATTAATTCACGTTGACCTCTACCAATAGGTATCATTGCATCTATTGCTGTAATACCTGTTTGCAAAGGTTCACATACAGACTGACGCCCAATAATACCTGGTGCATAAGATTCTATAAGTCTACTATCATTTGTTGCAGGATTACCTTTAGCATCAATAGGCTTTGCTAATGGATTTACTACTCTACCTAAAAAATTATCTCCTACAGGTATTTGAGCGATTTGGCCTGTTGATTTTACAGAACTACCTTCAAGGATATTTCTACCATCGCCCATTAAAACAACACCAACATTATCACTTTCTAAATTTAGTGCAATACCTACTGTCTGATCTTGATCTTCAAACTGAAGTAATTCTCCAGCCATTACTTCATCTAATCCATAAACACGTGCTATACCATCACTAACCTGTAAAACAGTACCTATATTAGCAATTTGTAGTTGCTGATCATACTTATCAATTTGTTGTCTTATTATATTACTGATTTCATCTGGTCTAATATTTAACATATACCTTAAATAATTTATAAATTTTTACTTCAAAATCTACCTTGTACAATAAACTTAATTTGCATTTAAATAAAGAGAAATTTTATTTAGTTTGCCTATTAAACTAGCATCTATTATTTTAGAACCAATTTTAATAATAAATCCTCCAATTAAACTAGAATCTCTTTTAGATACTAGTTTAATTTCGTTACTACTAGTCATTAATTTAATCTTATCTATCAAATTATTCTGTTGAACTTCATTTAAATCAACAGCTGAATATAACTCAACAATAGTTATAGATTCTAATAAATATGTAATTTTCAAATACTTTTCAATAATAGTTTTCAAAAAAGATATTCTACGTCTATCAACTAAAACAAGTAAAAAGTTCATAATAAAATTATCAACCTGGTTTTCAAACAACTTTTTCAACACTGCTTTTTTATTTGAATTACTTGTTAAAGGATTAAGTAAAAAAGCTTGAAGATCTTTAGATTCAGATAAAACTAATAAAACAGAAGATAACTCATTTTTATATTGATCTAAAATATTTAAACTTTGAGCATGAGCAATTAAAGCCTCAGCGTATGGAGTGGCAATTTTTTCTTCAAAATTTTGATTACTCATAAGTTAATTTCACCTTCTAATTGGATAATACTTTGATCTATTATCTTACTATGCATCATCGAATTAATTTGACTTTTAAACTCATTAGTTACCTTCTGGATAGCTAAGGACGTAATTTGTTGTTGTATTTGTAATCTGACTTGATTTTCAGCAAATTTGACACTAGCCTTACTTGATTGAGTTAATTTCTCTATATCAGATTTACCTTGTTCTAATATTGATTCACGAACTTTTTTTGCAGTGGATTCTGCCTCATTAATAATTTGATTAATAATTATTTGTGTTTGAGCTAATTGTTTTTCTGCTTCATTTAATCTAACATTAGCTTGTTCTAACCTTTCTTTAGATTCTTGTATAGCAACTAAAACTTTATTTTGTCTATCATTTAAAACTGAGCCTAAAAAATTTTTTAAAACATAGATTAAACCTGCCAACAAAAGTAGGATATTTAATACATTTGCTTCTAGAAAATTAGAATTTAAACTAACTCCGGAAGATAACATATTTTGTCCAATAATATTAAAAATTTCCATATGCCTAAGATGTAATAAATATATTTTATTTTTATTAAGTATGCATTGTTATACCTAATTGTTTTTATTAAAAAGAATTAACTATTTAATAACTTATCTTGTATTTGATCACTTAATATATCAACTTGAACTTCTAAACTTTTTAAAGCTTGTTCTTTTTGTATACTTAATTGATCATAAGCATCTAAAAGTTCATTAGCTTTAACTAAATATGCAGAAGCAGTCGTTAAACTATTTCTAATATAATCTGCTCTCTCATCTAATATGAATGTTACAGGTTTGTAAAAAAGGATATTTAGAATAAACATTAAGACTAAGAATTGTAACATCATTAATGGTAAAGTTGCATTAAAATCGAAAAGCCCTCCTTCTTCTGCTAAATACATTCCTTCTTTCAACGATAATAATAATATATACATCAAGCTATATAATTCATAAACATGGATAAAATTAATATAAATATCTTCTATAAAACGCTCAGTTTTTTGATTTACTATATATAAAAAACTAAGCGTAAAAAGATATAATTAACCAGTATAAGGATTAGCAAATAGTAAAGATAATGCTACAACAAGACCGTAAATAGTTAAAGATTCCATAAATGCTAAACTTAATAGTAAAGTACCTCTAATTTTTCCTTCAACTTCTGGTTGTCTTGCAATACCTTCTACTGCATTTGCTGCAGCACTACCTTGGCCAATTCCAGGTCCAATAGCAGCTAAACCAACAGCTAAACCTGCAGCTATTACAGAAGCTGCTGAAATAATAGAATCCATAATTATTTATTTTTTCATAAAAATTTAGAAAATTAACATGTTTCGTTGTAATTATAAGTTGTACTATATACACATATTATCCACAGCATTTTATAATAATTAGTGTATATCTACTTAAAAGTATATTAATGATCACCATGCCCTTCTAATGCTTCACCAATATAAGCAGCAGATAATGTAGAAAATATTAATGCTTGTATTGAACTAGCAAATAGCCCTAAGATCATAACTGGTAACGGAATTAAAATCGGTACTAATAACGTAAAAACAGAAACAACTAGTTCGTCAGCAAGTATATTACCAAATAATCTAAAACTTAAAGATAAAGGTTTAGTAAAATCTTCAAGTATATTAATTGGTAAAAGTACAGGAGTTGGTTCAACATAACGTAAAAAATAGGATAAACCATTTTTGCTTAATCCTGCATAAAAATAAGCCAAAGATGTTAATAAAGATAAAGCAACAGTTGTATTAATATCATTTGTAGGAGCAGCTAATTCACCTTCAGGTAGACTAATCAGCTTCCAAGGAATTAAAGCACCAGCCCAATTACTTCCTAAAATAAACAAAAATATAGTAGAGATATAAGGTACCCAAACCCGATATTCATGTTCACCAATTTGATTTTTAGCTATATCTTGCAAAAATTCCATAATGAATTCCATGAAGTTTTGTAGTTTACCAGGAACTCTCTGTAAGTTCCTTGTACCAATAAAAGCTACTATTAATAAAGTAAGAATCACAAGCCAAGAAACAATAAATACTTGACCATGAATATTGTAATTACCTATAGTCCAATATAAATGCTTGCCAACTTCTACAGCAGATAAAGCAAAAAAATGTACTGGGTGAAAATCATTTTGTTGAAACATGTTATTTTTTTATTAATTTATAATCAGTATATTTTGAATAATTTTAATATATAAAATTAATTTTTATACTTAAAATAATATATCCTAATAATATCATTATAATTAGTTATATTTTAATATACTTATTTATTAACAACTATTTAGATTGAATCATGCTTGAGATTTCATCTGCAAAATTATTATTTTTTGATTCTAAACCTTCTCCTAATAAAAATCTTTGAAAACGTCTAATTTTTATATTTTCACCTAATAAAGAAATATGCTGTTTAACTAATTCTTCAACAGTAATATTACTTTCCCTAATAAAATCTTGATCCATTAAAGAAAGCTCTTTTAACCTCTTATCTACTCTTCCCTGTGCTATCTTGGTTTTAATTTCATTAGGCTTATTTACAAGATCTTCTTTTTGCAACTCTAATTGCTGTTCATATAAAATTGTATTTTGAGGTATATCATTTCTAGAAACATATTTAACAGCTTGACATGCAGCGATTTGCATTGCTATATTTTTTGCTAATTGTTGAAACTCAGGTTGTCTAGCAACAAAATCAGTCTCACAATTAATTTCTACTAAAACACCAATTCTTGAACCAGCATGAATATAGCTTTCTACTAAACCTTCAGCAGCTAATCTAGTAGACTTTTTATCAGCTATAGCTAAACCTTTTTTTCTTAAAGTCTCAACTGCAATGTTAATATCACCATTAGAAGATTCAAGAGCTTTTTTACAATCTGTCATACCTGCGCCTGTTTTATTACGCAATTCTTTAATATTTTCAGAAGAAATTTTGTTGTGCATAAATATTATAATATTAAAACAATAAAAATAAATAAATTATAAGTGTAAAAAGTTGTTATAATGATTCATATACTAAAGAAATTATAATTTTCTTCCTTCTAATATAGCATCAGATATTTTAGATAATACTAATTTAATAGACCTAATGGCATCATCGTTAGCTGGTATTGGTACATCAACTATTTCTGGGTTACAATTAGTATCTAAAATACATATAGTGGGTACACCTAACTTAATACATTCCTGTATTGCTGTTGTTTCTTTTTTTTGATCTACAACAATAACTAAATCAGGTAAATTTTTCATATTCTTTATACCATTCAAATGCTTGCGTAATCTTTCCAATTCTTTACGTACTACAGATGCTTCTTTTTTTGGAAGAATATCAATTAGTCCATCTTGATCTTTTTGCTCCAGTTGATTTAATCTCTCTACTCTAGATTTTATTGTAATCCAATTAGTAAGCATTCCACCTAACCATCTTTGATTAACATAAAATGAATCTGATTTAATTGCTTCTCTTTCAATAATACCAGCAGCTTGACGTTTTGTTCCTAAAAATAGAAAGGTTTTTCCTTCTTTCGAACATTGCTTAACAAAATTACATGCATCATTTAGTAAATGTGCTGTTTGTACAAGATCAATAATATGTATACCATTACGTTCAGTATAAATATAAGGAAACATTTTGGGATTCCATCTTCTAGATTGATGTCCAAAATGCACACCGGCTTCTAATAATTCTTCTAAAGATACTATGGACATAAAAAAAATGAAATATAATTTTAATAAATTAACTAAAAAACTTGTATAGGGACTTAATTATTACTTTTACACAAATAATAACATAAAATAGAAACTCTGATATATAATAAAAAACATGAATTCATGAGTAAAATTAAATAAATTTATAAACATAAGAGATAATAATGCAAAATTCAAATAATTTAATAATTTAAAGATTATTTCGTACGAGTTACTCTATCATCTATAATAATATCATCAAAACTTGAGTGCTTTTCTATTAAATTAGAATTATCATTTTTTGAATTAGTATTATTTAAACTATACAATTTTGAATATAAATCGTGATTAATTTTGTTAAAATCATAAGTACTAAAACCAGTTCCTGCTGGAATTAGTCTCCCAATAATAACGTTTTCTTTTAAACCTCTTAACTGATCAATTTTACCATTAATCGCTGCTTCTGTCAGCACTTTTGTTGTTTCCTGAAAACTTGCAGCAGAAATGAAACTTTCAGTGTTTAAAGATGCTTTAGTTATACCAAGTAAAACTGGATAATATGAAGACTGTTTTTTTTGGCTAGCTTTTAAAGAATTATTGATAAGTTCAACCTTATGTAACTCTACTAATTCTCCTGGCAAGTATCCAGTATCTCCTCCGTTCTCAATTTTCACTTTAGATGTCATCTGCTTAACAATTACTTCAATATGCTTATCTGAAATATAAACTCCTTGAGATTGGTAAACATTTTGAACTTCTTTTACTAATAATAATTGTACTTCTAAAATACTGAGTCTAGATGAGTTATAAACATTTAAACCTTGTGATAAATATGAACGAAATTTATATTCTAAGATAGAATGTGGGTTAAAAGATGCATCAACTTTCTTCCTTGCTTCTAAAATTTCTTCTATACGAGGTAATCCTTGAACAATATCACCAGTTTTAACACGTTCAAATATTAATGTTGCTATATTTTCTCCTTTTTGTATTAAACCTGAATTATTAACATGAAGTAAAGCACCACTTGATATAAGATAAGGTTGTCCAATTCTAATAATTACTTCATTATTATTAACAGAAATAATTAAGCCTGAAACATTAGAAACAATATCTTGGGTAATTTTATCTCCTGCATAAATATAACTATTAAGATTTACTTTTAATTTAGAACTATTTTTTATATTTACAACTGTAGTATTTGTTTTACTAATTATCATTATTCTACAATTAGCAGTGTTACTTTTTTCAATATAACCTATTATTCCACTTATTGATGAAAATATATCTGTTTGGCAAATAATAGAATTTGACTTGACATGTTGACCATCACGAATAAGAATAGATGTTTTAGAATATAAACCATAATTTTTACTAAAAAAAGAATCTTTAATAGCTAAAAAATCGGCGGTAATAAATTTGATAAAAAGTGATGAATCACCTAATTTAGATTTTACTGATTGTAACTGCATATAACATTTCATATTCAGAGTATTTTCTTTAAACTCTACTATTAAGTGTGTAGATACTAAATTAATACCTGAAACTGATTTAATTCTTTCTCCATCTTTAAAATATGTTCTGCGAACCATTTTTAAATTAATAAAATCAGTTGCAAAGGAATTATCAGAAAATTTTAAAGTTAAATCTTTACAAGGAAGTGAATATATAACTACAGGTCTTAATAAAATAAAGTGATTAGTAGTAATTTTAATATACTCCCAGTAAACTAATTTATCACTTGTAATAGAATTAAAAAGAATCTCACCAGGTCTTAAAAAGCCCCTATATTTTTCTAATGTAGAGTCATATGTATTAAGTTTTATTAATCTACCAGGCTTAATAACAATCTCTCTAATAATTCCATCTTTTTCACTTATTTCTAAAAAACCAGTTGTATTGGCAAAAACATTTTGAATTATTTCTGTTCCAATATCAATAAAAGTTAAATTTTCAACAAGTAATAACGAAACATCTTTATTTACTATATGTGTTTCTTCAGGTATCCACAAAATATAACCAGAATCATATATATTATATATATCTTGATCAGAAACTTTTACCACAGATAAGTCAAGGTACTTTATAATTCCACCTGTTTTTGTTTTATACGCATTTGAAATTAAATCTCCAATTATTTGCTGATCTACAATTTTTTTATTTGGATAACATTTCAACAAAAATTTGTCACTATTCTCTGTTTGTAAAAAATATCTTTTATAATCATTAAAAAGTTCATAAAAAACTTTAACATTTGTATATAATTTAGAAGAAGTTACTAAAAGTATTTTTGGAGAAGTAAACTTATCTCTAATAATATGAATTTTACCTTCAGTATCATTTAAAAGATTTGTACGAGCTAGTAAATCATCTTTCTCTATAAATTGATTTTCAGATATTAATAAAGTAGATGATTTAGGTAAATTATAAACTTCTCCAGACAGTATCCATACTACAACACTATCGTTAATTGGTTTAGATCCGAAATCAGTATTAAAGTAATCATTAATATGAATACTACCAGCAAAATCAGCAACTACTGACTTTTGAGCTCTTTCAGTTGATAATTTATTATCTATAGGAGATTCAGATATTACTTGACCTTTCTTGATATACTGCTCATTTTCTACAAGCAATAATGAACTTTTTAATACAAAAAATGTTTTTTGACTATTATCAGACAAAGTAATATTAATAAAAGAATCGTTAAGAACTAATTGAACATTATCACCATATCTATTTCTTGATGACTTAAGAACAATATTTGGTGGATAATAAACAATTCCATCTACATCAGAAACAATATTATTCGACAGTTCACCAGTAAAAACACCACCAGTATGAAATGTTCTCATTGTTAATTGAGTGCCTGGCTCCCCTATAGACTGAGCAGCAATAATACCTACAGCTTCGCCAAGATCAACTACTCTACTATGTGCTAGATTCCAACCATAACATAACTGACATATAGAACGAGTTGATGAACATGTCAATGGAGATCTAACTAATAAGTTTCGTATTTGAAGTTTTTCAATCTTCTCTATTAAATCCGTATCAATACATTCATTTGCTTTAGCAATAACCTCATTAGAAGCATAATCAATTAGGTTTTCAGCTAAAACACGTCCCAATAAAGACTGTTGCAATGAAATTAATACTTTTTGATTATCAACCATTTCTTCAACAAGAATTGCTCTTGATGTATTACAATCATACTCACGAACAATTACATCTTGAGCCACATCCACTAGACGACGAGTTAAATAACCTGAATCTGCTGTTCTGAGAGCAGTATCAACTAAACCTTTTCTAGCACCATAAGAAGATATAAAATAATCCGTAATTGTAAGGCCTTCTCGGAAATTATGAAAAATCGGTAAATCTATAATTTGTCCCTGAGGATCAGCCATCAATCCTCTCATTCCAACAAGTTGCTTAACCTGTGAAATATTAGCTCTTGCTCCCGAAAAAGCCATCATATATATTGAGTTCAATGGATCAGTTTTCTTAAAATAGTCAACTACTTGCTGCTTTAATGTATCACTAGCATCATTCCAAGTATCAATAACTTTTTGAAATCTTTCAACAGCTGTAATTTCACCTCTTCTATAACGTTTATCTGTATCTTGTATAGACTTAAAAGTAGATTCTAATAATTTTTGTTTGCTAGGAGGTATACGTAAATCTTCTAAACTTAAAGATATACCTGCTTTTGTAGCATAATGAAAACCTAAATCTTTTAAATGATCAGCCATATTAGAAGCTCTAGCTATTCCATAGTTTCTGAATGCCCAAGTTATTAAATACTTGAGTTCAGATTTATCAATTACTTTATTAAAAAAATAAATTTTTGATAAATGCTTGTTCATTGTGAAGATATTCCTATTCTATGATTAAAATTTACGACTATATAACTAAAGAATCTTCAATTACACTATTAAACAAAATACGGCCTATTGTAGTTCTAATATACTTCGCTAAATGTTTTTGTTGATTATCTATTTTTACTATTAAATTCTCATAGTAAATTAGTGTATTCCCACTTAAATCTTTTATTTGCTTAATAGATTTATTTTTATCTTGATGAATAGATATTGTATTACTTATACGAACCCAAATAAAAGAATGTAAACCTACTTGACTATTATTATAAGCTATTACCGCATCCTCTAAACTAGAAAAAAAATGCCCTTTACCTTTTTTAGATGCTGGATTACTAGTGGTTAAATAATAACATCCTAAAACCATATCTTGGCTTGGCATTAATATAGGCGAACCAGTTGCAGGTGATAGAAAATTGTGAGGTGCTAGCATTAATAATCTTGCTTCTGCTTGAGCTTCTAATGAAAGTGGTATATGTACAGCCATCTGATCACCATCAAAATCAGCATTAAAAGCTGGACATACTAATGGATGTAATTTTATAGCTCTACCATCAACTAAAATTGGTTCAAAAGCTTGTATACCTAATCTATGTAAAGTTGGAGCTCTATTTAGTAATACAGGATGACCATAAATTACTTCTTCAAGAACATCCCAAATAATAATATCATTTTTTTGTATAAGTTTTTTAGCAGCTTTAATATTATTTACTAAGCCTTGAAGAATTAAACGATGTATTACAAATGGCTGAAATAATTCTAATGCCATTTCTTTAGGTAAACCACATTGATGCAATTTTAAATTAGGTCCAACAACTATTACAGATCTACCAGAATAATCAACTCTTTTACCTAATAAATTTTGACGAAATCTTCCTTGCTTACCTTCAATTATATCTGATAAAGATTTAAGCGGTCGATTGTTAGAACCAACAACTGTTCTACCTCTTCTGCCATTATCCATTAAAGAATCAACTGCTTCTTGCAACATTCGTTTCTCATTTCTTATTATAATTTCTGGTGCTAGAATAGCTTTTAAACGTGATAAACGATTATTACGATTAATAATTCTACGATAAAATTCATTTAAATCAGCTGTAGCAAATCTACCACCATCTAACTGTACCATAGGTCTTAAATCTGGAGGAATGACTGGTATTACAAAAAATATCATCCAAGATAAATTTGCACCAGTAGAAATAAAATTTTCTAGTAAACGCAACCTCTTCATCTTTTTATTGAATTTAGCGGAAGATTTTTTTTGTAATGATGGAGGATTTAAAGATTCTTCACGTAATAAAGTCACAGTATTAACAAGATCAATATCTTTTAAAAGTTTATAAATTGCTTCAGCACCTATACCAACTTCAACATCAGAAGCATTGCAATCAGAATTATAAAGTTGATCTTCTAATGATCTCCATTCATATCCTTCAAGCAACTGCTTATAATGAAGTTTATTGCTACTACCAGGACTAATAACTACATAAGAATGAAAATAGACTATTTTTTCTACTTCCTTAACAGTTAAATCAAGTGCTAAAGCTATATAACTAGTACTACCTTTAAGATACCAAACATGCGTTACAGGAGCAGCTAATTCAATATATGCCATACGATTTCTTCTAACCTTAGATTCTGCAATCTCAACTCCACATCTTTCACATACAATACCTTTATAACGGAATCTTTTATACTTACCACAGTGACACTCCCAATCCTTTACAGGACCAAAAATACGTTCACAAAATAAACCATCCATCTCAGGTTTTAAAGTTCTGTAATTAATTGTTTCAGGCTTTGTAACTTCACCTACAACTTGACCGTTAGGTAAAGTTCTTTCACCCCAAGAACGTATTTTATTAGGTGATGCAAGGCTAATTTTAATATAATCAAAATAATTTTCAAGTTGAGCCATTTGTTAATTTCCTTAGTGCAAGAAGATATCTTTAACCAAAAGAGAATCTGTATTAACTTCAATATTATCATCTGCAGATATATCACTTACATGTTTACTAAAATCTACTTTATGAATAGAAATATCTAAACCTAAAGACTGCAATTCTCGAATAAGTACTTTAAATGATTCAGGAGTACCAGGCCTAGGAATTGGCTTACCTTTAACAATTGCATTCAATGCTTCATTACGTCCTTGCATATCATCAGATTTTACAGTCAGTAATTCTTGTAAAGTATAAGCTGCACCAAAGGCTTCAAGAGCCCATACTTCCATTTCTCCTAATCTTTGGCCACCATGCTGTGCTCGACCACCTAAGGGTTGCTGTGTAACTAAAGAATAAGGTCCAGTAGAACGTGCATGTATTTTATCATCAACTAAATGTACTAATTTAAGCATATAAGCTTTTCCGACTGTTACTGGATTATCAAAAGGTTCTCCACTTCTACCATCAAATAATATTACTTTACCAGGGTAACTTTTATTAAAAAGCCAAGATTGTTTATTAGCTATACTTGCTTGTTTCAGTTTATTATTTACTAATGCTCTAGAAGCTTCTTGACCATACATTTCATCAAAAGGAACAATTTTAAATCTTTTATTAAGATACTGACCGGCTAAACCTAATAAACATTCAAATAATTGTCCAACATTCATACGAGAAGGTACACCCAAAGGATTCAAAATAATATCTACAGATGTACCATCAGGCAAGAAAGGCATATCCTGTCTTGGTAAAATTCTAGAAATAATACCTTTATTTCCATGTCTACCAGCCATTTTATCACCAACTTGAATTTTACGCTTCTGAGCAACATATACTCTAACAACCATATTTGTACCAGGCGGTAGATCATCACCATTTTGTCTTTTGAAAGTTTTTACATTTACTACACGACCTTTAGCAGCATTGGGCAATCTTAAAGATGTATCTTTAACATCTCGAGCTTTTTCACCGAATATAGCACGTAATAATTTACCTTCAGGCAATTGATCAGATTCTCCTTTAGGAGTAATCTTACCAACTAAAATATCTCCTGAATCCACCCAAGATCCTATAACAACTATTCCACTTTTATCAAGTAAAGATGTAACAGAATTACTAACATTAGGAATATCACGAGTAATTTCTTCAGCACCTAATTTAGTCTGACGACACTCAATTTCATATTTTTCAATATGGATAGAAGTATATAAATCATCATAAACTAACTTTTCACTAATCAAAAAAGCATCTTCGTAATTATAACCTTCCCAAGGCATATAAGCAACAAAAATATTATGACCTAGTGCTATTTCTCCTGATTCAGTTGAGGCACCATCAGCTATAATTTGTCCTTTATTAATAGTTTCACCAGGCCAAATTATAGGCCTTTGATTTATACAAGTATCTTGATTTGAACGATAAAATTTTTTTAAACGATAGTGAATTATTTTACCAGATAAGTCTTCAATACCTATTTTAGTACCAGAAACATAATTTACTATACCATCTGTTTTGCTGATTATTACAATACCTGAATCTCTAGCAACTTTAGACTCTAATCCAGTTCCAACTAAAGGTTTTTCAGGATAAAGCAATGGAACGGCTTGTCTTTGCATATTAGAACCCATCAAAGCTCTATTAGCATCATCATGTTCTAAAAAAGGTATAAGAGAAGTTGCAGCAGATATAACTTGTATAGGAGAGACTGTAATGTAATCAACATGCTTAGAGACAGAAGTTGTAAATTCTTGTCTATAACGAACAGGAATATTTTTATTTTTAATATACATATTCTGCGATAAAAGAACATCCGCAGGAGCTATTTTTAATTCATCTTCTTGATCAGCAGTAATATAGAACAAAGGTTCTGTATTTAAAACCTGAGAATTATTTACAGGATAACAAGGTGTTTCAATAAAACCATATTTGTTAACTTTTGCATAAATACTTAAAGATCCTATTAATCCTGCATTAGGTCCTTCAGGTGTTTCAATTGGACATATTCTACCATAATGACTAGGGTGTAAATCACGCACAGCAAATCCAGCACGATCTTTATTCAAACCACCGGGACCTAATGCACTAATTCGTCTTTTATGCGTCAATTCAGATAGTGGATTGGTTTGATCCATAAACTGAGATAGCTGACTAGAGCCAAAAAACTCACGAATAGAAGCAACTAAAGGCTTTGGATTAACTAAATTTGATAAACTTAATGAATCTAAGTCACATATCATCATTCTTTCACGTATAATTCTTTCTAAACGGCTAATACCTATACGAATTTGATTTTGTAATAATTCACCAACTGATCTCACTCGACGATTACCTAGATGATCAATGTCGTCAAAAGTACCAATATTTTGCTCTTTAATATTAATTAAATAGTCAATAGCTACAACTATATCTTGAGGTGAAAGAACCCTAAAATTCTTAGGAATTCTTAAATTCAACTTCTGATTTATTTTATGCCTACCGACTTCACCTAAATCATATCTACGAGGATCAAAAAAACGTGAGTAAAGCATTTGTTTAGCTATCAACAAAGTTGAAGGTTCATTAGGTCTAAGTTTACTATAAACTATTAAAACAGCCTCTTCATCAGTAAGGTTTATGACAGAAGATTTACCAACTTCTTTAAAAAGCTCTTTTTGCTCATATATAAACGAACCAGTAATTATAAATTTATATTTGCTTAAACGAGACATAATTTCTTCATTAGTTAAACCAATAGCTCTTAAAAAGACATATGCATTTACTTTATGTGTTTTATCAATTTTAACCCATACTTGATCTCTTGCATCAATTTCAAATTTTAGCCAAGAACCACGATTAGATATTAGACTGGCACTATAAACATATTTATTATTCTTATCAAATTCTTTTTTATAGTAAATACCAGGACTTCTAACTATTTGATTAATTATCACTCTTTCTGTACCAGAAATAATAAAAGTACCTCTATTAGTCATCAAAGGTATATCACCAACAAAAACTTGTCTTTTTCTGTACTTTTTATGCTTATCTACTTGACCTAAAGAATAATTGTAATTAAAATTCTTTTGCTTTTTAATAAGTTCTGTATCTTTTCTAGTTAGCTTAGATGGTATATAAATTTGTACACTATACGTTTTATCTCTACTTTTCGCTTTACGAACACTATATCGAGGAAATTTTAGTTTATAGTTTTGACCAAAAAATTTTAGTTCTAATTTACCTGTAGGATCAGTAATAACTGGAAAAGAATCTAGAACCTCAACTAAACCCTTATCTAAAAAAAGTCTAAAACTTTTTATTTGTATATCAGCTAAATCAGGTATTATAGATACGGAAATTTTTTTTCTTAGCATAAAAAACTCCAGAAATATAATAAAAGGACAAAATAATTATGAAAATAATAAAATAGATTAATTTATATTAGAACTATTTTTATTAGTAAGTAATTCAATGAAAATTGATAAATTAAAATAAGTAAGATTAACTTCTATAATAGAGAAAGTCTTACAAATTTTTCTGAAGCTAATTATTTACTTTAATAATCTTGCTAATCTTGATTTTTTACGTGCAGCAGTATTTTTGTGAAGAACATTTTTCTTTACAGCTTTATCTATTTTTTTATAAACTATAGATAAATTATTTTGACAAAGTTTTAAGCCTTCTTCATTGTTAACATTTATTATACTTTTTATACTTAACAAATACTCTTTGATAGATTGCTTAATCGCTATTTTGTATTTTTTATTGCTATTACGATTTCTTAATATCACTTTCTTATTTTTGATATGGGATTTAGTTTGAGGCATATTATAAGACTAAAGTTATAATTTTATTTAGATAACGAAAAAAGTTAAGATTTGCATTATTATACCTCATAAAAAAAAGATATACAATTATTGTTTAAAACTTGATAAAATCAACTACTCATGTAATAATAAATGGATATTTATATTAAATAATATTTAAAGTAAAAATATGGGTAAAAATAAAGGGGCTAGAGTTATTATAACTTTAGAATGTGGTTGTAGAAATACAACAAATAGTGACCAAAGAAAAAAAGGCATTATGAGATACACAACATGTAAAAACAAGCGAAACACACCCAACAGATTAGAAATTAACAAATTTTGTAGTTACTGCAATAAACATGAAGTATTTAAAGAAATTAAGTAATGAAAAATATTTATAAAAAACACAACTTTCATGATATACCAAGAGATATAGTAGATTATAAAGATATTGATCTACTAAGAAAATTTATAAACGACCAAGGCAAAATAATGTCACGTCGTTCTACTGGATTAAACTCAAAACAACAAAAGAAGATCACTAAATCAATAAAAAGGGCTAGAATATTATCTTTATTGCCTTTTCTCAAAAAAGATTAGTTATATAAGTAGAATAATTATTAATATATTAATAATAAAAATTAAAGTTCTTTTTCTTTAATAATTGTATCATAAGCTTCTATTAAGTCGGATTGCTCCCATTCTTGAAAATCTGACATTAAACCACATTCACTAGGAGATAATACTTCCTTAACATCATTTTTCATGTATTTCAATGAAAGAATATATCCTTTATGTACTATAATATTTTTACGATATACATGAATATAAGATTCAGCATTTATTTTACCATTTGTTACAATACAACCTGCAACAAGACCTTTATTCATCTTAAAAACAGTTTGAACAGATGCATTACCAGTTAATGCAATACTATACTCTGGATCAATTAACTCTAACATTAAGTTTTTTACATATTCTAAAAGATCATATATAACATAAAAAATATTAAAGTTAATGCTATATTTTTTAATTAAACTACTAATTTGAGGGAGTGCATTAACATTAAATGCTAAAATAGATGATTTAGTAGTCATTGAAAGATGAATATCATTATTACTAATATTACCAAAACTAGCAGCAATTATATTAATTTGAACTTTTTCTTGAGAAATATTTGATAATAAATCTATTATCGCTTCTAAAGACCCTTGAGTATCTGATTTAATAATTAACCTAAGTTGTTTATGATGAATTGTATTATTTGGACTAATTCTTTTATTTAATATATTTGCAGGTAAACTATTTTGTTGATGATTTGAATAACTATTAGAATATTTTTTAGCTTCTTTTTCATTAGAAAATACTAAAAAATTAGAACCTGCTTTTGGTACAGAAGAAAAGCATAAAACTTTAATGACTGATGAAGGACCAGCTAATTTTAACTTAATACCAGAAAAACTTATTATACTTTTAACTCTCCCTACAAAATTTTCAGATACAATAATATCATACATTCTTAAAGTACCATTTTGAACAATTAAAATGACAATAGGTCCTTGTTTTTTGTCTACAAATGCATCTATTATTATACCTGAAGCTAATTGCTGAGGATCAACAAATAATTTTTGTGACTTAGATATTTCACAAACTTGAGATAAAAGCTTATCAATATTATTACCATTAAATGCACTAACAGCAATACAATTAATACTACCACCCCAGTCATTACATAGGAAATTATAAGAAGCCAAATCTTCTTTGATTTTTTGTATATTATTATTCAATTTATCAGACTTAGTAAAAACTACAATACAATCTAAGTTCATTTCCTTAATATAATTGATAGATTCTATAGTTTGTGGTTTTAGTCCATCATCAGAAGCTATAATCAACAATACTATATCAGTAATTTTAGCGCCTCTTAAACGCATTGACTTAAATGATTCATGACCTGGTGTATCTAAGAATAATAACTTAAACTCACTTTCTTGATATTGATAAAAAATTTCATGAGCAGAAATAGATTGAGTTATACCACCTTTTTCCTTATCAACTAGATTAGTTCGTAATATAGAATCTAGTAAAGTTGTTTTCCCGTGATCTACATGACCTAAAATAGTAATAATAGGTGATTTTTTAATCATTAAAGAAGATGATTTATATTCAGAAATAGAATTAGAAGAGTAAGCATAATTAGACTTAGACTTCAATAACTTAAATCCATAATGTTCAGCCAAATGAGTACACATATTCAAATCTAAAACTTCATTAATAGTAGCAGAGATACCTCTATCCAGAAAAAGATAAGTAATTAATTCTGCCTCAGAAATATTAATCTTTAATGAAAATTCTTTAATTGATAAAGGTTCATCTATAAATAAATTTTTTGATGATTCACTAAAAGCAATAGATTTTTGATTAACGTCTTCTTTATCAATATCTTTCAAAATTATCTCATCGTTATTATTTTCATTTGTTAATTTATTCTTTTTGTTTTTTAAACTAACTTTACGTAGCTTTAACGTAGATCGACTATCAATTTCATTATTAAACAAATCACCTGACTTTGCTGTAAGCTTCTTTATGCTACTATTATCATTTTTATTCTTAATTTTTCCTAATTTCCCTTTATTTTTTTTAGTCTTAACTGAATCTTTATCATCAGTATTAGTTGAAGATCTATATTTTTTATCAAACTTCAATGAATTTACATTTTTATTTTTATCATCAACTGAAATTATATCACTAGATTCAGCTACAAAATTAGAATTACTAACATTTATAGAAATAATTTTAGGATCTTTTAAAAATAAAATATCATCATAATACTCTACGTTATATAAAAAAGAAATAAGATGCATTTGATCAAAACTGTTTCGAAAAATATTATATTGCTCGTAGTCCATAGTTACCATAATAATTAATTAAATTATTTATAAAGTTTGAAAGATTATAAAATATTACAATGATATTAATAATTAACATACAGATTAAAGGAATTAAATAAAAGTATAAATGCCTAGACTACAAAAAAATGATAATTTCATTGATAAAACATTCACAATATTGGCTGATATTGTGTTAAAAATCTTGCCAACAAGTAAAGAAGAAAAACAAGCATTTTATTATTATAGAGATGGAATGTCTGCACAATCAGAAGGAGAATATGCAGAAGCTTTAGAAAACTATTACGAAGCATTACAACTAGAAGAAGATCCTTACGATAGATCTTACATACTTTATAATATTGCACTAATATATGGTAGTAATGGTGAACATACTAAAGCGTTAGAATATTATCATCAAGCTTTAGAATTAAACAATAATTTACCACAAGCTTTAAATAATATAGCTGTGATATATCATTATCAAGGAACTAAAGCAATAGATAACAATAAAATAAAAATGTCAAAAAAAATGTTTACAAAAGCTGCACAATACTGGAAGCAAGCAATAATATTAGCTCCCAATAATTATATTGAAGCACAAAATTGGCTTAAGACAACAGGTCGTGAATATAATCTTGAAGAACAAATATAAGATATAACTAAATTAATTTAATATATTATATACTTTTAATAAGTTAAAATAATAAAAACATAGAAATAGAAACATTGCTAATTAACTAATTACTAATTAAATAAGTATTAACAATTTATGGTTCAATCATTAACTAAAGGATCAATCACACAAATTATTGGCCCAGTTCTAGATATCGAGTTTCCTAATGGACAATTACCTAAAGTTTTTAATGCATTAAAAATAGAAGGTCCAAATGATACTATAACATGTGAAGTGCAACAACTATTAGGAGATAATAAAGTAAGAGCTGTAGCAATGAGTTCTACAGAAGGATTAAAAAGAGGTTCAGAAGTAATAGATACAGAAAAACCAATTACTGTACCAGTAGGAATACCTACATTAGGTAGAATTTTTAATGTACTTGGAGAGCCAGTAGATGAATTAGGAGATGTTACTTCAGACGACTCTTTACCAATACACAGATCAGCTCCTCTTTTTACACAGCTTGAAACAAAACCTTCTATTTTTGAAACAGGAATTAAAGTAGTAGATTTACTAGCACCATATAGAAGAGGAGGCAAAATAGGCTTATTTGGAGGAGCTGGTGTAGGTAAAACAGTTTTAATCATGGAACTAATTAATAATATTGCAAAAGCACACGGTGGTGTATCAGTATTTGGAGGAGTTGGCGAAAGAACTAGAGAAGGCAATGATCTTTATGAAGAAATGAAAGAATCAAAAGTAATTAACGCAGATCAATTAACAGAATCTAAAGTTGCACTCGTATATGGACAAATGAATGAACCACCAGGAGCTCGCATGAGAGTTGGTTTAACAGCCCTTACAATGGCAGAATACTTTAGAGACATTAATAAACAAGATGTTTTATTATTCATAGACAATATTTTTAGATTTGTACAAGCAGGATCTGAAGTATCAGCACTACTAGGACGTATGCCTTCTGCTGTAGGTTATCAACCAACTCTGGCAACTGAAATGGGAGCTTTACAAGAAAGAATTACATCAACAACAGATGGATCTATCACATCTATTCAAGCAGTATATGTACCTGCAGATGATCTAACAGATCCTGCACCAGCAACAACATTTGCACACCTAGATGCAACAACTGTTTTATCTCGAGGGTTAGCAGCAAAAGGAATTTATCCAGCTGTAGATCCATTAGGGTCTACTTCAACAATGCTACAACCGGATATAGTAGGTTTAGAACATTACTCAACAGCTCAACAGATTAAATCAACTTTACAAAGATATAAAGAATTACAAGATATCATTGCAATTTTGGGACTAGATGAACTCTCTGAAGATGACAGATTAACTGTTGCAAGAGCAAGAAAAATTGAGAGATTTTTATCACAACCATTTTTCGTAGCAGAAGTATTTACAGGATCTCCAGGAAAATATGTTTCTCTAGAAGAAAGTATAAAAGGATTCCAAATGATTCTAAAAGGTGAATTGGATGATTTACCTGAACAAGCATTTTACTTAGTAGGAAATATAGAAGAGGCTATAACAAAAGCAGAAACTTTAAAATAAAACTATTCAAAATATGACACTAAAAATACGTGTAATTGCACCAGACAAAATAGTTTGGGATGCAAATGCAGAAGAAATTATTTTGCCTAGCAGTACAGGGCAATTAGGAATACTTACAGGACATATACCTTTATTAACTGCACTAGATATTGGAGTAATGCGAGTTAGAATCAAAAAAGAATGGAAACCAATTATACTATTAGGTGGATTTGCCGAGATTAAAAATAATAATATTACAATATTAGTAAATGGAGCTGAAGAAATAACAGAAATAAACTTAGAAGATGCAAAAAACAATTTAGAAAAAGCAACAAAAGTATTAGAAGAAGCTAAGACAAATAAAGAAAAAATAGAAGGAACACAAGAATTAAGGAAAGCAAGAGCTAGATTACAAGCAGCTATAATAAATAATAATTAATAATAAGCCTGGAGTTGAAACTTCAGGCTTATTACATTTATTGAGTATAACTAATAGGTAAATTAGCTTAAACCAGAACAAATATAATCAAAATATAAACCCATTTCTTTACCTGCATCATTACCAACTAAAGATGAAGTTACTTCTTTCATAGCCTGAATAGCTTGTATAGTTGCACCAATAGGCACACCTAATGAATTATAAGTTTCTTTTAAACCATTTAAAACTCTTTCATCTAGTATAGAAGGATCACCAGCTAACATTCCATAAGTAGAATACCTTAAATAATAATCTAAATCCCTAATACAAGCAGCATATCTTCTTGTTGTATACATATTACCACCTGGTCTAGTAATATCAGAATACAATAAAGCCTTAGCAACAGATTCTTTAATAATAGTTGCAGCATTAGCAGCAATAGTTGCAGCTGCTCTAACTCTTAATTCACCAGTTTGAAAATAGCCTCTTAATTTATCTAAAGAATTATCATCTAAATATTTACCTTGAACATCTGCCGTATTAATTACAGAAGTAATTGCGTCTTGCATAAAATAAATTACCTTATTTATTATAAAATACTAATATTAATCTTAATTAATCAGTTCGAGAAGTTATAATCATACATGATCAATGCTTAAAATTATTGCATTGCACCTAAAGTGTAATCAAAATAAAAGCCTGCTTCTGCAGCATCTTCCCCAGATAGTAAAGAACAAGCTATATTTTTCATGCAGCGAACGCCTTCAGCAACACCAGAAATAGGAGTTCCTAACGAATTATACATTTCTTTAACTCCAACTAAACCAATCTCTTCAATTGGAGTTACATCTCCAGCTACAATGCCATAAGTTACTAGCCTTAGATAATAATCTAAATCTCTTAAGCAAGTTGCTGTCATCTCTTCTCCATAAGCATTGCCTCCAGGAGATACAACATCAGTTCTTTTTTGAAATAACTGTTGACCACCTTGCTTTACAACAAGCTCACGATTATCTGTTAATATTTGAGCTATCCTTAATCTTCTTTGACCAGATAAAACAAAACTTTTAATTCTATCTAATTCACCAGGACTAAGATATCTAGCTTCTGCATCTGCATTGACAATAGATTTAGTAACAATACTCACTAGTTAAAATCCTTATATAATAAATACATTACAAAAAATTGGTTAAAGCTTACCCCTGTAATTAAATTTTAAAAACTTTATCCAAAGATACATACATAGCATAATAAAAAATTTTTATAAAAAAAAAAATAATTAATTTACTCAATATATTTTAAGACAAAGTACTAAAAGAAGAAAGTCTTTAAATTTCAACAGATCTTGAATTAATATATACCTTTAAGATTAAAACTAGGTACAACAATAGTCTTATTTTGCTTAGTTAAAGAATTATATAGCTTTTCAGTATTAGGAAAATTAGCTGCAGGTAACGTAGGATAACGACGATAAGGAACAGTATTTAAACCAAATACTTGATGATATTCTATACTATCAAGTAAAACTGTAATAAAATAACGTAAACCTTTAGATGCTAAAACTTGATTGTAATACCTAATTTCAGACTGATTATTGGGTGCTCGACCTAAAAAGTGCTTAGTACCTAATTCAATAACTTTCGTATTAGGATACGGATTATAGAACTCTTTAAGATATAAATCAGAAAGCGCCAAGTGTTTTATTAAACTTTTTACATCTATACTTGAGTCAAGAAAAGATTGCTCTATATCTAAAAATTCTTGTTGTACAATGAATGTACTTAAATCTCTTTCAAAAACCTGTCTATAAGCAGCTCTTAAAACTTGTAATTTTTTAGAATAATCAGTATTAGTATCAATAGTAAATATCTTAAATTGATCTCTGATTTTAGTTACACCTTGATTAATTTTTAAACTTAAACTAACAGAATCTACATTTAATCTACTGTGATTACTGTTAGTAACATCAAATTGAATACTCTTCATATAAGAATTCATAACCAGACCCCTAGAAGAAGCAGCAGAAGGTATAATATAACGTTCATAAGGTACAATAAAATCGCCAAAAGACTCTATGTACTCAGAGCTATCAAGTATTGAATCTACCATTGCATAATATCCTTTTTTATATGCAATATCAAAATATTGATTTATTTCTTGTCTACTATAAGTCGGACGACCAATAAGTTTTATATGTATATACTCTATAGCTTTACAAATATATAAATTATCCCAATATAAAGAACGAAAAAGTACCGACTTAACAAGAAGTCTAATAAATTCACGAACAGAAATAACTTTACTTTCAAACTTTTTTTCGTATTTTATTATAGAAAGCAACTCTTCTGTATAAACAAATCTTCCAAAAACTCTTAAATAAACAGCAGATATTAATTGCTTAATATCAAAATCTTTATTTGTAGCACTAAAAACAAAAGGAGTTATCACATTAGATCTAATATTTCTTAAGTTTGGACTGCTAATTTGATTGTAGATACCTGGACCGTATCTTACTAATAAGCGTCTAGTATCTCTAGTAAGAAAAGAAGATTTTGTTTTTAGGCCCACTTTATTGTCAGTAAATATAGCTCCAAATTGAATAGTTAGAGGATCATTACTTAAACCATAAGGATGTTGATTAGAAACTTTTGATTTATAATCTGCAAAGAGAGTTAAAAAATCGGGTATTTTTTTAAAAGGTGTACTATAGTTAAATAATCTTAACTGAGGACCCCAATTTCTTGATTCTTGTGCTTCTTCACCTAATATTCTTAAGTAAGGAACAGTTTCTTCACCAAAATAATCAGAATACTCTTGAGAATTAATTAGGTTATCAATTAAACCATTTATACCTACTTGTGATATAATAGCAAAATACTTTTGAAACTCTTCTAAAGAGCTTATACCTCTTCCCAGAAAGTGCTTAAATGATAGCTCTATAACACGACTATTAACAAAAGTTTGATTAAATTGATCTCTATAAATTGAAGACTTACCAAGTAAACGAATAAACTCCTTAACAGATAATTGACCTGTAACAACTTGAGACTCTAAATCTTTAAATGTTAGACTATAAGCTTTTTTTATATCCCTTTCAAAAACTTGTCTATAACATGCTCGAATTACAAGTTGTTTTTCAGCATTTGACAAACTACTTTTCATAATAAACCTTTGATTAGATGCCCCAGCTTTATTATATACCTGAGGTAATCTTAATCCTTGTAAATCTGTAGATTGTCTTTTGCGAATCTTATCACCTAACTTAGATGATTCAAATTCTAGAATTAAAATATTAAAATATCTCGCAACCAATTGTTGATTGTCTAAATCATCATTAAATAAAGTTAAGCAAGATTTGCGCATCTCACGTAAAGCAACTATTACAGCAGCACTAGAACATGCATTATCTATTAATTCTCTTAACCCTCTTATATTAACAGAAAGTATATTTGTATCTCCAGCAACAATAGCATAAGTTAAATATCTTAAAAACCAATCTAGATCACGTAGAGATTTTTTCATGCGCTCAGGACCATACTTTACAACACTAATAGGCTTAAAACCAGGAGGTAAAGTCTCACCTGCATCAAATAAAGAAGAAGTAATATTATTAAAAAAATTAGTTGATGCATTACCAGATAACTGCTGAGACATTGGAATTTCACTTAAAGAATCTGTATTCAAAAAAGATGCTTGAGGTCTTTCTAAATAAGAAATAGTTGAACCACCTACAAAAATTTTATTAGCAGCTTGAGAAACTAAAAAATTAGCATTACTTGATATTAACTGAGCTATTTCAAGGCGCCTATTACCGGAACTAAAGAAAGATACTAATTGATTTAATTCACCTAACTCTAGAAACCTATCTTGTTGTTCTGCCTGTAATATACTAGACAAAGAAGCTGTTTTATATAATTTCGGTTGAACTAAGTTACTACCACCACTAGCTTTCACAATCATAGAAAATCTACATCTCCTAAATAAAAAAATATAGCATTAATTAAGCTTTATAGACTTACATTAATGAACATAAACATAAAGTTAACAATATAATATAATTGAATATAAAAACTAGCTTGAATCAAGAAAACTTTTTTAATACTTAAATACAAAAAATGAATCATAGAACAAAAGCAGATAAAGAAATGCCTATACTTGAACACATACAGGAATTAAGAAATAGAATACTATCAACTTTTTGCATATTTATTTTATCATTGAGCTTATGTTTATTATATACAAAAGATATAGCACGTATTCTACAAGAACCTGCTTTAGGTATAAAATTTTTACAATTAGCTCCAGGAGAATATTTATTTGTCTCTATCAAAATAGCTATATATTCTGCTCTGACTATAAGCAGTCCTTTTGGTTTATATAATATATTAAAATTTATATCACCAGGTCTAACTCAAAAAGAAAGTAATTACATAATACCAACAACAATATCATCTCTTTTATTATTTTTTCTAGGCACTATATTTTCTTATAAAATCTTAGTTCCTATTACATTAAATTTTTTCATAAGCTATGGATCAGAAATTATAGAACCAGTATGGTCATTTGATGAATATTTTAATTTTATATCTCTAACTGTATTTACGACTGGATTCTGTTTTCAATTACCAATAATACAAATTATACTTGGAAGCACGAATATAATAAAATGGGAAAATATGCTAAAAAACTGGAGGTATATTACATTTCTTGCAACAATAGTTAGTGCAATTGTAACACCTTCAACAGATCCAATTACACAAGTATTTATGACATTTACTCTACTAACATTATATTTAAGTGGTATTCTTGTACTAAGAACCATGAAAATGTCAAAAAGTTAACAACTAAAGTGTATATTTATAGTTTTATTTTCAAGAATGAATATAGAATGTTATTATAAATAATAAAAAGTACTTACAGTTACAATAAAAATATGATAAAACATAACGTAATATTTTACCTAAAGAAGTTTACCTTCGTATTATTAAGCATTATTGCTCTTAATAATATAGAATTAAATAAAGCTAACTGTTTTCCAATATATGCTCAACAAGGATATGAAAATCCAAGAGAAGCTACTGGAAGAATAGTATGTGCAAATTGCCATCTCGCACAGAAATCCGTGTCAATAGAAGTGCCTAAATCTATTTTACCAAATAGCGTTTTTGAAGCGAAAGTATCAATTCCTTATGATTCTGAAGCTAAACAAATACTAGGTAATGGCATAGAAGGTGGATTAAATACAGGAGCAGTCTTAATACTTCCAGAAGGTTTTAAACTAGCACCTAAGAACTTAATAAGCCAAGAGATGAAAGATAAAACAAAAAACTTTTATATACAGGATTACAGTTCATCTAAAAGTAATATTTTAGTTGTAGGACCAATAGGAGGAAAGAATAATCAAGAAATTACTTTTCCAATACTTTCTCCTGATCCAAACAAAGATAAAAACACATTTTTCTTAAAATATCCAATATATGTAGGTGGTAATAGAGGAAGAGGACAACTATATCCCACTGGAGATAAATCTAATAACAATGTATTTACAACAAATGTAAACGGATTAATTAAAAAAGTGGAAGTAGATCCTAAAGGTGGATTTATATTAGAAATAGAAAAGTTAGACGGTGAAACAGTAACAGAGAAAGTACCAAAAGGCTTAAAACTTATTGTTAATGAAGGCAGTAAAATTGCCGTTGGACAAAATTTAACAAACGATCCAAATGCTGGTGGTTTTGGCCAAAATGAAACTGAAATAGTATTACAAAATCCTACAAGAATTAAAAATATGATTTTATTTTTTGTAAGTATAACATTAGCACAAATATTTTTTGTACTGAAAAAGAAACAATGGGAAAAAGTACAAGCAGCAGAAATGAACTTTTAGTATAAAACTAATGACTATATCAGTTTTATACTAAAAAATTAAGAAAACATAGATTGTACAGCTTTAACTATTTGTTGAGGCTGAACAACAGTAGCTTTTTCTAAGTTACCATTATAAGGCGTTGGAATATCTTGAGACGATAAACGAATAATATTAGAATCTAAAGAATCAAAATATTCATCATTTACTTGAGCTATAATTTCAGCAGCTATACCTCCAGTTTTCATACATTCCTCCACTATTATCAACTTATGAGTTTTTTGTATTGATTTGGCTATCGATTTAATATCAATAGGCTTTAATGATATTAAATCGATTACTTCAGGGTCATATCCATCTTCGATAAGCAGATCAACAGCTTGCATAACATGATAACGCATACGTGAATAAGTTAGAATAGTAACGTCATTACCCAACCTTACTAATTCAGCTTTATCAAGAGGAAGAAAGTATTCTTCAGATGGGACATCATCTTTTAAATTATATAAAAGAACATGCTCAAAAAGGATTACAGGATTATTATCTCTAATTGCAGATTTTAATAATCCTTTTGCATTATAAGGAGTTGAACAAGCAACTATCTTTAAACCAGGTATAGCTTGAAAATATGCCTCAAGCCTTTGAGAATGTTCAGCTCCTAATTGCTTACCAACACCACCAGGACCACGAATTACCAAAGGAATTCTAAAATTACCACCTGAAGTATAAGGTAGCATACCTGCATTGTTAGATATTTGGTTAAACGCAAGTAAAAGAAAACTCATATTCATACCTTCTACAATAGGGCGTAATCCTGTCATGGCAGTGCCAATAGCTATTCCCATAAAACTATTTTCAGCTATTGGAGTATCTAAAACTCTTATATCACCATACTTAATATGTAAATCTTTAGTAACTTTATAAGATCCACCATAATGTCCAACATCTTCCCCTAAAACAAAAACAGATTTATCTCTCTGCATTTCTTCATCAGTAGCTTCACGTAAAGCATCAAACAAAAAAATCTTATTCATAATTTTGTTAATTTATTCAGTTAATTTATTAAAGTGAGAACAAGCAAGTATTAATCTTCAACAAACAAATATTTTTTTAATTCTTTTACATTTGGTTCAGGACTAGATAAAGCAAAATTCACAGATTCTTCTATCTTTTTTTTCACGCCTATTTCAATTTCATTCAATGTATTAATCTCAATCAAAGAATTTTCAAGCATATAATTTTTCAAATTCTTAATCGGATCACGCACAAGCCAAGCTTCTTTTTCTTTACGAGATCTTAATTCATCTGGATCAGCTAAAGAATGTCCTCTAAATCGATACGTTAAAGCTTCAATTAAAGTAGGACCATTCCCCGCTCTAGCTCTCATTATAGCTTTTTGTGCTACTTCTCTTACTGCTAATACATCCATTCCATCGACTTCAAATCCAGGTAAGCCAAATACCTCTGCTTTTTGATGTATTTCAGGATAAGATGTTGAGCGATGATGAGCCATACCAATAGCCCACTGATTATTCTCAACAACAAATATAACAGGTAATTTCCACAGTACAGCCATATTTAAACACTCAAAAAATTGTCCATTATTTGTTGTACCATCACCAAAAAAACATACTGTTACATTTAACTCTCCTAAATCATGAAAGATCTGTTTTCTGTAAACACTTTGAAAAGCTGCTCCAAGTGCTACTGGAATACCTTCACCAATAAAAGCAAACCCACCTAAAAAATTATTTTTAGCATCAAATATATGCATTGAGCCACCACGTCCTTTACTACAACCTGTCTCTTTACCAAATAATTCAGCCATTACATATTTAGGTTGTACACCTTTACTTATTGCATGTACATGATCACGGTACGTACTGCAGACATAGTCACTACTACGTAATAGTTTAATCACACCACTAGAAACAGCTTCTTGACCATTATATAAATGTACAAAACCAAACATCTTTCCACGATAATACATTTGAGCACACATATCTTCAAAATTACGTCCTACCAACATATCCTCATATAAAGACAATAGAATATCTATTGAAAGAGAACTTTCTTTATCAACATTTTTAGATAAAAAAGTTAATGGCAAAGCTGTTATATTTTTTTCTTTACACATCTTAGTAATAATATCTCCTAAAAGATTGCTATATCAATAGTACAAAAATTAAAAATGTCACATGCGATATTATAACATAATTAATGTAAGAATATATTAAATATGCTCATTTCATTAATTCAATATAATATATAATGTAATATCTCAATTAGAATAATACACACAGACAAAGTAGTAAAAAATGCACAATTACTTAAACTCACCAATCAAATCAGTCAAAGAAGAATTAGATCAACTTAATAAGAATTTAAACAAAATGATAGCTGCAGATAACCCTATTTTATATTCTGCTGCAGAACAACTTTTTATCGCAGGAGGCAAAAGAATACGTCCGGTAATTATACTCAATACAGCAAAATTTATATCTATAGATAAAACTATATCAACAGAACAAAAAAGATTAGCTGAAATTACAGAAATTATACATACAGCCAGTTTAGTACATGATGATATTATTGATAACTGTGACACAAGAAGAGGAACAAATACAGTACATAATGTATTTAATAATAAAATCGCAGTCTTAGCTGGAGATTTTTTATTTGCACAATCATCATGGTACTTAGCTAATTTAAATAACTTAAATGTTGTTAAAACTATATCCAAAATAATAACAGATTTTGCAGAAGGAGAAATAAAACAAGGAACAAAAACTTTTGATACAAACATGTCTATAGATGAATATATAGAGAAGTCTTTCTATAAAACTGCATCATTATTAGCATGCAGCTGTAAAGCTACTGTATTACTAAACAAATATTCTCTATATAACAATAAAGACTTCTACTTATATGGAAAACATATTGGATTAGCATTTCAAATAGTAGATGATATTCTAGATATAATTAGTACATCAAAAGAATTAGGTAAACCATCTGGCCTTGATCTAAAAAATGGAAACTTAACAGCTTCATTAATATTTACCTTAAGTACAAAACGAAAACTTTATAGATTAATAGATCAAGAGTTTCAGTTTAAAGACGGTATAAATGAAGCAATAAAGATGATTAAACAAACAAATTCAATTCAAAAAGCAACTGATTTAGCAATAGAACATATTCAATTAGCTATACACATACTAAAAAAACAGAAATCAAATAAAAAAAATAGTATGGATTTAATATCAATATGTTATTATATTTTGAATAGATTTAATTAAATTACTTAATAAACTCCACAAAATACTTAAATGCTGACTGATCAATTAAAGCTAATTGAGACAAAACTTTACGATTAACTGCTATATTCTTTTTCTTTAATAAATAGATAAACTCACTATAGCTTAGATTATATAACCTAGTAGCAGCATTAATACGCACAATCCATAAACGACGATAGGTACGTTTCTTATGTTTTCTTCCAATATAAGAATACTTTAAAGCTTTTAAAACTTGCTGTTTAGCTGTTCTAAATAACTTGGATTGAGAACCTCTAAACCCTTTAGCTAACTTGAGTATTTTTTTTCTTCTTTTACGAGCAACATTACCTCTTTTAATTCTTGTCATAACTAACCTATAAAATACTAATTCAATTTAATATAAGGCAAACCATTAATAAAATTGTACTGATCACGTAAATTAACTATATTTACTTTACGTAATTTACGTTTTCTATTACTGCTTTTCTTCTGTAATAAATGGCTTTTAGAAGAACTACGTTTTAGTAACTTTTGACTAGAAGTAAGCTTAAAACGCTTATTAAGTGATCTATTCGTCTTTAGTTTATACATATAAATAATAATAAGAATTTATGAAAATTTTTTGCGAAAATTATTAATTGAGGATAGGAGAATCATTATCATAATCTTAATTAAATTAGAATTTAACTCCTGAAAAATTTTCATATTTAAATTAAAAGCAGTATTAGCTTCCGAAATAATATGATCTATTTGCTTTTTAGTCAAGGGAACATTATTCAAAGATTTTCTATATAAATCTTTAAACTTAACTTCATCATCAATTAATTCAAAATCATAAAATGCTGTTCCTGAATGATCAGGAAGTTGCATAGCATTTTTTGCTATCTTTTTAAGAATTTGCCCTCCTGATAGATCACCAATATACCGAGTATATGAATGAGCTATTAAGAGCTCTGAATTAGTATAACTAACTTGACGAATTCTATTTACATAAGACTGAGTAGCAGGAGAAGGCTGTATTTGATTTAACCAATCACTACCATAATAATACTTTAAATCTTCTATTAAACTTTCCTTTCGATATAATTCAGGAAAATAAATAGCACTAACAGCAGGATCATTTTTATGCTGATCTATTTGCTCTTCCATTGCGTCATAAACAAAATATAGATTAGCTACTAACTTTCTATAAGAATTTTTATCTACTAAACCTCCAAGAAAAGATTTAACAAAGCTTACATTTTCAGCCATACTATGGGATTTAGTTGTTCCTTCCCGAAGCTGCTGAGCTAAATTTGTAGACATATTTATCTCCTTATACTAAATATAAATTAAATCTTAATGAATAATAAATTCACAATTGTTTAAAATAATAATATAATCTTCATGGTATAGTAGTTAAAATTTTACAAATTGACAAATTAGTAATAGTTAAATAAACCTAAATTGACTTAAAATATTCTTTTGAAAAATTTGCACTAGTTTTTATAGTAGGATCACCAGGTTGCCAATTTGCAGGACATACTTCATCAGGATTATTTTGAACATATTGTATAGCTTTTAATACCCTAATAGATTCATTAACATTCCTACCTACCTCCAAATTGTTAATAGTCAAGTGTTGCAGAATTCCATCTGGATCAATAATAAATAAGCCACGTAAAGCTTTACCTTCATCATTTAATATATTATAAGATAAACTCATGTTTTTATTAAGATCTGAGACTAAAGGATATTTTAAATCACCAACTCCACCAGAATCACGATCTAACTGCATCCATGCAAGATGACAATACTCACTATCAACAGAAACTCCTAGAACTTCTGCATTAATGGTTTTGAACTGATCATATAAATCGCTAAAAGTAATAATTTCTGTAGGGCACACAAAAGTAAAATCAAGCGGGTAAAATAGAAGAATAAGATATTTACCTAAATAATCAGATAGTTTCACTTGCTTAAATTCTTGCTCATAGACAGCTTTCGCAGAAAAATCTGGAGCTTTATCTCCGACCTGTAAATAATTGTTATTTGACATGCTGGTATTAGATTAATTTATTATTATATATAACTAATAATTAAAAATACATAAAAACATTATATTACATAATACATAAAAAATCTGATTATATAATGAAACGAATATATGTTTGTTAAATAGCGGGGAATGGATTTGAACCATTGACCTTCGGGTTATGAGCCCGACGAGCTACCAAACTGCTCTACCCCGCGACCGATGTATTGTACAATATATCGTTATAGTTATCCAGCAAAAATTTTAGAAAATAAATAAAACCAAAATTAAATAGAATTGCAATAAATACATATTTAATACGTACAATGAATGGCATAACTTGGTATAAACCTACAAGCCTATCTTGCATTAGATACTCTGAAGTTTTAACCCAAACTTGACCATCATACCAACCAGACTCTTCATAAAAAACCGTTGCACTTAACAATCTTTTTAGTACATAAGACCATCCCAAATAAATTCTAACTAACAAAAAAGAAATCATTATATTGTCAATTAACAAATCCAATAATAAAACTTGATAAAAATTCTTTAGTGGACTCAAAACATAAAATATAATACTGGGTAAGAAACCTAATAAGATAAAAAAAGAAAATAATCCTAAAATAAAAGACTTTTGAGGAGACATAGACCAAGAAAATAACCAAGAACGCTTTAGCAGCAAATACTCATTCAGAGGCTGCTGATCAAAAGGAACAGGACAATTAGTTTTTGGAGTAAACATAAAATAACTTAGTATGTTAAAGTATCTAAACAATTAATAAAGATATTAAAGTCAAAACAAAAAACATGAATACACTGAAAGAAATTAATCTTTGAATAAGTATTTGACTAGAACGAAAATTTAAAACTTTGTTTTGATCACTTGATACACCTAAACTATTTACTTTAGGATTACTAATTAAGATAAGAAAAATAGTCAGCAAACTAAAAAAGTACCACAATAATTTAATAATCATAAACATTAAATAATATTTAATAAAATAAGATAAAAAATTAACACTATAAATAAATTACTTTATAATAGTAGTTAAATTTTTTATTTACAAAAAAAACAGTAAGACTTATTCTCCTTGTATTTTCAGAAGAACAAAACCTAACACTAAACCAGTTAAAATCATAATTGGGCTAATCAGAGCAGCTGTCATAATTTCTGATAACATTTATATAACTCCTAATACTTAGTTTTATTTAAATCCATATTACAAAAATAATTAATACTAAAAACCATTTCTACCCCAAACAACCAAAGCAATAGAAAATGTAAAAACTGCTAATAAAGATCCCCAGCCTAGACTAATAATATCTATCATAAATAACCTTATAAAAAAATAGTAATGTACATTTAATATATTATCTAATAGAGTATAGTAAAATCTACAAAGGATATAATATACTAACTAATTAATATATATTTGATATTAAGGAATTGTAAATTTTTTACAATTATGTATCAATAAAATACTACTTAAAGTTAGTATAAAACTAATAAACAATATAAGATATAAATCATTAATTTTAATAAAGAAAAATTTATGCAAACTACTTTAAACTCAAATCAAAAAATTGACGAGACCTTGCTAACACCAAGATTTTACACAACTGATTTTGAAGAAATGGCCAGTTTAGATATTTCTTTAAATACAGAAGAATTTAAAGCACTTCTTCAAGAATTTAGATATGACTATAATAAAAAACACTTTATTCGCGATGAGGAATTCAATAAGTCTTGGAACATACTTGATAATAAAACTAAACTTTTATTCATTGAATTTCTTGAAAGATCATGTACAGCAGAATTCTCAGGTTTTTTACTTTACAAAGAACTTTCAAGAAGACTAAGTAAAAGCAACCCTATACTAGCAGAATGCTTTTTATTAATGTCGAGAGATGAAGCTAGACATGCAGGTTTTCTAAATAAAGCAATTGGAGATTTTAATATCTCTTTAGACTTAGGTTTTTTAACCAAGAGTAGAAAATATACATTTTTTTCACCTAAATTTATTTTTTATGCAACATACTTATCAGAAAAAATTGGATATTGGAGGTATATCACTATCTATCGACATTTAGAAAAATATCCTGAACATAGAGTATATCCAATTTTCAAGTTCTTTGAAAATTGGTGTCAAGATGAAAATAGACATGGTGATTTTTTTGCAGCTCTTCTAAAATCTCAACCACAGTTTCTAAATAACACAAAATCAAAACTTTGGTGTAGATTTTTTTTAGTAAGTGTTTTCGCTACAATGTATTTAAATGATTTTCAAAGATCTGACTTTTATAAATCTATAGGTCTTGACGCAAGACAATATGATATGCAAGTAATACGTAAAACAAATGAAAGTGCATCTAGAGTATTTCCTGTAGCATTAAATGTTGATAAACCAGAATTTTTTCAATACTTAGATGAGTGTGCAACAGAAAATAAAAGATTACTTGAAATAGAAAAAAACGAAAAGCAACCAATCAAAAAAATCTTCACAAAGAGTTTAGCTTACCTAAAAATAAGCACCAATATAGTAAAACTTTATTTCATAAAACCAATAGACTCAAAAAATTTAATCAATACAATTAAATAAATGTAAAGCTTTATTTTTTTTAATGTAAGAATTAGAGAAAAATTATACAATGTATATAAATACAATTGAATAATAATATAAAAAAATGAATAACACAATAAACTTCAAAATCCCATCTCCTACATTTGGCGGAAGTACAGGAGGATGGTTAAGATCAGCAGAAATAGAAGAAAAATACGCTATTACATGGAATACCAAAAATAAAGATATCTTTGAAATGCCCACGGGAGGCTCTGCAATAATGGCTGAAGGTGATAACTTACTATACTTAGCTAAAAAAGAGCAATGTCTTGCACTTTCAAGTCAATTAAAAACAAAATTTAAAATTAACAATTTTAAAATATATAGAATTTTTCCAAATGGAGAAGTTCAATACTTACATCCAAAAGATGGAGTTTTTCCAGAAAAAGTTAACGAAGGTCGTATAGGTATAGGTAATATCGAACATAATATAGGAAAAAATACTAATCCAGTAAATAAGAAATTTACTGGACAATCAACATACGAAACAAACTAAAAACATAATTATAAAAAAAGATTGTCATAACAATCTTTTTTTGATATCATAACTTGTAACATCGGTTTTGGAGAGGTGGTAGAGTTGGTTTATTGCGTCTGATTTGAAATCAGATGAACCGCAAGGTTCCGTGGGTTCGAATCCCACCCTCTCCGTTTTTTATCAACTAATGTAAAAAACAGGTTAAACTAACTTGAACTAACTGCTTGCTCAATAAACTTCACTGCTTGATTTAGTGTTGCTATTTTTTCAGCATCTTCATCTGGAATTTCTATATCAAACTCTTCTTCAATAGCCATAACAAGCTCAACAGTATCAAGTGAATCTGCACCTAAATCATTAGCAAAATTTGCTTCTAAAGTAACTAATTTTTTCTCAACACCTAATTGTTGAGCAACAATATTTCTCACTGTTTCAAAAATCTTTGAATCTTTTTCCTTAGTAGACATGAATATTCCTTAAAATAAAAAATTATTAATACATTGACCTATACCTGTATCTATAGCTTGACAAGTAACCATATTATTACAAAAAACTTTAATATCTAAGATGCATTAGGATAAATAATTAACTTTTGATCACTATTATCACCAAGTACTGAATACTTCAAATTATATAAATTAATTAAGGTAAGCTGCAAATTTCTGATACTATCATATCTAGGTAATAACTGAACAGACTCCTTATTATTAAAAATAATTTTTTCTATAGCATACCTAGTTTCTACAATTGCATTAAGTTCAATACTGGTTCTTTGCATACATAAATAATACCAGTTATTATTAAAAGTAGATCGAGTTGTAAAAATTTGCTTTAGTGCTCTACTAATACTATTTATATTATGATTATGTATTGTATAAATAGTAATTTTTTTCAGTTTAGCAAATTGACGAATTTTACTACTATACTTAATACTAGACTTCAAACCTAATATATAATCAGCTTTAAGAAGATCCCTAGTTAATGATAAAGATAAACCTAATTGTTTTATTGCTGATTCGACTTGCCAAATGTTTATACCATATACATATAATTGATCATACAACAAAATACTAGAATTATTTTTCAAGTTTTCATTATCAGTAGTACTATCATTTTCAAAATCTTTGCGTGATTTATAAAAATTTTTTAATAAATTATCACTACTTAAAATTGATAAATTTTCCTGAGAAATATAATTTTTATTATTAACTCTACAAAAAGAGTTTTTATTAAATACAAAACCTGTAGCATGAAAATTTTCAGATTGAATAGAAATAGAACCATCTTCATTAAATTGACGACGTTGGAAAAATGGTAATGAACCTTGAAGTATTTTATCAACAACTTCATCAACACTTTCATGTATAACCCAACTATTACGATCATGTATTTCTATTGCGACTTGGAAAGCTGGTAAAGTTTTTCTTTCTAGAATACTTTTCTGCGAACCGCGTCGTTTTGCCTCATCATCTCCTAATGTAACAGATTGAATACCTCCTACAAGATCACAAAGAACTGGATTTTTAATAACATTATCTAAGCAATTGCCATGAGCAGTACCTACAAGCTGAACACCTCTTTCAGCAATTGTACGTGCAGCCAAAGCCTCTAACTCTGTACCGATTTCATCAATAATGATAACTTCTGGCATGTGATTTTCTACTGCTTCAATCATAACTTGATGTTGTAATTCTGGGCTAGAAACTTGCATTCTCCTAGCTCTACCTATTGCTGGATGAGGTATATCCCCATCGCCTGCAATCTCATTAGATGTATCAATAATTACAACTCTTTTTTGCATTTCATCAGACAATACTCGCGTAATTTCACGAATAGCAGTTGTTTTACCCACTCCAGGTTTACCTAACAAAAGTATAGATTCCTTCGTATACAATAAATCTCTTATAAAGCCAATTGTACCAAATATAGCTCGACCCACACGAAAAGTTAAACCAGTTACAGTACCTTTTCTATTCTTAATAGAACTTATTCGATGTAAAGTACATTCAATACCAGAACGATTATCACCACTAAAATTAGGTATTTTTTTTATGCAAAAATCTAAATCAGCCCAAGAAATACTCTGAATTGATAAATATTCTGGACCGTCAGGAAAACGAACTTCAGGTCTTCGCCCCAAATCCATAACAATCTCAATTAAAAGCTTTTTATTAGGATGCTGATCCAAAGTAGTCTTCATAAAACTAGGTAAAATATCTAAAAGTTTATCCAAATCATCAGCTATTAGCATTAATAAAAATAAGAATGTATTGATTTCAAAGATTAATATCTTTTAGATAAATTATATATTAAAAAAATTTTAATTAACATATACTAAATTAGTATAGGTAAATATAAAATTATTAGATAATTCATACAAAATGAAAATTAAATTCATTCCACAAAAAATCAAAAGAATACTTATAAAAAATCAATATGTAGAATTTCAACTAAAAGGTCATAAAAAGATTTCAGAAAAAAAAAATAAGTATTATACAATTTAGAAATAAAAATAGAATATGGATACTGCAAGAAGAGATAAAAAAATAACCTTATAAAAATATAAACTAAGCTTTTTTATAATGAACAAAACTCACAATATCAAAAAATTTATAGATTCTATAACAAAAAATAACATAGATAAAATAGAAATAAGTAGTAATACAACTAAAATACTCATTAATAAGACAAAAACTTATAAAGGGAACTCTAAACAAGAATTAAACATACAGAAAAAAATTAATAATAATACCAACAAAAATATAAAACAAGTTAAAAATTTAGCTAATACAACTAATAAAGAAAAAATCAATAAGATTGAGAATAATAACAAAACTCAAAAAATTTCAGCAATATACTCAACAATAGTCTCTCCAATGGTTGGCACATTTTATAAATCACCAGCCCCAAATGAAAATGCTTTCATTGAAATAGGAGATATAATTAAACCAAAACAAGTCGTATGTATTATTGAAGCCATGAAATTAATGAACGAAATAGAATCAGAAATTAAAGGCGAAGTAGTAGAAATATTAGTTAAAGATGGAGATATTGTAGATTGTGGACAAGCATTAGTAAAAGTAAAAATTAAATAGAGATTTTAACGATTGTTAACAGATAAGACTTCTTTTCAAAAGTATAAATTATAATATTATTGTAGAATAATAAAAATTCACTATCTACAGCCTATTGTAGAATAAAATAACTCAATCAAGTGAATGTTTTATTGATTGTCTCAACTATTACAAAAATTAAAAAGAGGAGAACCTCAATGACAACTAGCTCAAAAGAGCAGGAGACAAAAAAAGTAAAAATCACTGTAGATAAAAATCCAGTTGCAACATCTTTTGAAAAGTGGGCAAAACCTGGACACTTTTCAAGAACTTTAGCAAAAGGTCCTAGTACAACTACTTGGATATGGAACTTACATGCAGATGCACACGACTTCGACAGTCATACAAGCTCACTAGAAGATATATCGAGAAAAATATTTAGTGCACACTTTGGACAATTATCAATAATTTTTTTATGGCTAAGTGGAATGTATTTTCATGGAGCTAAATTTTCTAATTATGTAGCATGGCTAAGTAATCCTACTGTTATAAAACCAAGCGCACAAGTAGTATGGCCTATAGTAGGACAAGAAGTTTTAAATGCAGATGTTGGAGGAGGATTCCAAGGTATACAAATAACTTCTGGTTTCTTCCAATTATGGAGATCATCAGGTATAACAAGTGAATTTGAATTATATGTAACTGCAATAGGTGGACTATTTATGTCTATACTAATGGTTTTTGCAGGATGGTTCCATTACCATAAAGCTGCACCAAAGCTAGAATGGTTCCAAAATGTTGAATCAATGATGAATCATCATTTAGCTGGATTATTAGGACTTGGTTGCTTAGGCTGGTCCGGACATCAAATTCACATAGCACTCCCAATTAATAAACTATTAGACTCAGGTATATCACCTCAGGAAATACCATTACCACACGAATTTATGGTAAACAGAAACCTGATGAGTGAACTGTATCCAAGTTTTTCTAAAGGAATATTACCTTTCTTCACATTAAACTGGAATGAATATTCTGATTTTTTGACATTTAAAGGGGGAGTAAATCCAGTGAATGGAGGATTATGGCTTAGTGACATTGCTCATCATCATTTAGCATTATCTGTATTATTTATTGTTGCTGGACATATGTACAGAACCAATTGGGGTATTGGACATAGTATGAAAGAAATATTAGAAGCCCACAAAGGACCATTCACAGGAGAAGGTCACAAAGGAATGTACGAAATCTTAACAACATCTTGGCATGCACAACTAGCAATAAACTTAGCAATGATGGGCTCACTAAGCATAATTGTAGCACATCATATGTATGCAATGCCACCATATCCTTATATAGCAACGGACTATGCAACTCAACTTTCATTGTTCACACATCATATTTGGATAGGAGGATTTTGTATAGTAGGAGCAGGAGCACATGCATCTATATTTATGGTTAGAGATTATAATCCAGCAAAAAACTACAATAATGTATTAGATAGAGTAATAAGACACAGAGATGCGATAATCTCACACTTAAATTGGTTATGTATCTTCTTAGGATTTCATTCATTTGGTTTATATATACACAACGACACAATGAGAGCACTAGGAAGATCACAAGATATGTTCTCAGATACTGCGATACAATTACAACCTATATTTGCTCAGTGGATACAAAATATACATACTCTTGCTCCAAGTAATACAAGTCCTAATTTACTAGCAACTGCTAGCTATGTATTTGGAGGAGACACGGTATCAATAGCTAACAAGATAGCAATTGCTCCAATAAAATTGGGTACAGCAGATTTTATGGTTCATCACATTCACGCATTTACTATACATGTAACCGTTTTAATATTAGTTAAAGGGTTCTTATTTGCTAGAAATTCAAGACTAATACCAGATAAATCAAATTTAGGTTTCAGGTTCCCATGTGATGGTCCTGGAAGAGGAGGCACTTGCCAAGTTTCTGCATGGGACCATGTATTTTTAGGATTATTTTGGATGTACAACTCTCTATCTATTGTGCTATTTCACTTCAGCTGGAAAATGCAATCTGATGTATGGGGAAGCGTAACAAATACAGGAACAATTTCACATATCACAGGCGGAAATTTTGCTCAAAGCGCAATAACAATAAACGGTTGGTTAAGAGATTTCTTATGGGGACAAGCATCACAAGTTATTCAATCTTATGGATCATCATTATCAGCATATGGACTAATTTTCTTAGGTGCACACTTTATATGGGCATTCAGTTTAATGTTCTTATTTAGTGGACGTGGATACTGGCAAGAATTAATTGAATCAATAGTATGGGCACATAACAAGGTTAAAGTAGCACCATCTATACAACCAAGAGCTTTAAGTATTACACAAGGTAGAGCAGTAGGACTTGCTCATTATTTATTAGGCGGAATAGGAACAACTTGGGCGTTTTTCCTAGCAAGAATCATATCAGTAGGATAAGGATATAAAATATGGCAACAAAATTTCCAAAATTTAGCCAAGCACTAGCACAAGATCCTACAACAAGAAGGATTTGGTTTGGAATAGCTACGGCACACGACTTTGAAAGTCATGACGGAATGACAGAAGAAAACTTATATCAGAAAATCTTCGCTTCTCATTTTGGACATATAGCAATAATTTTTTTATGGACATCTGGCAACTTATTTCATGTTGCATGGCAAGGTAATTTTGAAGAATGGGTATTAGAACCTTTAAAAACAAAACCTATTGCTCACGCAATTTGGGACCCTCACTTTGGACAACCTGCAATTAAAGCATTTACTAAAGAAGGATCTTCTTATCCAGTAGATATAGCATTTTCAGGATTATACCATTGGTGGTATACAATAGGAATGAGAACAAATAATGATTTGTATAATGGGGCATTATTTCTATTAGTACTATCAACTGTTATGCTTTTTGCAGGATGGTTACACTTACAACCAAAGTTCAAACCTGGTTTATCATGGTTTAAAAACAACGAATCGAGACTCAATCACCATATATCAGGTCTATTTGGTGTAAGCTCACTAGCATGGACAGGACACCTAATTCATGTTGCTATTCCGGAATCTAGAGGGGAACATATTAGATGGAATAACTTTACACAAGTATTACCACACCCCAAAGGATTAACACCATTTTTCACAGGAAGATGGTTTGAATATGCAAATGAACCAGACACACTAAAACATGTCTTTGGAACAACAGAAGGCTCTGGAAAAGCAATCTTAACATTTTTAGGTGGATTTCATCCACAAAGCCAATCCTTATGGCTAACAGATATGGCACACCACCATCTAGCTATTGGAGTAATATTTATAATTGCAGGCCACATGTATAGAACTAATTGGGGTATAGGGCATAACTTAAAAGATATCCTTGAAGCACACAAACCTCCAAGTGGAAAATTAGGAAATGGACATAGTGGACTATATGAAACAATTACTGAATCACTACATATGCAATTGGGCCTAGCATTAGCAGCATTAGGTACAATAACATCTTTGGTAGCACAACATATGTATGCTTTACCACCATATGCATTTATGGCTAAAAGCTTTACTACACAAGCCGCACTGTATACTCATCATCAATATATCGCTGGATTCCTAATGGTAGGAGCATTTGCACATGGTGCAATATTTTTCATCAGAGATTATGATCCTGAACAAAACAAAAATAATGTTCTGAGCAGAATGCTAGAACATAAAGAAGCTATAATATCACACTTAAGTTGGGTATGTTTATTTCTCGGGTTCCATACTTTAGGATTATATATACATAATGATACTATGCTTGCATTTGGAACACCAGAAAAACAAATATTAATAGAACCTGTATTTGCACAATGGATACAAGCAAGCTCTGGTAAGGCACTATACGGATTCAACGTTCTATTATCTGAATCTAATAACATTGCAAGTAAAGCAAGTAATAGCATTTGGTTACCAGGATGGCTAGAAGCAATTAATAGTAATAAAAATTCACTATTTTTAACAATTGGACCCGGAGATTTTCTTGTACACCATGCAATTGCTTTAGGATTACATACTACAACATTAATTCTAGTAAAAGGAGCATTAGATGCAAGAGGTTCTAAACTAATGCCAGACAAAAAAGATTTTGGATATAGTTTCCCTTGCGATGGTCCTGGCAGAGGAGGTACTTGCGATATATCAGCATGGGATGCATTCTATTTATCAGTTTTCTGGATGCTAAACACTATTGGATGGGTTACATTCTATTGGCACTGGAAACATATCACAATTTGGCAAGGGAATACAAATCAATTCAATGAATCATCAACTTACTTAATGGGTTGGCTTAGAGATTATTTATGGTTAAACTCATCTCCACTAATCAATGGATACAATCCATATGGGATGAATAACTTATCAGTATGGGCATGGATGTTCCTATTTGGACATCTAGTATGGGCAACTGGATTTATGTTCTTAATATCTTGGAGAGGATATTGGCAAGAATTAATAGAAACTCTTGCATGGGCTCATGAAAGAACGCCTTTAGCAAATTTAATTAAATGGAAAGACAAACCAGTTGCATTATCAATTGTACAAGCAAGACTGGTAGGATTAGCTCATTTTTCAGTTGGCTATATTTTAACATATGCAGCTTTTGTAATTGCATCTACAAGTTCAAAATTAAATTAATATCAACGCAGAAGAAATAAAATAAAAACAAGAGGTAGTATAAATAACATATACCACCTCTTGTTTTTATTTTACTAAAATTATAAATTTTAGAATACAATAAGTATCCAATATAAAAAATATAATTCATTAAAAAATCGAATTTATGGCTAAAAAAAGTATGATCCAAAGAGAAATAAAAAGAAGTGAACTTAACAAAAAATATAAAAAAAAGAAAGAAATTATCAAAAATTTAATAAAACAAAATAAAAACTTTGAAGATAATATGGAATTACAGAAAAAAATACAAAGCATACCAAGAAACAGTTTAACATGTAGACATAGAAACAGATGCTGGAAGACAGGTAGAAGCAGAGGGTTTTATAGAGATTTTGGTCTTTCTAGACATGTATTCAGAGAAATGGCTCATGAATGTTTACTACCAGGAATCAGAAAATCAAGCTGGTAAAAAGAAAAAATTAGTTCTCATCATGTTTAAACACAGAGAACTATCCAATATAAAAAATTAAAATACTATATGCCGAGCTGATTGCCTCTACGATACTGTAAATAGGCAGCTACAAGTAAACCTGATAACGTAACTGGAATTAAGCCAAGAACAATTCCTGACAATAAAGGTTCTACCATAAAATAATATAAACTAAAATATAATATTAATACAAAATTTAGCCACTACCTAAATCCGATAGCAGCCTGCCATACAAAAGCTAACAATAAGAAAAATATAGGTATTACGGGAAGTATATCAACTAAAGGACGAAACAATATATATGCTTCAGGTAATGTAGTTAAAAATATTGTTGTGAACATGATTCCTCTTCAAATATATCAATTTCTAAGTAAACATTAATCTTTATATAAAAGATTATAACAAATACAAGTATCAATCTTATTAATATAATAATATGCAATATATATACATAATTAAATAATAGAGAATCGTATGATTAATTAACAGTATTATACACTAATAAAGTATAATATATATTCAAATAATATAATAAAATTATCAACACGAAGGAATAAATAATGACTATCGTTATTCAATTATTAGTATTAGCCCTAGTTATCTTATCAACTATATTGGTAATAGGAATCCCTGTAACATTAGCATCACCTGGACAATGGGAAAAATCAAAAAACCTAATTTATACAAGTATAGGTATTTGGGTTGGCATAATTATTATAACAGGTGTTCTTAACTCATTTATTGTATAAGTAAAATAGACATCGTAGAATAGAAAAGATCTATTCTACATAAAACTATTTCAAAAAATTGACAAATTAAGGATTTTTTGTTATTAGTTTATAGGTAATTATAACTAATGCGGGTATAGCTCAGTGGTAGAGCGCAACCTTGCCAAGGTTGATGTCGCGCGTTCGAATCGCGTTACCCGCTTCATATATAAAAATTTAACAGTAATTTAGAAATTTTAGAAAAAATAAACTAAAATAGTAAACTCAACTTTCACCTCAAAAAGTAAAAATATATAATTAATAAAATAGCTATTAATACATAAAAAATTATCCAATAAAGTATATCATGTATATTTTACAATATTAGTAACTTAAATCAATATCAATTTTTTAAGATGAAATACAAGTAAAAAATAAACAAAAAAATTACTCGATAACACTAAAATAATATAATTTAAAAATCACCTAAAAGAATAAAGGTTATTACGCTTCTTTAGAATTTGTATCTATAACAGTGTCTTGAGGTTCAGATTCATTATCAGAATTGTTATTATAAGCTTGCTTACCCAAATCCATCATAGATTTTTGCAAATCAGACTGCAAAGAATCCATGTCATCATAATTTTCACTTTTTATAGCTTCCCTTAAAGAAGCAACTTTATCTTCTATTTCTTTTTTCTTATCAGCTTCTATTTTATCACCCAACTCATTTAGCTGCTTTTCAGACTGATAACAAATACTATCAGCATTGTTTTTAGTATCTATTTGTTGACGTTTCTTCTTGTCTAAATCAGCATTTTCTTGAGCATCTTTTACTAACTGTTCAACCTCTTCTTTAGGAAGCGTAGATGCGCCAGTAATTGTTATAGATTGCTCTTTACCTGTACCTTTATCTTTAGCTGTTACAGACAATATACCATTAGCATCAATATCAAAAGTTACTTCAATTTGAGGTACACCTCTTGGAGCTGACATAATACCATCAAGCCTAAATGTACCTAAACTTTTATTATCTTTAGTAAACTCTCGTTCACCTTGAAGAACATGAATTTCAACATTAGGCTGGTTATCAACAGCAGTTGAAAAAACTTCTGATTTTTTAGTAGGAACTGTTGTATTTCGAGCAATAATTTTAGTCATTACTCCACCTAAAGTTTCAACACCTAAAGATAACGGTGTTACATCAAGTAATAATATATCTTTTACTTCACCAGCTAAAACTCCTGCTTGAACAGCTGCACCAATTGCTACAACTTCATCAGGATTTACACTCTGATTAGGATCTTTACCAATATAATCCTTAACTAATTTCTGTATAGCAGGTATCCTAGTTGACCCACCCACTAATACTACTTCATCAATATCTGAAGACTGCAACTGCGCATCTTTTAAAGCATTATCAACTGGTACCTTACAACGAGAAATTAATTCTGAACACAATTCTTCAAATTTTATACGTGTTATATTTTTTTCTAAATGCTTAGGACCTGTATCAGTAGAAGTAATAAAAGGTAAATTAATATCCGTTTGTAGCAAGCTAGATAATTCCATTTTCGCTTTTTCACAAGCTTCTGTTAATCTTTGTAAAGACTGTCTATCTTTACTTAAATCTATACCTTCATCATTCTTAAACTCAGAAACAAGCCAATCGACAATTTTATAATCAAAATCATCTCCACCTAAACTTGTATCTCCAGAAGTAGATAATACCTCAAAAACTCCATCTCCTACTTCTAAAATTGATACATCAAATGTACCTCCACCTAAATCAAAAACCAATATTGTTTCGTTGTTTTTTTTATCTAAACCATAAGATAATGATGCAGCTGTTGGTTCATTAATAATTCTTAGTACATCTAATCCTGCTATTTGACCAGAATCCTTAGTAGCTTGCCTCTGAGAATCATTAAAATAAGCTGGTACAGTGATAACTGCCTTTGTAACAGATTGTCCTAAATAAGTACTAGCATCTTCAACAAGTTTTCTTAATACTTGCGCAGAAATTTCTTCAGGAGCAAAGCTTTTATCTAACGCTGGACAATCTAACTTAATATTTACTTGATTATCTGTTTTTACTTCATAAGACAACTGATGTGTATCACTTTTTATTTCATCATACTTGCGGCCAATAAATCTTTTTACTGAGTAAAAAGTATTTTCTGGATTCATTACAGCTTGCCTTTTAGCAATGTTACCAACTAATTTATCTTGCTTCTTTGTGTATGCAACAACAGAAGGCGTTGTTCGTAAGCCTTCTTTATTAGATATAACAACAGGTTTGCCACCTTCCATTACAGCAATTACAGAGTTTGTTGTACCTAAATCAATTCCTACTACTTTAGTCATTGAAAAACTCCTAACTTATAATTAATTAAACTATCTTATTATGTTGCAATATATATTATTAACAGTAAAGTAATAATTACCGAACAAAATATAAAAATATAATAGATAAGCTTGAAAATTAATTAAAATTACAAGATAATATGTTAAATAAAAACTCATTTATCAAAAGGATAAATCAAAATGTCAATTGGAATAATAGGCAAAAAGATTGGGATGACACAATTGTTTGATGAAAAAGGATTTGTTGTACCAGTAACTTTGTTAAAGGTAGGGCCTTGCACTATAACAGCAATACAAAAAGAAAATATATACACAAAAATTCAAATAGGTTATGAAGAAATGAACCCTAACAAATTAACAAAACCAATGGTAGGACATTTTGCAAAAAATAACTTACCATGTTTTAAATATTTAAAAGAATACAAAGTTGTAAGTAGTGAAATTCCAAAAATAGGAGAAATAATAAAAATTGATAAAATAAAACAAGAACAATTAGTTAGTGTTTCAGGAATTAGTATAGGGAAAGGCTTTAGTGGTTATCAAAAAAGACATAAATTTAGTAGAGGACCAATGTCTCATGGATCAAAAAATCATAGAGAACCAGGTTCAATTGGAGCAGGAACAACACCTGGCCGCGTATTTCCAGGCAAAAAAATGGCAGGTCGCATGGGAAATAAAAAAGTTCATGTAAAAAACTTAAAAGTAATCAAAACTGATAACACAAATAATATTCTCATCCTAAAAGGATGTATACCAGGAAAAAAAGGAAATATTATATACATAAACCAAAAATAATATGAGCATTATAAAAGAATTAAAATATCAAATAACAAACACAAATCAAGAAACAGAAAGTATTAAGCTTAGGATAAATGATAGTTCTGACAAACAAATGTACTTAATACATAAAGCATTAAAACAACAACTACAAAATAATAGAATTAGAAATGCAAATACAAAAACAAGAAGCGAAGTAAATGGAGGAGGAAAAAAACCTTGGAAACAAAAAGGTACAGGCCGTGCAAGGGCTGGTTCAAATAGATCACCTTTATGGAGAGGTGGAGGAGTCATCTTTGGTCCAAGAAAAAAAGTATATAAATCAAAAATTAATAAAAAAGAAAGACAAATTGCCATAAATACACTAATATCAACTAAATTTAAGCAAACAGTTGTTATAAAAAACTTATTGAACGTATTAACTAAACCTAATACTAAAAAAGCTCTTCAAGAGATACAAGATTTAGGTATAAAAACTGAAAAAAGAACAAATTTACTAATAATAGTAGAAAAAAAAAGTAGAATAATACATTTGTCATTACGTAATGTCAAAAATATTAAATTAATTGAAATTAATAGTATAAATATTCTATCTTTACTAAAAGCTGATACAATAATAATAACCAATAAAGCTGTAAAACAATTAAAAAAAGATACTTAAAAAAAGTAAATTATCATCGTAATGATTATAAACACAAAACTAGATATTATAAAATCTCCAATTATAACCGATAAAACAACAAAAAGTATAGAAAATAATACATACTACTTTAGTGTTACTAAAAAAAGTAATAAAAACGAAATTAAGCAAGCAATAGAAAATCTCTTTAATGTAAAAGTAAAGAAAGTAAATACGCTTAATGTTCCTCCAAAAACAAAAACTGTAGGACGCTTTAAAGGAAAAATCACCAGATATAAAAAAGCTATTGTTCAACTACATGAAGAATATAAAATCAATTTATTTGATAATGAATAAAAAAATACACAAAAAATAAATAATGATATGGCCATTCGTTTATACAAATCATATACTCCTGGTACAAGAAACAGAACAGTATCAACATTCAGTGAAATTACAAAAAAACAACCAGAGAAAAGCTTAATCAAGAAAAATCATTGCGCAAAGGGAAGAAATAACAGAGGAGTTATTACTTGTAGACATAGAGGCGGAGGACATAAAAAAAGATATAGAAACATAGACTTCAAAAGGAATAAACAAGGTATTGAAGGTAAAGTAATAAGTATCGAATATGATCCATATAGAAATGCAAGAATAGCTTTAGTTAACTATCAAGATGGAGAAAAAAGGTATATTTTACATCCTAGATCTTTAGAGATAAATAATACAATTATAGCGGGAAATAATGTACCAATTGAAGTAGGAAATGCACTACCATTAGAAAAAATACCTTTAGGAACAGCTGTACACAATATAGAATTAAAAGAAAAACGTGGAGGACAAATTGTTAGAGCTGCTGGAACATATGCACAAATAGTAGCAAAAGACCGTAATTTAGTAACACTTAAGCTACCATCAAGTGAAGTAAGAACCATACATAAAAAATGCTATGCAACAATAGGTCAGGTAGGAAATGTAGAATATAATAATATTACAATAGGTAAAGCTGGAAGAAAAAGATGGTTAGGTAAAAGACCAACAGTAAGAGGAGTTGTAATGAATCCAATTGACCATCCTCATGGAGGAGGTGAAGGTAGATCACCTATAGGCAAACCTAGACCAGTAACACCATGGGGAAAACCAGCATTAGGACAAAAAACTCGAAAAAAAAGAAAATATAGCGACAAATATATACTACGTCGTCGCAAATAAATATACATACAATACACTGAAATATGTCAAGATCAATATTTAAAGGTCCTTATATAGAATTTCAACTTCTCAAGAAAATTAAAAATCTAAACAAAAGTAATAAAAAAGACACTATTAAAACATGGTCTAGATCATCAACAATCATTCCAGATATGATAGGACATACAATTGCTGTACACAATGGAAAACAACATTTTCCAGTCTTTATATCAGAGCAAATGATAGGACATAAACTAGGAGAATTCGTACCAACAAGAAATTTTAGAAGTCATATAAAAAACGATAGAAAAAGCAGGAAATAAACTAAAGATGCCAAAATCTCAAGCCATTGCTAAATATATTAGAACATCTCCAAATAAATCAAGAAGAGTATTAAAACAAATTCAAGGAAAATCATACAATGAAGCAAGACTCATGCTTGAGTTTATGCCTTATAAAGTATGTAAAATTATTATAAAAGTACTAGAATCAGCTCTCAGTAATATAGAAGAAAAAACTAATGATAGTCTCGACAAAACGAAAATTATAATCATAGAAGCATTCGCAGATAAAGGCCCAGTACTCAAAAGATTTCAACCAAGAGCACAAGGTCGTGCTTTTCCAATCAGGAAACCCACATGTCATATAAACATTAAAATAGAGATATAAAAAATGGGACAAAAAACACATCCATCAGGTTTTAGGATCGGGATTACTGAATTACATAGATCTTCTTGGTTCTCAAAAATGCAAGATTATCCAATGATAATAGAGGAAGACTATAAAATTAGATCCTATATTGAAAATAAATTAGAAAAAGCAGGTATTGCTCGCATTAACATAAATAGAAAACTAGACCAAACAGAAATTAATATACATACTGCAAGACCAGGAATTATATTAGGAAAATCAGGTTCAGGCATTGAAACAATAAGAAACGAAATAACAAAAACTCTAAAAATTAGCAATAAAATTCGACTAAATATAATAGAAATAACAGAACCAGACAAAGAAGCTAAACTATTAGCAGAATGGATAGCACAACAATTAGAAAAAAGAGTTGCTTTCAGAAGAGCACTTAGGCAAGCCATACAAAAAGCACAAAAAGCTAATATCACTGGAATTAAAATACAAATATCTGGTAGACTAAATGGAGCTGAAATAGCAAGAAAAGAATGGGCCAGAGAAGGAAGAGTTCCATTACAAACACTTAAAGCACATATAGATTATTCATATACACAAGCAAATACTATATACGGAATATTAGGAATAAAAATTTGGTTATTTAAAGATATAAACATTAAAACATCGTAAAAATAAAACTAACTATGCTAAGTCCTAAAAGAACAAAATTTAGAAAACAACACCGCGGACGAATGAGAGGATCTGCAAGTAAAGGTAACACTATAGTATTTGGTGAATATGCTTTACAAGCAACTGAACCAACATGGCTTACATCTAGACAAATAGAGGCAACTAGAAGAACTATTACTAGATACGTAAAAAGGGGAGGAAAAATCTGGATAAGAGTTTTCCCTGACAAACCAATAACAGCAAGACCTGCTGAAACAAGAATGGGGTCTGGTAAAGGCGCACCAGAGTATTGGGTTGCAGTTATCAAACCTGGACACATATTGTTTGAAATAGCTGGAGTACCACAAGATGTAGCACAAGCTGCAATGCGTTTAGCATCATATAAATTACCAATAAAAACAAAATTCATTGTAAGAGAATCAATATAACATATAAAATTTAATAGTTGAAAAATAAAAAACATGAGTACTGAAGAAGAAATATATCATTTAAAAAAAGAACTAGTAATTTTAAGAATTAATAAAGTAACAAAACAAAAATTCGAAAGTCACAAAATAAAAAAAATTCAACATCAAATATCTCAAATGAATCAATTAATTAATAAGAAAAAATCATAAAATGGCTAACAAAGAAACGCTTGCAACAGTAATTAGCAATAGAATGGACAAAACAGCAACAGTAATAGTCAAAAAATCTATAATACATAAAAAATACAGGAAAATTATTAATAAAACTAATAAATATTATGTAGATGACCCTGCAAATATATGTAAAATTGGTGACAAAATAAAAATACAAGAAACAAGACCAATAAGCAAAAAAAAGCGTTGGAAAATAATAGAAATAATAGAAAAAATATGATACAAACACAAACTTATCTAAATATAGCAGATAACAGCGGAGCACGTAAAATAATGTGTATAAGAGTATTAGGAACAAATAATCCAAAGTACGCTAAGATAGGAGATATTATTATTGGAGTAGTTAAAGACGCATCACCTAATATGCCAGTAAAAAAATCAGATGTTATCAGAGCTGTAATTGTAAGAACACGAAAAGCTTTACGCAGAAACGATGGTATGAGTATACGCTTTGATGATAATGCAGCAGTACTAATTAATAAAGACAAAAATCCCAGAGGTACACGTGTATTTGGACCTATAGCAAAAGAATTAAGAGATAAAAATTTTACAAAAATTATATCATTAGCACCTGAAGTAGTTTAAATTATGAAAAAAATAAAAAAAGACTCTACAGTAGAAATCATATCTGGAAAATACAAAGGTAAACAAGGAAAAATACTATCAATATGCAAAAAAAACAAAAAAGTCAAAATTGAAAGTATAAATATGCAAACTAAACATGTAAAACCTAGAAACAATGAAGAAAAAGGTAGTGTTCAAAAGATAGAAGGACCAATACATTACTCAAATATAAAATTATACGACACAATCAACTAACTATATGAATACAAACTTTTCACTCAAAGAGCAATATGAAAAGAAAATATTTACAGAATTATTTAAAGAATTTAGCTATCAAAATATTCATGAAGTTCCCAAATTAATAAAAATCACAATAAATAGAGGGGTAGGAGAAGCTGCTTATAACAATAAAGCCATAGATAAAAGTATAGAAGAATTTACATATATAACAGGCCAAAAACCAATTATAACAAAAACAAAAAAATCTATTGCTGGTTTTAAGATCAGAGAAGATATACCTATAGGATTAAAAGTAACTTTAAGAAAAGAAAAAATGTACAATTTCTTAAATAAACTAATCAACCTATCTTTACCAAGAATAAGAGACTTTAGAGGAATTAGTAACAAACAATTTGATGGTAGAGGAAATTATAATTTAGGTCTAAAAGAACAAGTAATATTTCCAGAAATTGATTATGAACAAATAGATAAAGTCAGAGGTATGAATATAACTATAGTTACAAGCGCAAGAAATGATACAGAGGGACTAGCATTACTAAAAAAATTCGGAATGCCATTTAAAGAATAAGAAAATATAAAAATAGTTTATTAAAAGGTAAATAAAATAAAGCTTATGATACATGACATAGTTTCAGATATGTTAACTAAAATAAGAAATGCAAATTTAGCTAAACATCAAATAGTACAAGTCCCATATACAAAACTAAATGCTAACATCATTAAAGTTTTACATCATGAAGGATTTATATATGAATACGAAGAAACAAAAGAAAACTTTAAAAAATACATTATAGTTTCATTAAAATATAAAGAAAAAAATAAAACACCAGTTATAACAGCATTAAAAAGAATAAGCAAGCCAGGATTAAAAGTATATACAAATCATAAAGAGATACCTAAAGTTTTAGGAGGTATAGGAATAGCTATAATTTCAACATCACAAGGTGTTATGACTGATCGACACGCTAGACGACTTGGAATTGGAGGAGAAATTTTATGCTACATTTGGTAAGAAAATTTTAAGTCTTAATAAATAAATTAATAAAAGCAATATATGTCAAGAATAGGAAAAAAAGAAATCACAATTCCCAAGAATATAGAAATAATTATTAAAGATTCACAAATAATAGTAAAAGGTGCTGAAGGTATACTAAATTATCATATTCCATCAATAATCAGAGTAGATATAAATGATAATAAACTAACACTACATAAAAACAAGATATCAAAAGAAGCTCAAGCAATTCATGGATTATCTAGAAGTATAATCTATAACATGATAAAAGGTATTTCAGAAGGATTTAAAAAAAAATTAATCATACAAGGTGTAGGTTATAGAGCTCAAATGGATGGACAAACATTAATAGTTAGCGTAGGATATAGCCATCCAGTAAGAATAGAACATACACAAGAAATTAACATAAGTGTTGAAAACAATACAAACATTGTTATATCAGGAATCAATAAAGAAAAAGTAGGTCAAGTTGCCGCAACAATTAGATCTATAAGACCACCTGAACCTTACAAAGGTAAAGGAATTAGGTATGAAAATGAAATTGTAAGAAGAAAAGTAGGTAAAGCAGGAAAATAAAAATTTAAAATTAGCGTGATTAATATGTTAAAAAACAGAAAAAAAATTAGATTATACATTTTCAAATCGAATAAGCATATTTATGCACACTTAATAGATGATAAAAAACAAAAAGTTATTACAAGCAGTTCTACAATATCAAAAGATACTAAGAAAGAAGTAAAATCATCAAGCAACTGTTATACAGCGAAAATCGTTGGGCAAAACATTGGATTAAAACTTAAAAAACTTGGAATTCAAGAAATAGTTTTTGATAGAGGCAATAACATATACCACGGACAAGTAAAAGCTATTGCTGAAGGCGCTAGAGAAACAGGAATAATATTTTAAACAAAAAAAATGAAGAAAAAAAACATCAAAAACAAAGACGAAAATAATTGGGAAGAAAAAGTAGTACAAGTTAAAAGGGTAACAAAAGTTGTAAAAGGTGGAAAAAAATTAAGTTTTAGAGCAGTACTAGTAATAGGAAATGAAAATGGTCAAATTGGTGTGGGAGTAGGAAAAGCAAACGATGTAATTGGTGCAGTAAAAAAAGGTGTCGCAGACGCAAAAAAACATACAATAAACATACCATTAACAAAATATCTATCTATCCCACATCCTATTAACGGTACAGCAGGAGCAGCAAAAGTAATGTTAAGACCTTCTGCAACAGGATCTGGTGTAATTGCTGGTGGTTCAACAAGAGCAGTACTAGAACTTGCAGGAATAAAAAATATTTTAGCTAAACAACTAGGATCTAATAATACTTTGAATAATGCTAGAGCCGTCCTGAACGCATTACAAAATCTAAGAACATTTGAAGAAACAGCAAAAAATAGAGATATAGAAATTAATCAATTATACTAGATAATGAAATAATACTAAGATGGAAAAAAAAAAAAAACTTACTGATAGAGTTATAATAACTCTAACACTATTATTTATATCTAGAATAGGAATATTTATACCTATACCAGGTATAGATCAAACAGAAATTAGTGGCAATGTTAATCAAAATGCTATACTTAATTTTTTAAATATTTTTTCTGGAGGAGGATTTGCAACTATTGGTATATTTAGCTTAGGAATAATACCATACATAAATTCATCAATCATTACACAACTATTAATTAAAATTATACCAACACTAGAAGAAATACAAAAAAATGAAGGAGAATTAGGAAAACAAAAAATTAATAAGATAACAAGATACTTAACATTAACATGGGCCATAATACAAAGCATCTCAATATCAATATGGATAAAACCACATACATTTAACTGGAGCATTAATTTTCTATTAAACTCAACTCTTACTTTGACAACAGGTTCAATTATTATAATGTGGTTTTCAGAAATGATAACAGAATATGGCATAGGAAATGGTGCATCTATGTTAATATTTCAAAACATAATTTCTAATATACCTAAAAATATAAAAAACTATAGCATTAACAATGTAGACAATTTAATGACCACTATAGCAATCTCAGTAGCATGCTTATTAATACTAGTAATCAACATAATTATTCAAGACAGTAAAAGAAAAATAGAAATTATATCATCAAAACAATTAGGAGAACAAAATAAATTAACAGCACAAAACTATATTCCCCTAAAATTAAATCAAGGTGGAGTAATGCCGATAATATTTGCATCTGCAACAATGGCCTTACCACAATATGCTACATTAAGTATAAACAGCTTGAAAGACAATATAATAATAAATCTTTTCTTATCAAATAGTTTCTTATACTTACTAATTTACTCCATACTAATAACACTTTTTAGTTTTTTTTACTCATCTATTATCTTAAACACAGATGATATGGCAGAAAACCTGCAAAAAGTAGGGGCTAGTATACCAAGCGTTAGGCCAGGAAAAGAAACGACAACATATTTAAAAAAAATCATTAAACAACTTACATTCATAGGATCGATATTCCTATTTCTAATTGCACAATTTCCATTAATAATATCTAAAATATCTCAAATTAATTTACTACAGGGATTAGGTACTACCTCATTACTTATTTTAGTAGGTGTTGCAATAGATACAGCAAAACAAATACAAACATATATAATTTCAGAACAATATGATAATATTATGGAGTAGTAATAAGAAAATTATATAACAATAATAATATTTATGAAAGTTAGACCATCTGTAAAAAAAATGTGCGACAAATGTAGAGTTATTCGTAGACATAGAAAAATTATGATTATCTGCGAAAATCCTAAACACAAACAAAAACAAGGCTAAAATAAATTAAATAACAATAATAATAAAATAAAATGGCTAGAATTGAAGGTGTTGATTTACCTAAAAATAAACGAATTGAAATAGGCTTAACTTACATATACGGTATTGGTATTTCTAGATCAAAAGAAATTTTATATAAAATAGATCTAGATGGTAATTTAAAAGTAAAAGACTTAAGCGATGAACAAGTTATATCAATTAGAAATATATTAACGAACCACTATGAACTAGAAGGTGATCTACGTAGGACAGAATCAATTAATATCAAAAGGCTTATGGAAATTAGCTGTTATCGAGGCCGAAGACATAGGACAAATTTACCGCTAAGAGGACAAAGAACAAGAACAAATGCTAGAACAGGAAGAGGTACAAAGAAAACGATTGCTGGTAAAAAGAAAGCACCTAAAAAATAATATTAATTAAATAAATGGCTAGACAAATAAAAAAAAATCATACTAAGAAGAGAAAAAATAATGTTAATGGAATTACACATATCCAATCAACATTTAATAATACTATTATAACAATCACTGATCTTCAAGGAGAAACAATTACTTGGTCTTCATCAGGATCTAGTGGCTTTAAAGGAGCAAAAAAAAGTACTCCATTTGCAGCACAAACTGCTGCAGAAAAGGTAGCTAAAATAGCAATAGATAATGGCATGAAACAAACGGAAGTGCTAGTTAACGGACCAGGAGCAGGTAGAGAAACAGCTATTAGAGCAATTCAAGCAGCTGGAATAGAAATCACATTAATTAAGGATATCACTCCTGTACCACATAACGGCTGTAGACCACCGAAAAAGCGCAGAATTTAACATAAAAAAATAGAGTAAATATTTATTCATTACATTAAAATTAAAAGTAAAATGACTCATTTTCAAATTGAATGCATAGAGTCGAAAACACAAGGTGCTCGAGAACATTATGGACATTTTGTCTTAGAACCATTACAACAAGGACAAGGAATCACAGTTGGTAATTCTTTAAGAAGAACTATACTCTCAGAACTCAAAGGAGCCGCAATAGTTGCAGTAAGAATAGCTGGAATTAACCATGAATTTTCTACTATTACAGGAGTTAGAGAAGATGTATTAGAAATAATTCTAAACTTAAAAGAAGTCGTCTTAAAAAGTTATAGCAAAGAGACACAAATTGGTAGAGTAAAAATACAAGGACCAGCTGTAATAACAACTGGTTTATTTGATATACCACCAGAAATTGAAATAATAGACCCCAAGCAATATATTGCAACAATATGTAGTAACACTATCTTTGAAATGGAATTCAAGATTGAACAAGGAAATGGATACAGGTTAGTTGAAAAAGGAATAGACGATAAATCAATTGATTTTTTACAAATTGACGCTATTTTCATGCCAGCCAAGAAGTTTAACTATAAAGTAGAAGAAAAAAAAATTAATGTCAGCAATACTAAAGAAAAATTATTCTTAGAAGTATGGACAAATGGTAGCATATCTCCTCAGGAAGCTATTAGCCAAGGAGCGAATATACTAACTAAATTATTTCACCCTTTAACAAATATTAGTTTTAAATCAAAAGAAGATATAAACAAAAATACAGAAAAACAAATTAGTCAAATACTTATAGAAGAACTACAATTATCTGTTAGAGCTTATAACTGTCTAAAAAGAGCTCAAATTCATTCAATTGGGGATTTACTTGATTATTCACAAGAAGAATTATTAGAAATTAAAAATTTTGGTCAAAAATCAGCAGAAGAGGTCATAGAAGCACTAAGTAATAAACTAAATATTAATTTACAAAAAGAAAAAGTATAGATTAAAATACAAAATCATGTATAGTATATTAGAATTAGAACTTTTAATAAAAAATTTATGAATATAAACAAAAATAAAACCATCATAAAAAATTCAAAAGACAAAATAAAATGGTATATATTAGATGCAGGAAAATATAAACTAGGACGACTAACAACTAAAATAGTATATATATTAAAAAATAAAAATAAAATAGACTACTTACCGTACCAAGAAGGAAATTCACATATTATCATTATCAATTCTAAGAAAGTACAAACTACAGGAAAAAAAAATAAACAAAAAACATATAAAAAACACTCTGGTAGACCTGGTGGACTAAAAACAGAAGTATTTGAAAAGCTACAGAATAGACTACCAAATAGAATAATAGAACATGCTCTCAAAGGAATGCTACCGAAAAACAGCTTAGGTAGAAAGTTATTTAAAAAAGTAAAAATATATCCAGATCAAGACCATCCACATAAATCTCAAAATCCACTAGAAATAAATATAGACTAAATCAATTACAATACTATGCTAACTTCATACCATCAAAAAGTAATATATTCTGGTACAGGACGAAGAAAAACATCTGTAGCTAGAGTAAATTTAATACCAGGATCAGGTAAACTCATCATAAATGGTTTACCAGGAGAATCATATCTACAATTTAGCCCCAATTACTTACGAATCTCATGTTCTCCTCTAAAACTATTAGGATTGGATAAAGAATATGACATATATGTTAAAACAAAAGGCGGAGGACTTACAGGTCAAGCAGATGCAATAAGGCTAGGACTAGCTCGAGCATTATGTAATGTTAATTCAGATAACCGCGTAATGTTAAAATCAGAGGGTTTACTCAGAAGAGATGCTAGAAATAAAGAAAGAAAAAAATATGGACTAAGAAAAGCAAGAAAAGCTCCACAATACTCAAAAAGATAACATTAAATTTTATATTATAAATACATTTTTACACATTAAAAACATGCCAAAAAAAGAACTACACCCAAAATGGTATGAGGAATCAAAAGTTTATTGTGATGGTAAACATATAATGACAGTAGGATCGACAAAAAAAGAATTAAACATAGATATATGGTCCGGTAATCACCCATTTTTTACAGGTTCACAAAGAATAATAGATACTGAAGGAAGAGTTGAAAAATTTATGAAAAAATATAAATTAAAATAAGTTAAAAAAACACTATTATAGTTTATAATAAACTTACAACAGCTCTAAAGTTTGACACCTGATAACACAATAATTATAATCTTATAGAAAATTCATCATAGAGTGAATAAAAATTAAAACAATGCCAACCATTCAACAATTAGTTAGATCAGAAAGAAAGAAATATGAGAAAAAAACCAAGTCTCCAGCACTAAAAGGATGTCCACAAAGAAGAGGCGTATGTACAAGAGTATATACAACAACACCTAAAAAACCTAATTCTGCACTACGCAAGGTAGCAAGAGTAAAACTTACCTCTGGTTTTGAAGTTACTGCATATATACCAGGTATTGGTCATAATATACAAGAACACTCAGTAGTATTAATTAGAGGCGGAAGAGTTAAAGACTTACCTGGAGTTAGATACCATGTTGTCAGAGGAACACTAGATTCAGCAGGAGTAAAAGATAGGAACAATAGTAGATCAAAATACGGAACTAAAAAACAAAAAAAATAATCTATACAATTCATAATGTCGCGACGTAATACAGCAAAAAAAAGAAAAATATCTCAAGACCCTATATATAATAGCAAATTAGTAAGCATGTTAACTGTAAGAATATTAAAACATGGTAAAAAGAGTATCGCTCAAAAAATAATTTATAGTTCAATGCAAATTATAGAAAATAAAACTCAAAAAAATGCATTAGAAATACTAGAAAAAGCAGTTAGAAACACTACTCCATTAGTTGAAGTAAAAGCAAGAAGAATAGGAGGATCTACATATCAAGTACCAATGGAAGTCAGAGCATATAGAGGAACTAATTTAGCACTTCGATGGATAACAAAATTTGCTAAACAAGGAGCAGGGAAGAGTATGTCGATAAAACTAGCTAATGAAGTTATCAATGCATCAAACGAAAATGGAAATTCTATAAGAAAAAGAGAAGAAACACATAGAATGGCTGAAGCAAATAAAGCATTTGCTCATTATAGATATTAAACATAAAAAATAAATCAATTTTAAAGGATAAAGAAATGGCACGTGAAAAATTTGACAGAAAAAAACCACACGTCAATATAGGAACAATTGGACATGTAGATCACGGTAAAACAACACTAACAGCAGCTATCTCAGCAACTTTAGCAGCAGCAAATCAATGCCAACCTAAAAAATTTGATGAAATTGATGCAGCACCAGAAGAAAAGGCTAGAGGTATTACAATAAACACAGCACATATAGAATATGAAACAGAAAATAGACACTACGCTCACGTAGACTGCCCAGGTCATGCTGATTATGTAAAAAATATGATTACAGGTGCTGCTCAGATGGATGGCGCAATATTAGTTGTATCAGCTGTTGATGGAGCAATGCCACAAACAAGAGAACATATACTTTTAGCAAAACAAGTTGGTGTACCAAAAATAGTAGTTTTTTTAAACAAGCAAGATCAAGTTGAAGATGATGAACTAAGTGAATTAGTAGAACTAGAAGTAAGAGAATTATTAGACAAATATGAATTTCCTGGAGATGATATACCATTTGTTGCAGGATCAGCATTACTAGCACTAGAAAAAGTAACTGAAAACGTTAATACACAAAGAGGAGAAAATGAATGGGTAGATAAAATTCATTCTTTAATGGATGCTGTAGACTCATATATACCAACACCTCAAAGAGATAAAGAAAAAACTTTTCTAATGGCAGTAGAAGATGTATTCTCAATAACAGGAAGAGGAACTGTAGCCACAGGTAGAATTGAAAGAGGAATGGTAAAAGTAGGTGATACTATAGAAATTGTTGGTCTACAAGAAACAACAACTACAACAATTACTGGACTAGAAATGTTTCAAAAAACATTAGATGAAGGTATGGCTGGTGACAACATTGGAATACTTTTAAGAGGAGTACAAAAATTAGATATACAAAGAGGTATGGTTCTAGCTGAACCAGGAACAATTACTCCACATACACAATTTGAAGCAGAAGTTTATATTTTAACTAAAGAGGAAGGAGGTAGACATACTCCTTTTTTCTCTGGTTATAGACCACAATTTTATGTAAGAACAACTGATGTAACAGGAACTATTAACAAATTTACTGCTGACGATGGATCAACAGCTGAGATGGTGATGCCTGGAGATAGAATTAAAATGAGTGCAGAGTTAATACATCCAATAGCAATTGAACAAGGTATGAGATTTGCTATACGAGAAGGTGGAAAAACCGTAGGAGCAGGTGTAGTTTCTAAAATACTAAAATAAATCTGAACAAAATACAATACTAACAAGCACAATCATGACACAAAAAGTTCGGATAAAATTAAAGACATACGATACAACATTACTTAGTTTTTCTTGTCAAAGTATAATAGATAGCATTAACAGAACTAACGCAAGTGTTATTGGACCTATCTCAATGCCTACAAAACGTAGAATATATTGTGTACTTAGATCACCACATGTTGACAAAGACTCTAGAGAACATTTTGAAGTTAGAGTACATACAAAACTAATCGATGTCTATGAACCTTCTACTCAAACAATTGATGCATTAATGAAACTAAATATACCAGCAGGTGTAGATGTAGAAGTAAAAATATAAATATATTAAATAAACAAGTTTGACAAACTTTATAATGACAATATAATTGTCAAACTTGCTGATCATTTAAAATATAATAATGTATCGATTAATTAATAAAGACCACTTTCTTGATGAGTATTAATAACGCAATCACTTTTCGGATAAGCAACACAAGTTAAAATATAGCCAGAAGATGTTTGATCATCATCTAAAAAAGACTGATCTGACTGATCAATTGTTCCTTCTACTAAAACACCTGCACAACTAGAACAAGCACCCGCACGACAAGAATAAGGTAATTCTAACCCTAATTCATCTGCTACATCAAGTATATAAGCATCTTCTGAACATTCAAATGTGTGATTACTACCATCTTCTAAATTTAATGTAACTTTATAATCAGCCATCGTATCTTCTACCCTACCTATTTAATTTAATAATTTTTTTAAAAACGAGTCATATATCTAAGCCCAAAACATATAATAGTACCGTTTTAAACTATATATATTTAAACATAAAATAAGAAAGTATGATAAAGAATAAATTAAAGAATCAATATAAACATCATCTATAATTGAACAAGAAAGAAAATTTAATGTATGAAGCATCTTACGAATAGATTCATATGATTAACATACTTTATTCTAAGGAAAGTAAAACAATAATGATTATTAAAGAAAAATATAAATACTTTACACCACATCAAAAAATAATATTCTGCTCAAAAAAATATCAAACTTATCAAGAAACAAAAAGTCTGATAAAAAGATTATACAAGCAAACAATCAGAAAACCATCAACACTATTAATCAGTATAATACAACCACTACTATGGCTAATTATGTTTGGAGCTTTATTTCAAAATGCACCAATTTATTTATTTGAAGAGTATAAATTAGAGTACAAAGAATTTTTAAATGCAGGCATAATAATATTTACAGCTTTTAATAGCTCCATTAATGCAGGTATCACGATAGTATTTGATAGAGAATTTGGATTCTTAAATAGAATCTTAATATCACCAATTAATAACAAAAGCTCTCTAATATACTCTTGTATAATACATACATGGTTTATTACAATGAGCCAAATAGCAAGCATAACAATAATAACATTTTATCAAAATCAAGCAAATACAAATTATCTTCAAAACATTATTAAACTAAATAACATACTAACAGCCACAATAATTATAACAATGATCATAATTAGTATATCTAATTTAAGTATATATAATGGCTTAATATTACCTGGACATATAGAATTCATAGGACTTACAACTTTTTTTTTAAATTTACCTACATTATTTACAAGTACAGCATTAGCGCCACTTTCTTTTATGCCAAACTGGTTACAAATTATTGCATGTATTAATCCTCTAACATATGCAATTGAAATCATAAGAAACTTACATTTAAATCAATTATTTCAATTAAATGAAATAATAATTAACACTAACTTACTAAACCTTAGTGGAATACACGGAATGATAATACTATTATTTACAAATATTATTAGCTTAATATCAGTAAAAAATATTATTAAATATAAATACGATAAAACTTAGCAAGCATTAGAAAGAAATGTTATAATAACTATAAGCATAACTATACAATAAGTAAGAAAAGCAACAAGTTCAAAAAATTTCATCACACAAGGAGTCATATAAAACATATGGCATTACCATGGTATCGAGTACACACAGTAGTTTTAAATGACCCCGGAAGATTAATTTCTGTACACTTAATGCACACTGCATTAGTTGCAGGATGGGCAGGCTCAATGGCATTATACGAACTAGCAGTATTTGACCCGTCAGATCCTGTACTTAATCCAATGTGGAGACAAGGAATGTTCGTTATGCCTTTTATGACAAGAATAGGTATAACAGATTCTTGGGGAGGATGGAGTGTTACTGGAGAAAGTGTATCAAATCCAGGTTTATGGAGCTTTGAAGGTGTAGCTATAACACATATAGTTTTATCAGGAATGCTATTTTTAGCATCTATATGGCATTGGGTGTACTGGGACCTAGAACTGTTTAGAGATCCCAGAACAGGAGAACCCGCACTAGATTTACCTAAAATTTTTGGTATTCACTTATTACTTTCTAGCTTACTTTGCTTTGGCTTTGGAGCATTCCATACAACAGGTCTATTCGGACCCGGTATATGGATATCAGATGGATATGGTGTTACAGGAAAAGTACAACCAATAGCGCCAGCTTGGGGCCCAGACGGCTTCAATCCATTTAACCCAAGTGGAGTAGCATCACATCACATAGCAGCAGGTACAGTTGGTATATTAGCAGGACTATTTCATTTAACCGTAAGACCACCTCAAAGACTATATAGAGCATTAAGAATGGGCAACATAGAAACAGTACTATCTAGTAGTATATCAGCTGTATTTTTCAGTGCATTTGTAACATGTGGAACAATGTGGTATGGTTCTGCAACAACACCTATAGAACTTTTTGGACCAACTAGATACCAATGGGATAGTGGATATTTTCAACAAGAAATTGAAAGAAGAGTTGAAAATTCATTAAATGAAGGTGCAACACCAGAAGAAGCATGGTCTAAAATTCCAGACAAATTAGCGTTTTACGACTATATAGGAAATAATCCTGCAAAAGGTGGATTATTCAGAGCAGGACCTATGGACAAAGGAGATGGTATTGCAGAAGCATGGCTTGGACATCCTATTTTCCAAGATAAAGAAGGAAGAGAACTTGCAGTAAGAAGAATGCCAGCTTTTTTTGAAACATTTCCAGTAATTTTAGTTGATAAAGACGGAATAATAAGAGCAGACATACCATTTAGAAGAGCTGAGTCAAAATACAGCATCGAACAAGTAGGTGTAAGTGTAAACTTTTATGGAGGTAAATTAAATGGTAAAACATTTAATGATGCACCAAGCGTAAAGAAATATGCACGAAAAGCACAACTTGGTGAAGTTTTTGAATTTGATAGAACAACTTTAGAATCTGACGGTGTATTTCGTAGTAGTCCTAGAGGATGGTTTACATTTGGTCATGCCAATTTTGCCTTAATATTCTTCTTTGGACACTTATGGCATGGATCTAGAACAATATTTAGAGATGTATTTGCAGGAATAGGTGCAGAAGTAACAGAACAAGTAGAATTTGGTGCATTCCAAAAACTAGGTGATAGAAGTAGTAAAAAACAGGGTGCTGTATAATATTATATTAAAAAATATCATTCAAATCAAAAGGTACACATATGGAAGCATTAGTATATGTATTTCTATTAGTTGGAACACTAATGGTAATATTTTTCGCAATTTTTTTCAGAGATCCACCAAGAATAGCTAAATAACAATTTAAACAAATAAAAACGAAAGATATAAAAAATAATTGTATTAACATTATTTTTTATATTTAACAATAAAATATTAGTAACATTTATTCCTCATGCTCTTCAAAAGGATCTCTAAGACTTTTTGACACAGGACCAAAAGAAGTATATATAGAGTAACCAGTAACACCAAATAGTAAACTCAAAATAAAAATGCTAAGAACTGTTGCAGTTTCCATAATTTCAGAGAAAATAAAATTAACTTATTTTTATAATGTTATTATAAATACTATCAAATAAACAAATTAATAAAACTAATTATGGCTTTAAGAACTAGATTAGGTGAAATATTAAGACCACTAAATTCTGAATACGGTAAAGTTGCACCAGGTTGGGGCACAACTCCAATAATGGCAATATTTATGCTGCTATTTTTTTTATTTTTATTGATAATACTACAAATATATAACTCATCTTTAATTCTAGAAAACGTAGATGTTGATTGGGCTAGCTTAGGAAGTTAAAGTAACATAAAAAAATTATAAAACAAAGCTTTAATTTTTTATTAATGCTTTGTTTAAATATAAAAAAACTAAAGAACGGCAATCTCTACATCAGCAAAACTATTAGTATTAACTCCACTATATGTTGATTTAGTAAATCTAACTAATACAGGGTATTTAATACCTTTATCAACTTTTACAACTGTTCCTACATCTTTATACCAATACGATTCTTTCCTTAAAATCTTTACTTTAGAACCTTTTTGAACCATCAGCTTACAATACTTTCTATAAATAAAATAAATATAAATATATTTTACTACAAATAAATCATAATTAAAAAATATATTAAGTTTATTAAACTTAAAATCAAGTTTATTAGATAGTTGCCTCTACTAAACTAAAGATGTTACATTCATATCAAAAGACATCAAATTCAACTAAGCATCAAGGTAGAAAAACTATGAAATTTTCATGGAAAAACATACTATTATGGTCATTACCAATAATCATAATAGGTTTCTTTCTCTGGCAAGGAGTATTTGCACCTATCACAAATGATAACAATAATCAATTAGCTAACTCAAGAATGACCTATGGTAGGTTTTTAGAGTATATAGATATGGGTTGGGTAAAAAAAGTAGACATATACGAAAATGGCCATACAGCTATAATAGAAGCCATTGGACCTGAACTAGGCAATAGAATACAGAAAATAAGGGTTGAACTTCCAACAAATGCAACAGAACTTATTCTAAAACTTAAAAATAATCATATAGATCTAGACGCTCATCCCACTAAAAACAATAATGCTCTATGGACATTAGTTGGAAATTTATTTTTTCCTTTAATTCTAATAGGAAGCTTAGCAATATTATTCAGAAGATCAAACAATAATACAGGTGGACCAGGACAAGCAATGTCATTTGGGAAATCAAAAGCACTATTCCAAATAGAAGCAAAAACTGGAATAATCTTCGATGATGTTGCAGGAATCGATGAAGCAAAAGAAGAATTTGAAGAAATAGTAACATTTTTAAAAAAACCAGAGTATTTTACAGCAGTTGGAGCAAAAATACCAAAAGGTGTACTATTAGTAGGTCCACCGGGTACAGGAAAAACTCTTCTAGCGAAAGCAATAGCTGGAGAAGCTAATGTTCCATTTTTCAGTATATCAGGCTCTGAATTTGTAGAAATGTTTGTAGGTGTTGGAGCATCAAGAGTAAGAGATTTATTCAAAAAAGCTAAAGAGAACGCACCATGTATTGTATTTATAGATGAAATTGATGCAGTAGGCAGACAAAGAGGAACTGGTATAGGAGGAGGTAATGATGAACGTGAACAAACTTTAAATCAATTGTTAACAGAGATGGATGGTTTCGAAGGAAATACTGGAATTATTGTAGTAGCAGCTACAAATAGAGCAGATATACTAGACTCTGCACTTTTGAGACCCGGAAGATTTGATAGACAAGTTAGTGTAAATATACCAGACTTTAACGGAAGACTAGAAATTTTAAACGTACATGCAAAAAATAAAAAAATCGCCCCAAATGTATCTTTATCAATTATAGCAAGACGAACACCAGGTTTTTCAGGAGCTGATCTAGCAAATTTATTAAATGAGGCAGCTATATTAACTGCACGAGAAAGAAAAATTGAAATTACCCTAAACGAAATAGATAAAGCAATAGATAGAATTATAGCAGGAATGGAAGGAACAGCATTAGTAGATAGTAAAAGTAAAAGATTAATTGCTTATCATGAAATAGGACATGCAATAGTTGGAACATTACTTGAAAATCATGAAAATGTACAAAAAGTAACTTTAATACCTAGAGGTCAGGCTAAAGGACTAACATGGTTTACACCATCAGAAGATCAAAGCTTGATATCCAGAGCACAAATTAAAGCTAGAATTATGGGCGCATTAGGAGGAAGAGCAGCAGAAGAAATTGTATTTGGTGAATCAGAAATTACCACAGGTGCTAGCAACGATTTACAACAAGTAACTTCAATGGCAAGACAAATGGTTACAAGATTTGGTATGTCCAATATAGGTCCACTGTCTCTAGAAAATGAAGACTCTAACCCTTTTTTAGGTAGAGGCATGGGTAATAATAATGACTATTCAGATGAGATAGCAATAAAAATAGATTATCAAATTAAGTCAATAGTAGAAGAATGCCATGATAATACTAGAAATATAATCAGAAATAATAGAGTAATTATAGACAAATTAGTTGATATCTTAATAGAAAAAGAGACAATAGATGGTGATGAATTTAGAAATATAATTAAACAATACACAGAAATACCAGATAAACTAAAATTAATATAACCTTAATTTTATTAACGAGACTGACGGGATTCGAACCCGCAACTTCCGCCGTGACAGGGCGGTGCTCTAACCAATTGAACTACAGTCCCAGGCAAATAAATACTAAAACAGTTTCTATACAATTGTCAAATAAAACTTAAAGGAGAAGAAGGGATTCGAACCCTCGGTATAATATTGATTATACAACAGATTAGCAATCTGCCGCTTTCAACCTCTCAGCCACTTCTCCAAAATTAGTAAAAATGGCTCAGGCGGGACTTGAACCTGCGACCTTGGGCTTATGAGTCCCCTGCTCTAACCAACTGAGCTACTGAGCCAAAAATACTTTGATCAGAATATAACATTTCAATAAAAAATAAACAAACTACAATACAATCCGTGAACCTACTCGAGCATAAGTAAGAAGCTCATGAAGTAAAGAGTAACGTAACCTTCCATCTACAATATGTGCCGCTTTTACGTTACTATTTAAAGCATCTAAACATGAATCTACTTTAGGAATCATACCACCTTTAATAGTACCATCAGACTTTAATTTTTTTATCTTTTCAAAACTCAAATCTTTAATTACAGTTTGAGGGTTACTTATATCTGCTAAAACACCAGGAGTATCTGTAAGAAGAATAAATTTATCAGCTTGGACATTAGATGCAATTGCACTAGCAAAAGTATCTGCATTAATATTATATGTAAATCCCAATGAACTCGATGCTAAACTAGAAATTACTGGTAAAAAACCATTTGCAGTTAAATTATGTAAAATTTGAGGACTAACTTTAGATACTATACCAGTAAAATCTCCATCTTTATTAGATATTGGAGCAGCAATTACTAAATTAGCATCTTTACCAGATAAACCAACAGCTGGTATATGAATGTTATTAAATAAAGACACAAGTTTTTTATTTACTTGACCACTTAATACCATTTCAACCACTTCAACTGCTTTAGCATCAGTAATACGTATACCATTTTGAAATTCAGGTCTTAGATCAAGTTTTTTTAACCAAGCATCAACTAAATATCCACCACCATGAACTAAAATAATTTTAATTCCAAAAGAAGAAAGTAAAGCAATATCTTCAATAACATTAGATTGCACAATTTCATCTTTCATTGCTGATCCACCATACTTAATGACAAAAGTAGAACCTACATATTGCCTAATTAGAGTTATAGTTTCAGAAGAAAAATAAAAACGATGTGACATTATAGAATTTGACATTTAAATAATGATTTATTATTAATAATTTACTAAAGAATTGATATTATAAATATTTAATAAATAACATAATAAAATACTATGTCAAATTTTTGGGTAAATTTATATAAATTTCCAAGATTTTTAATTGGTGTATTTCTAGGGTTTTTCTTGACAACTTTTCAGCCAGTTTTTCAGTTATTAAAGAAAAAAAAAGGGGGAGTCATATTTATAATACTAATACTAATTATAATAGGAACAGTGTACAAGATTATAAATAAAATGACAGGTATAGAATAAAATTGAACATATATAATATATATAATACTTTTCTACTTGGTTGGAGGTTTTCTATGTGTTCTAGTTCTTTTTTTAGTGGTGCTTACTCACTTATGGATACTTTAGTTCGTAATGGTGTTTATCATATTTTTGGTTATCCTGGCGGTGCTATTCTCCCAATATATGATGAGTTATTTCGTTGGGAACAAAAAAGCCTTGTAAAACATATTCTATGTAGACATGAACAAGGTGCTGTTCATGCTGCGGATGGTTATTCTAGATCTTCTGGTAAACCTGGTGTTTGCTTTGCTACATCTGGTCCTGGTGCTACTAATTTAGTTACTGGTATAGCTACTGCTCAGATGGATTCTGTTCCTATGGTTTTAATAACCGGTCAAGTTGCACGTCCATTTATTGGTACTGATGCTTTTCAAGAAGTTGATATTTTTGGAATAACTTTGCCTGTAGTTAAGCATTCTTATGTTGTACGTGATCCAAGAGATATGAGTCGGATTGTTTCGGAAGCTTTTTATATATCACAACATGGTAGACCTGGTCCTGTATTAATTGATATACCTAAAGATGTTGGACTTGAAAAGTTTTCATATAAATTTATTCCCAAGTTTAATATTAATCTTCCTGGTTGTAGAGTCTTTAAAAATACCAAAGAGAAACATTTTGATAGGTTTTTGAATCTTATCAAACAATCTAGTCAACCTTTATTATATGTTGGGGGAGGTGCAGTAAGTTCTAACTCTTCTGCTGTTATAAAAAAATTGGCGGAAAAATTTCAAATTCCTGTTACTACTACATTGATGGGTAAAGGTATCTTGAAGGAAAATCATCCTTTATCTTTAGGTATGTTAGGTATGCATGGTACAGCATATGCTAATTTCGCGGTTAGTGAATGTGATTTATTAATTGCTTTAGGAGCTCGTTTTGATGATAGAGTAACTGGTAAATTAGATGAGTTTGCTTGTAATGCACAGGTTATACACGTAGATGTAGATTCAGCAGAACTTGGTAAAAATCGAATTCCGCAAGTTGCTATTGTTGGAGATGTAAAAATTGTTATTGAAGATTTTTTTATTTATTTAACTAAATTTCAATATGAAAAATTAAATAATGAGCGTACCAGTTCTTGGATACAAAGAATATATAGTTGGAAGAAGCAGTATCCTTTACTTGTTCCTAAAAACGTTTCATTTTTATCTCCACAAGAAATTCTATATCAAATTTCTAAAATGAGTTCGGATGCTTATTATACAACAGATGTTGGTCAGCATCAAATGTGGGCAGCACAGTTTTTAGATGTTTTGCCTCGTCATTGGATGTCAAGTTCTGGTCTTGGAACTATGGGATATGGATTACCTGCTGCTGTTGGAGTTCAATTTGCACATCCAAATAAACAAGTAATTTGTATTAGTGGTGATGCTAGTTTTCAGATGAATATTCAAGAATTAGGTACTATTGCTCAATATAATTTACCTATCAAAGTTTTGATTATAAATAATAAATGGCAAGGTATGGTAAGGCAGTGGCAACAAGCATTCTATGGAGAAAGATATTCTCATTCTAATATGGAGAAGGGAGCACCAAATTTAGTAAAACTTGCAGAGTCGTTTGGTATTCTGGGATTAGAAATAGATTTAAGAAGTCAACTTGATAAAGCCTTAGAGCTATTTTGTAATTATAAAGGACCTGTTATTCTTAATTGTAAAGTAAAAGAAACAGAGAACTGTTATCCTATGGTTGCTCCCGGTAAAAGTAATTCTCAGATGATTGGTTTAGATAAAAATCATTTAACTACGAGGATATAAAGATAATTTTAGATAATAGAGTAAAATATGATGTGATGTTTATATTTTTAGATTAGCTTCATTAATTTTTATTGGGCCGGGTTGGATTTGAACCAACGTAGGCTTAGCCAGCGGATTTACAGTCCGCCCCCATTAACCACTCGGGCACCGACCCATTTTAACGTTCGTTAAAGCATTTATTCTAATATTCTATGTAAGAGAAATTCTTTAATCAATATAATTGTATTAAATTTTTATTTAAAAATCAATTATATCTTTGCACTAATTTTAAATTAGTAATTTAAATAAATATACTATTTTTTTATTGAAGGTTTATAAAATTTATGCATTTGTTCTCTGTTTAAGTCTAGTAGATTTTCCAGATCTTTTTCTTAAATAGTATAATTTTGACTTACGAACTTTAGCTTTCTTTATTATTTCAATATTGATTATTTGAGGTGAATGTATTAAATATATTCTTTCTACACCTATATTTTGTATAGTTTTACGTATTGTAATGGTTTTATTAATACTTGAGTTATTTTGTCCAATTACAACACCTTCTGACATTTGAATTCTTTCTTTATTTCCTTCTTGTATAACTTTTTTAATTTTTATACTATCCCCAATCTCTATTAAAGGTAAATTTTTTTTTGTATAATTTGCTTCAATTAAATTAATTAAAGGCGAAAGATTTTTTTTATGTTTTAGCATATGCAAAAATTTTTACTATTTTTATTAGTATTCTATTGTAAAATATTTATATTAGTCAACCATTTTTTTTATCTTTCTTAATTTATTTCATTTTCTATTTTATTGTGTTATAATCTTTTATTATCAAAGGTAATTAATAGTTTTTGTTTTTAAGATTTATATGTTTGAACGCTTTACTGAAAAAGCTATTAAAGTAATTATGTTAGCGCAGGAAGAAGCCAGACGTTTAGGTCACAATTTTGTTGGTACTGAACAAATACTTCTAGGATTAATTGGTGAAGGAACTGGAATTGCTGCTCAAGTTCTTAAGTCCATGAATGTAAATTTGAAGGATGCTCGAATTGAGGTAGAAAAGATTATAGGCCGTGGTTCAGGTTTTGTTGCTGTTGAAATACCTTTTACTCCTAGAGCTAAAAGAGTATTAGAATTATCGTTAGAAGAAGCAAGACAATTAGGCCATAATTATATTGGTACTGAGCATCTTTTAATGGGTTTAGTTAGAGAGGGAGAAGGTGTAGCTGCAAGAGTTTTAGAAAATTTATCTGTAAGTGTAGCATCTATAAGAACAGAAGTTATACAGATGTTAGGTGATAATACTGATATAAATGCCAATACTTCTAATAATATGCAAGCTAGAAGTAAAACTCCTACTTTAGAAGAATTTGGCTCTAATTTAACAGAGTTAGCTATAGAAGGTGTTTTAGATCCAGTTGTAGGTAGACAAAAAGAAATTGAAAGAGTAATTCAAATTTTAGGTCGTCGTACAAAAAATAATCCAGTATTAATAGGTGAACCAGGTGTTGGAAAAACAGCTATTGCAGAGGGTTTAGCTCAAAGAATTGCTAATAGAGATATTCCTTCTATTTTAGAAGATAAACTTGTTATTACACTAGATGTTGGATTATTAGTAGCTGGTACTAAATACCGTGGTGAGTTTGAGGAAAGATTAAAAAGAATTATGGATGAAATCAAGTCAGCTAATAATGTTATACTTGTTATAGATGAAGTTCATACTCTAATTGGTGCTGGTGCGGCTGAAGGTGCTATTGACGCTGCTAATTTATTAAAGCCTGCGTTAGCTAGAGGAGAGTTGCAATGTATTGGCGCTACTACTTTAGAAGAGTATCGTAAGCATATTGAAAAAGATGCAGCTTTAGAACGTCGTTTTCAGCCTGTTTTAGTTGGAGAGCCTAGTGTTGAAGAAACAATTGAGATTTTATTTGGGTTGAGAGATCGTTATGAAAAGCATCATCAACTTAAAATGTCTGATGAGGCTTTAGCAGCAGCTGCTAAATATGCTAATCAATATATTTCAGATCGTTTTTTACCTGATAAAGCTATTGATTTAATTGATGAAGCTGGTTCTAGAGTACGTTTGTTAAATTCTCAGTTGCCTCCTGCAGCTAGAGAATTAGATAAAGAATTAAGATCTGTACTAAAGACTAAGGATGAAGCTATTAGAGCTCAAAAATATGAAAAAGCGGAGCAATATAGAACTCGTGAAATGGAAATCAAAGCTCAAATAGCAGCAATAGCGCAAAGTAAAAATTCAGAGCCTGATTTACAATTAGAAGATCCTATTGTAACGGAGGATGATATAGCTGAAATAGTTGCATTTTGGACGGGTATTCCAGTAACTAAACTGACTAAGAGTGAGTCTGAGAAGTTAATGCATATGGAAGATACATTGCATGGTAGAATCATTGGTCAAGAAGAAGCAGTTGTTGCTGTTTCAAGAGCTATTCGTCGTGCAAGGGTAGGTTTGAAAAATCCTAATAGACCTATAGCTAGCTTTATTTTTTCTGGTCCTACTGGTGTTGGAAAAACAGAATTAACAAAAGCTCTTGCATCGTATTTTTTTGGAGCACAAGAAGCTATGGTTAGACTTGATATGTCTGAATACATGGAAAGACATACTGTATCTAAATTAATTGGGTCACCTCCAGGTTATGTTGGTTATAGTGAAGGTGGTTATTTAACAGAAGCTGTTAGGAAAAGACCTTATACTGTAATCTTATTTGATGAAATTGAAAAAGCTCATCCTGATATTTTTAATTTATTATTACAGATATTAGAAGATGGGCGTTTAACTGATGCAAAGGGGCGTACAATTGATTTTAAAAATACTCTTCTTATCATGACTTCTAATATTGGTTCTAAGGTTATAGAAAAAGGAGGAGGTAGTTTAGGTTTTGAATTAGGTGAATCTCAAGTAGAATCACAATACAATCGTATTAAATTATTAGTGAATGAAGAGTTGAAGCAATATTTTCGTCCCGAATTTTTAAATAGATTAGATGAAATTATTGTATTTAGACAATTAACAAAAGAAGAAGTTCGTGAGATAGCTGATTTAATGTTAGAAGAAGTTTTTCAAAGAATTAAACAGCAAGAAATTAATTTAAGTGTAACAGATCGTTTTAAGAGTAAATTAGTTGATGAAGGTTATAATCCTAGTTATGGTGCACGTCCTTTAAGACGTGCAGTAATGCGTTTACTTGAAGATAGTCTAGCTGAGGAAGTTTTATCTGGTAAGATAAAAGCTGGAGATAGTGCTGTTGTTGATGTTGCTGATGATGGTTCAGTTAAAGTTTTATTAGGAGATCGTTTAGTTGTTTAAATTTTAAATGTAAATATACTGACTTTTTTTGACTCATTAGTATTAGATTTCGCAGTAACCGAATTTAATACTAATGAGTCAAAAAAAGTCAGTATATTTGTGTTAATGCCAGGAACCAGATTTGAACTGGTGACACGAGGATTTTCAGTCCACTGCTCTACCAACTGAGCTATCCCGGCATAATTTAATTATATTATATCTATTATATATTTCCAAATAAATTTTGAAGTTAATTAATATTGATATCTTTAAATCTATTAGTATCTAGTTGAAATTTTAATTTACAATATCCTGTTTTTCCATTTCGATTTTTTGAAACTTTCAAATCAATAGTTTTATTTTTTATATCTTGTATATGCTTTTCGTTATTCATTTCATATAGGATAATTATAATGTCTGCATCTTGTTCTATAGAATTATGTATATTTATACTTTGTATTAATATACGAAAATTATTTTTTACATATACATCATATATTTTTTCATATTTTTTAAATCTAATATTTTTCAAATATTTGTTTATCTTTTCTCTATAATTTCTTATATTTTGACTGAATATATGTGTGGTTTTTAGAAAGTGACTCGATGGTACCCAGCAGTTTTTACTTAGAAATTTATGGTTAAATGTTAGTTGTATTGATTCTTTTTTTATTATATGTAAAAAAATGTATTTATTTAGGACGTGAATTTTATTCTTTATTGGGTTCAAATATTGTAGTACATTTCTTTTTGTTTTTTTGTTTAGTAATTTGTTATATTTAGTGATACTACTAATATTTGTTTTCCTTAAATAAGTTGATGTTGTTAATATATTGTTTTTATAGGAAATACAGCCACTTTCTTTTAGATCTGATAATATTGGTTCTTTATCATTTCTATTTTCTATATTTCTATTAAGTTGAGAAATTACTATTATAGGGATTTTTAGTTTTTGTGCTAATAATTTTAGTCTTCTTGTAATATATCCTAATTCTTGGCTCCTGTTAGTAATTTTTTGATTCTCTGTTGATATTTCTATTAATTGTAGATAATCTATTATTATTAATTCAATATTTTGTTTTTTTCTTAAATCCTCAGAAATGTATTCAATTTGAGTTATATTTAAATTAATTTTTTCATTAATATATATATTTTGTTTTAGTAATCCATGGCAAATGTGACTTATGTTCTTCCAGTGTTCATCTTTTAGTTTTTTAATTGATTCTTTATCAATATTATTTTCTGAACTTATTGATATAAATTTATCAAATATTTGATGTATTGACATTTCAAGACTAAATATAAGTAAGCTTATCTTCTCTTGATAGAAACAGTGATATGCAATATTAATTGTAAGTGATGTTTTTCCTACAGCAGGTCTACCTGCAATAATTATTAAGTTGCCAATAGGTAAACCTTGAATAATATTGTCTAATTGAAAAAAACCAGATTTTACTTTTTTGAGTTTATTTATTTCTTTGACATCTATTTTTTTATATTTTACTTGTAATAGTTTTGTAGATATTATTTCTTTGATATTAGATACTTTACTCATTTTGTTGTACATTATCTTGTCTTCTATATTTTCGACATAAGATAATACTTTTTCATACATATACCTATGGTCTATATTAATAACATGTCCAATTTTAACTATGTTATAACCAAGTTGTATAATAAGTCTTTTTAAATAGTTTTTGTTCAATAATGTAATTAAATCTTCTACATAATAATTGGTTTTATATGATGAGATAAATATTTGGCTTTGCTTCATTAATTCAATAATTCTTTTAATTCCACCAATTGTTTTTAATAAGTTTTCAGATTGTAGTTCATAAAATAAGTTTATAATATTATTACTGTTGTTTTTTATAATTTTAGCTATGTTTAAGTATATAATTTGATTTGTTTCTATAAAGAATATGTTTTCTTCTATGTAATCTGTGATTTTATATGTTATTTGTGGATATATTAAAATTATTCCTATTAGCATTTCCTCTGCTAAGTAATTTTGTGGAATAAATTTATATCTATAAAAATTATGCATTAATAATGGTCTTATTTCTTTAGATGTATATTAATCTAATAAAGATATTATATATTTGTAGGGAGTACATTTATTTGTATATTTTCGCTTAAATTTTGTTTTAATTGAATTTTTGCATTAATTGTACCTATTGTTTTTATATCAGGTATTTTTATTTGTCCTTTATTGATTTCTAGGTTAGTATGAGTATTTATCCATTTTAAGATGTCCTTTTCTGTTACGCTTCCAAAGATAAAATTATTTTTTCCTATTTTTTTATATAAAGAAATTTTTCCTATTTTGTTGATTTTTTTACTTATATCTATTGTTCTTTTCTCATTGATTTCTTGTTTTTTCTTTTGTATATTTTCAAACATTGTTATATGTTTAATTTTCTTTTTTGTTCCAATTTCTGCATCTTTTCTTGGTATTAAATAATTAAATGCATATCCTTTGGAAACGTTAATTATAGATCCTTTAGCATTTCTTGAAATATTATTGCTTGTTACAATAAGTTTGATTTTTCTTTTCATTTTTTGATATAGATTTTTTATTAATACATTGGTATTTATTTTAACAAAGTTTTACTTTTTTTTAGGTTTCTATTTTTTGTTAAATTACTATATAGTTTAATTTCGTGTTTAATAGAGTGTTTTATTAAAAACTTAGATGCTATAAGTGATCTTTCTTTTGTGTTGCAATAGAGCATTATTTCCCCTACACTTTTAAATTTATTTATAAAGTTTATGGTTTGTTTTAGTTTAAATTTAATTATTGGAATATTTATTGATTTTTCTATATGTTTTATATTAAAAGCTTTTTTATCTCTTAAATCTATTATTAGTTTAATATTGCTTGTAGAGTAATTTAGTGTATTAGTTGAAGAAAGTAGTATATATTTTTTATAATTTTTGTTTTTTGTTGTTCTAGTTAGGTATAGTAGTTGTTTTTTAACTATCATTTCTATTAAATTATATGATAGAATAAAATTCTTGCACTTTTTATTAACTCCCAAAATAATTTTGATTACTTCTATTGCTTGTAATGTACCTGTATATCCTGTAGTAATGCCCATAATACCTCTACTATTGCAAGTATTCTGTATTTTATTTAATTCTCTCTTATATAAATCTTTATAACGAATTCCATTTTTATAATTAAAAACAGCAATCTGACCTTCAAATTCTCTAACTGCACCGTATATGTATATTTTATGTAACTTATAGCATGTTGTGTCTATAATGTGTCTTGTATTAAAATTATCTGTCGTATCTATAACTATATCATAGCGTGATATAAGTTCTACATTATTTTCTCTGCTTAATTTACACACATGGGTAATAATTTTGCAATTTTCGTTAATATTATTTAGTTGACTTTTTGCTGATGATGTTTTTTCTTTACCTATATAACTTTTGTTATAGAGTATTTGTCTATTAAGGTTCGATGTTTCTATTTGATCTTGATCTACAATACCTATGTATCCTACTCCTGATATTGCTAGGTACATCATTGTTGGACAACCTAAGCCTCCAGCTCCTACTACTAAGATTTTTGTCTCTTTTAATTTTTTTTGACCTTCTGTACCAATTTGCTCTAAGATAATTTGTTTTGAGTAAATATTATATTCTTCTTCTGATAACTTAATTTTATGATATTTTACTAAATCTAGTATTTCTTGATTTATCATGTGTATTTTCTATTTTATGGAGTATAATTTTAGGGTAGTTATAAGAAACTAAGTACGCCTTTAGTTCAGTTGGTAGAACGTAGGTTTCCAAAACCTAATGTCGAGGGTTCAAGTCCTTCAGGGCGTGTATAAAAGCTTATTTTATTTCATGTTGGATAAATTTAATATTCATCATATAATATTGTATAATTTATTAATTACTTATTGATTTATATTATTGTAATTTACATATTGTCTATATAATCTTTTATGCCTAAAAAAATTATTGGTTTCGTGAAATTAGCTTTAGCAGCTGGTAAAGCTACGCCTGCTCCTCCAGTAGGTCCTGCTTTAGGTCAATATGGAGCAAATATAGTTATGTTCTGTAAAGAGTATAATGCTAAAACAGCTGATAAAGTTGGTTTAGTAATTCCTGTCGAAATTTATATCTATGATGATCGCAGTTTTTCTTTTATTTTAAAAACACCTCCTGCTTCTGTCCTTTTATCTAAAGCAGCAGGTGTTTCTAAAGGATCTGGAAAGCCTAATACTACAGTAGTAGGTTCAATATCAAATGACCAACTTCGTGAAATAGCTAATACTAAGTTACCAGATTTAAATACTGATGATATAAATCAAGCTATGTTGATTATTGGTGGTACAGCTCGTAGTATGGGTATTAAAATTAGATCTGAAAATTAGATTCTTAAAGGAGATAAATAGATATTTTATGGTCAAACATTCACGTCGTTTTGTAAAACTTTTACAGAAAGTAGATACAAATTTATTGTATAGTCCAGATAAAGCTTTGACTTTACTGAAAGAGTTTTCATCAGTTAATTTTATTGAAACTTTAGAAGCTCATATATCTTTAGGTTTAGATCCTAAGTATGCTGATCAGCAACTTAGAGCAACAGTGATTTTACCTAAAGGAACAGGTAAAAATGTTAAAGTTGCTGTTATAGCAAAGGGTGAAAATCTTAGTATTGCATTAGCAGCTGGTGCAGATAAAGTTGGCTCCGAAGATCTTATTGAAGAAATTTTACAGGGTTACATTGATTTTGATAAACTTATTGCTACTCCTGATATGATGCTTTTAATTGCAAAATTAGGTCGTTTACTAGGCCCTAAAGGTCTTATGCCTTCACCTAAATCTGGTACAGTTACTAACAATTTAAGAGATGCTATTAGTGAGTTCAAAGCTGGTAAATTAGAATATAAAATTGATCGTACAGGAATATTACATGTACCTATTGGTAAATTAAGTTTTCCTACTAATGATCTTAAGGCTAATTTAAAAGCACTACAAGATTCAATTGAAAAAAACCGTCCTACTGGTTCTAAAGGCAAATATTGGAAATCTTTATATTTATCTAGTACAATGGGACCAGGTATTCCTGTAGATATTAATTTGCTAAAAGATTATGTTTCAGGATAATATAAAATTAGTTTATCTTTTTTTTAAAATTTAGTATGAGTAATAAAATTAATAATATCATTGAAGAATTAAAATCTTTAACTTTATTGGAAGCAGCTGACTTAGTAAAGCAAATAGAAGAAACATTTGGTGTAGATGCTTCAATCACAGCTGGTTCTGGGATGGTGATGATGCAAAGTGAATCATCTGATGCATTGAAGGATGAAATCGAAGAAAAGACAGAATTTGATGTAATTTTAGAAGAAGTTCCTGCTCCTAAAAAAATTACTATTTTAAAAGTTGTGCGTTCTCTAACGGCTTTAGGATTAAAAGAGGCCAAAGAATTAGTTGAATCTGCTCCTCGTCCTATTAAAGAAAGTACTTCTAAAGAAGATGCTGAAAAAATTAAAGAGCAGTTAGAAGAAGTTGGTGCTAAAGTATCAATTAAATAAAATATAAAAATGCAATAGTTTTATATTTTATGAAATACCTTAAGTTATTTCTGATTTTTTTACTATTGCATTGATTAATACTTTAAAATATGCCTAAAGTGATGGCATCTGATAATGGTAAAGTAGCTCCAATACCAAGCCATATTGTAATTACTGTACTAATAATAAATACTGTAGTGGCAATTGGTCTTCTAAAAGGGTTTTGGAATTTATTAATACTTTCTATAAATGGTATCGTAATTAGTCCTGCTGGTACAGCTGCCATTGATAGTACACCTATTAATTTATTTGGTATAACTCGTAATAGATTAAATGTTGGGAAAAAGTACCATTCAGGTAATATTTCTAGTGGTGTAGCAAATGGATTAGCTGGCTCTCCTAAGCCCATAGGTTCTAGTATAGCAAGTCCTACATTGCATGCTATTGTTCCAAGTATTACAACAGGAAATATATATAACAAATCATTAGGCCATGCTGGTTCTCCATAATAATTATGACCCATGCCTTTTGCCAATTTAGCTCTTAATTTTGGATCTGTTAAATCTGGTTTTTTTATTATTGACATACTTTTAACCTTATATAATCAATTTATTTCAAAATTTTCTTTTTTTATAATGGACCTGAAATTCCTTGTTTACGTATCATCAAAAAGTGCATTAACATAAAAACAGCTGTTAATAATGGTAATACAAATGTATGTAAGCTATAAAATCTTGTTAATGTACTTTGTCCAACACTGACACTACCTCTTAATAGTTCTACTATTGTACCTCCAACAATTGGTATTGCTTCTGGTACGCCAGTTACAATTTTTACTGCCCAATATCCTATTTGATCCCATGGTAATGAGTAACCAGTAACTCCAAAGGAAACAGTTAGTACTGCTAAAATTACTCCAGTTACCCAAGTTAGTTCTCTTGGTTTTTTAAATCCCCCTGTTAGGTAAACTCTAAAAACATGTAAAATTAGCATTAGAACCATCATGCTAGCTGACCATCTATGTATTGATCTAATTAGCCAGCCAAAATTCACTTCAGTCATAATATATTCTACAGAAGTAAATGCTTCTGCTACAGTTGGTCTATAATAAAATGTCATAGCAAATCCACTAGCTACCTGAATTAAGAAAGAAGTAAAAACAATGCCTCCTATACAGTAAAAGATGTTTACATGTGGTGGAACATATTTACTCGAAATATCATCTGCTATAGACTGAATTTCTAATCTTTCTTCAAACCAATCATATACTTTGCCCATATTAATATTTATATTTTTTTATAATGCGTTTAAACTGCTTAATCTATATTCTTTTTTTAATTGTATTATAACATTTTGATTATCTATTCTATATTAACTATAAATTTTCTATTGTTAAAAGAAAAATAGTTTTTTGATTTTTTTGATCCACATTAATATTGTTGGTTTTCCTAAGTATTTTATTTACTCTATAGAGACTTGTGCCTGTCATTGTAGCTATATATTCTTTTCGAATTTCGACTGGTATAATAATTTTATATTTACGTATTAAGCCAAATCTTAAAAATGTGAATAATATAAATAATATTATCTTATTAGTAGTGTTTTTTTGATTTAATATTTGTAGTGTTTCTTCATATTTTTCTAAAGTATTTTTATAGTTGTCTATTATATTTACTTTATTGCAATGTATTTTTTGATTTTGGTATAAAATGTTTTCTTTTAGTGTTATTAGGTATGTATTATTTAAAGCTGTGATCTTGTAATATGCTCCGTTACTTTCTTTATAATTGATTATGTGATTTCTATTTAGAATAGCAATTGGTAAAGTTTCTTGATTTTGAAATACTTTAACTAAAGTAATCATACCTTCTAGTACAATTATAGTACTAAGATTATTTTTTTCGACATTTTTAAATATAATACTGTCTCTACTTTCTAATTTATAAACATAATAATTTATGTTATTTATAGCAAAAAAAATAATCCAGTTCATTATAGCTTAATCATGTATTTTTTCATTTTTTCTTGTGTTATTATATAATCTATCATGAAAAAGATTTTGTTGGTAGATGACGATAGAAAGTTATGTAATTTATTATCATCTTATTTAGTATCTTGTAATTTTTCCGTAAAATTTGTACATAGTATTCGTGATGCTTTAGTTTTTATTGAGCACAAAAGACCTGATTTGATTATTTCTGATATTATGATGCATGATTTAAATGGTTATGATTTCCTGAAGTTACTAAGCTTAAATGATTATTTAAATAAGATACCCGTAATCTTTTTAACTGCTAAGGGGATGACTTCTGATAGGATTAAAGGTTATAATTTAGGCTGTTATGCTTATTTGATTAAGCCCTTTGATCCTAAAGAGCTTGTTGCAATTATTAATAGTATTCTAATTCATGTTGATCTTTTGATTAAAGATTCTGTTTTTCTTAGAAAGCGTAGTAATTTTTCTATTTATGATAATGTATTGAATAGTTTGAATTTTACTAAACGTGAAAAAAGTATATTAGATTTATTATTACAGGGGTATATGAATAAAGAAATAGCTATTACTTTAAATATTGGTCAACGAAATGTTGAAAAATATGTAACTCGTTTATTTAATAAAGCTAAAGTTCGTAACAGAGTGGAACTTGTTAATTTATTTATTAAATCTTTATAAGGGCGAATGACGGGAGTCGAACCCGCGTATGATGGAGTCACAATCCATTGCCGTAACCACTTGGCTACATCCGCCATATATTTTTTAGTATTGTACTCTTTTTTATATTAGAGGTCTATATATCAGATTTTTTTATCAATATGCAAAATTATTTAACTTTATTTATTAATGGTGATCCATTTAATTGTCATGATTCTATGTCTTTATCTGATATTTTAAATTATTTAAACATTGATATGAATGTTGTAATTATAGAATATAATCATACAATTGTTGATAAAGAAAACTTTAGTACTTTATATTTTAATAATAATGATGCTATAGAGGTTATAAGTATTGTAGGTGGCGGTTAATTTGATATCTCACATTACGTATTGAAACAGATACTAGTCCTTGCTCAATGTTTAAGTATATGATTTTTACTTTAATGAATTGACCTATCTCTACTAGATTTTTATTTTCACTTTGGATTCCAGTTGTGATTTCTGAGATATGTAGTAATGCTTTAATATCGTATATATTAAGAAATATGCCATATTCTTTTTGAATTACTACTTTACCATAAATTAGTTCACCTAATTTAAATTTATGTTTTAATGTAATTAATTTAGCACTTTTGTTGCTTAGAATTAATTGGTTTTTATTTTCATTTAAGCTAAGTAATTTACACTTTATTATTTTGTCTTTTGTTATTTGATTATCATTAGTTTTGTTTCTGGTAAATATATGCGATTTTGGTATAAATCCTTGAATTCCTTCTAAGTATGCTATGATACCACCTTTATTTATATAGTGAATTTTTAAATTAAATATTACATCTTCTAGATAAAGTTGTTTTATTCTTTTCCAAGCTCTTATGTAGTCTAGTCTTTTTATGGATAGTATATATTGTCCATTACAGGAATTTTTTGTCATAATGAAAAAGTCTCTAGTGGTATTGATAAGTAGTAAGCTATAATGATTTTTCTTATTAATACGGATATCAACTTCTTCTTTTGGTAGATAGCCTGATTTATTTGTTCCTATCTCTACCAAAAATCCTGTTTTTTCTTGGTGTATAATTGTGCCTGCAACAATATCTCCATCGTGTATTTTATATTTGTATCTTTTTAATATTGCTGCAAAATTGTTATTTCTTTTTTTTTTTTTCATTCAATTATTGTTAATAGTATTTTTATTTTATCTATGATATCATTTATGTAATGGCAATCGTAGGTAATTGCAAGTTTTATACAAACTTGAGGAAAGTCCGGGCTCTATTTATAATAGTATAGCTGTATAAAATGCAGTGTAAGAAACTATAAGGATTGTGCCACAGAAATATACCGCCTTAATCTTAAGGTAAGGGTGCAATGGTTCAGTAAAAGTGAACCAGAAATATTGTTAAGATTTTTGCTAGGTAAACCCCGTACTAGAGCAAAGTGATTAGTTTACTATAATAAGTGTATTTCTTATAAATTTTATGCTTTATTTTATCTTAATACTTTTTATATACTGCATAAAGTAATTCGTTACTTAAGATTAATGATTACCCTTTTTATCTATTTAAAGTATATACTTTATCGGTAAAAAGAACTAAACCCGGCTTATGTTTTGCCTTCTAGTATTTTTGATTTTTTTATTTTATGTTATTTATGATTTTGTTTACCTTATGATTTATTTCTTCTATGTCTGCTATTTTTAATGTTTTCTCGAATGATCTGTAAGTAATTCTTATTCCTATAGATCTATCTTGGTTAATATTGTTGTTTGTATATTCATTGAATATTTTTATTGATTCTATAAGCTTATGACTGATGTCATTGATTTTTTCTTCAATTTCTTGAATGTTTCTGTGTTTTTTGATTTTTATTGATATATCTCTTACTATACTGGGATATCCTGAATACGCATTTTTTCTGTAACTTAAGTGCTTTTTCAATTTTATGCAGCTAATTAAGCTTTTTAGGTCAATTTCAAATATATAAACTTTTCCAAGTTTTTTTTGCGTTTTACTTAAATTTTTTTTACTTAATTCTCCAATTGCTCCTATTATTTTATTATTTTTCTTATTATATATGCCAATTTGACTGCTTTGAATAATTAAATTGTTTATAGAGTGTTTTTCTGTTTTGTTGGATATATAGATTAGTTCTATTTCTGCATTGATTTTTTCTAGAAATAATTCTATTAGTCCTTTGATTTGTAATAAGTGAATTCCTTGTGGTCTCTCTAACCAGTCTTTTCTATTGTATTCTGTGGCATGTATTAAACCTCCTAAACTTTTGTTTTCTATAGAAAAGTTTGTATTTTTATCTTTGTTAAATACTTTTCCTATTTCAAATATTAATAAATTTTTATTCGAATATTTTACATGGTGTTCATAGTTTTTGATTAAACCTTCAACTATATTTTTTCTTAGCTCTTGTTGTTCTGTGCTAATAGGATTATATATTTTTAGTGTATCTAATGTGTATAAATTATTAGTTGTTAGTGAGCAGTTGATAACTTCATTTAGTCCTAGGTTTCTTAATGCTATTTTTATATTATTTATATTGATTAAATTAGTAGATTTGTGTCCTCTTTTCTTATTTTTTTTGTTGATACTATAGAAATTTCTAAACTCGTGTATTTTTCCTATTTCTTCTATTATATCTATATCTCTTTTTAAGTCATGGGATCTATATTCTGGTATTTGTAATGTAAATAATCTTTTATTCCTAACATATTGAGGAGAAAGATATAGTCTTTTAAGTATTTTTATAGTATTAGTTATTTCTAAAAACTTTACTTGCTTATTATGAATACTGCCAAGGCATTTATTGATAGTGCTGTGTTTTAAGTTTACTTTTGTTGTAGTTAGTTTCAATAATTTATAATTTTCTTCGTATTTGCCTATCGTGTTTTTGTATAAAGTGGTTATGATTTTTAGGCTTTCTATGTAGTAATTTTCATAAAATTCATTATCATCATAGTTTTTTAAGTTATTATTGAGTTTTGTTTTTTTTGTTTTGAAAATAATTAATGCTAATTTATTTTCATATATTTTTTTCTTATTTATTAAAGAAGTTATGAAGTTTTCGTTATCTTGTAATTGATTTTCTAGTATAAATGTCATTGAGTTTGTTTTATCTATTATACTAAATGTTTGTCCCCACTTTATTTTTATATATTGTTGTACATTCTCTAGGATGTTTTTTGGTCTTATTTTGTTAATTTTTAACTGATTTAATATCCATTGTGGTGTTTGTATATCAGTTCTATTATCAATGACATGTATTCTTATGTAATTTAAGTGTGTACTGTTACTGTTGATTTCCTTATGATTGTTTTTTGTAAATTTAAGTTTAGTTGGTACAGTTGTCATTTCTGTATTTGTAATTATACTTATTTCTCTAGCTAAGCTAAATACAGAATTGATTTCTTTTCTATTTGTTGTAATACTTAAGTCGAGAATTTTGTCATTATTTGATTTTTCTATGTTTTCTATTTCTATGCCAGATAGAATTAATCTATCTTCAATTTCTTTGAATTTTTTTTCTTCTACTCTAATAAAACTATTTATTAATTGCCATGAAAATTTCATTATGATATTAGTATTCTTATTAACATTGCTTGTTATTTTATGCTTTAGTAAATGATAAATTGTTATTATTAGCGTATCTTTCCATGAATCTCATAAATCTATCCCATTCTAATGGATTTTTAATAATATATATGCATTCAATTCCTTGGGGTTTACCATTGATAAATTTTGCATTTACGTCTGTTGTTAATATTAGTCCTTCTTCATCTTTCAAATACATTCCTTTTATGTCTCCTTTATCTTGCATTTCAGGTTTAATAATATCGGGTTGATTAAACCTAAATGTTGCTGTTCCAGTACTACCGTCTCTTGATCTTGTTAATTTTATGCTTGGTATTACGTTTTCATCTATTCCTTCTATAAATTGAATAACTGCCATATGTTTTCCTTTTTGTAATTCGTTACAGTGATATTTGATTTTAATCTGGGGTAGGAGGATTCGAACCTGCGAATGGCGGAGTCAAAGTCCGCTGCCTTACCACTTGGCTACACCCCAATGTGACTAACTAATTTGTACAATATTTAAAAATCTGGTGTCAACTGTATAATTTTATAATATAGTTTTTAAATAGTATATGTATTGTCTTAAGTTAGAAAAGTTTATCATTTGTTGTTTGCCTGTATCTAACCATTTAATATATATTTGTCTCTTTTTAATTTCTTCATTGCGTAAAATTATACATGTTTTAACACCAATTTTGCTTGCTTTTCTAATTTTTTTGCTTAAGTTTATATTTGTGATATCTAGTTCAAACTTTAAGTTGTATGTTTCTAGTATATTTATAATGTCCCAAATAATTTCAATATTATTTAAATCTTCAGTTGCTATGTAAATTGTTTTATGAATTGTTTCTGTATTTAATCTTTCCTTCATAAGTATAATTAATCTTTCTAGTCCAATAGCCCAACCAACAGCAGGTATTTTAGGTCCACCTAATTGTTCTATTAAATTATCATATCTACCTCCGCCACATAATGTATTTTGATGACTGCTAGATTTTGTTTTTATTTCAAATGCAGTATAATTATAGTAATCTAAACCTCTAACTAGATAATTATTGATATTATATTTTATATTGAGATAATCTAAGCTTTGACATATTTGTTCGAAGTGTTTTAAAGATTCTATTCCTAAGTAGTTTTGTAGTATGGGTCCATCTTTTAAAATTTCTTGTGTTTTATCAATTTTACTATCTAATATTCTTAGAGGATTTTTATTTATTCTTTTCTGTGAGTCTTCGTCTAAGTCTTTTTCATATTTTTTTAGATAGGTGATGAGCTGTTTCGTATATAAATCTCTTTCCTGTATATTTCCAATAGAATTCAGTTCTAAAGTACATTGTTCCTTGCATCTTAGTTGGGTTAATATTTTATGTGCCAGTTGAATAACTTCTATATCTGCAATAGGTTTTAAGCTTCCTATACATTCAATTCCTAGTTGATGAAATTGTCTTTGCCGACCTTGTTGTGGTCTTTCATATCTAAACATTGGTCCTGAATACCATAGTCTATGCATTTGATTATTTAAATACAGTTTGTTACTTAATACTGCTCTTGCTATACTAGAAGTACCTTCTGGTCTTAATGTAATGCGTCTTTCACTTTGGTCTTTGAAGTTATACATTTCTTTGTTTACAATGTCTGTAAAATTGCCAATACATTTTTCAAATAGATCTGTACTTTCAAGTATAGGTGTTCTTATTTCTTTATAGTTGTATTTATTAAGTACATTTCGAGCTGTATCATATATATTTTGCCACATTTCTGTATCAGTAGGTAAAATGTCTTTAGTGCCTCTTAGTGGTTGCATTTATTTCTTATTTGAATCCTTAAGTAATTGTCTATGTCTATTGTTATTTTATTGTTACGGGCAAGGAGGGACTCGAACCCCCGACACCGTGGTTCGTAGCCACGTGCTCTAATCCACTGAGCTACAAGCCCTTTACTAAACAGTAATATAACATACTAGAGTAAAAAAATTTATTATTTTAATTCTTGATATTTTTTCTATATATTTATATTTTATATTTAAACATTTGCTTTCTTATTTTAATAAATTATTAATCTTAATTGTCTATGAATAAAACTATTTTGTATCACGATGATGCTCGTAAAGCTTTAGAAAAAGGTATGGATATATTATCTGAAGCTGTTTCAATAACTTTAGGACCTAAAGGTAGAAATGTTGTATTAGAAAAAAAATATGGTTCTCCTCAAATTATTAATGATGGTGTTACAATAGCTAAAGAGATTGAGTTAAAGGATTCTATTGAAAATACTGGTGTTGCTTTGATTAGACAAGCTGCTTCTAAAACAAATGATGTTGCAGGTGATGGAACTACTACTGCTACTGTATTAGCATATGCTATTGTGAAAGAAGGTTTAAAAAATGTTGCTGCTGGTTCTAATCCAATAATGTTAAAAAAAGGTATTGATAAAGCTGTTAAGTTTATTACTCAAAAAATTAGTCAGTATTCTCGTCCGATAGATAATTCGCTTGATATCTCACAAGTTGCATCAATTTCTGCTGGTAATGATAAATATATTGGTCAATTAATTGCTGAAGCCTTACAAAAAGTAGGTAAAGAAGGGATAATTTCATTAGAAGAAGGTCAATCTACAGAAACTGTTTTGGATATTAAAGAGGGCATGAAATTTGATAAAGGCTTTATTTCTCCTTATTTTGTTACTGATCCTTCGAGGATGGAAGTACTTCAAGAAAATACTTATATTTTATTAACAGATAAGAAAATAACTTTAATACAGGAGGAGTTACTACCTGTATTAGAACAAGTTTCAAAAACAGGTATGCCACTTCTGATTATTGCTGAGGATATAGAGAAAGAAGCTTTAGCTACTATTGTGCTAAATAAGTTAAGGGGGATCATTAATGTTGCTGCTGTGCGTGCTCCTGGGTTTGGAGATAGAAGAAAATCTTTATTAGAGGATATTGCTGTTTTAACGTCTGCTACTCTCATTACCGAAGATGCTGGTTTGACACTTAATAAAGTTTCGTTGTCTGATTTAGGATTTGCCAAAAAAGTGCAAATATCAAAAGATACTACAACTATAATTGCTGATTCTAATCCTGTATCAGTAAATAGTAGATGTGATGAGATTCGTAAACAAATTAATATGAGTACTAATTCTTATGAGAAAGAAAAATTACAAGAAAGATTGGCTAAATTATCTAGTGGTGTTGCAGTTATTAAGGTAGGTGCTGCTACTGAAACAGAAATGAAAGATAAAAAGCTTAGACTGGAAGATGCAATTAATGCTACTAAAGCTGCTGTAGAAGAAGGAATAGTACCTGGTGGTGGTTCTACATATATTCATTTATCTAAAGAGTTATTGAAGTGGTCTGAAAAAAATTTATTTGAAGAAGAACTTATTGGGGCTTTAATTGTTCAAAAAGCATTATTGTTACCTTTAATAAGAATAGCTTCTAATGCAGGTTTAAATGGTGCGGTAACTGTTGAAAAAGTACAGCAAACTGATTTTCCAACTGGTTATAATATTAATTCTAATACTTTAGTTGATATGTATAGCTCTGGTATTATAGATCCCGCTAAGGTTACTCGCTCTGCTTTACAGAATGCCTCTTCTATTGCTTCAATGATTTTAACAACAGAGTGTATAGTTGTAGATTCTATTTAGTCATTTATTAAGTAATTAAGTAAGATATAAACTCCTTTAAAATTTTTTAATTTACTTATTAAATATAAGTTAACGATAGCATTTTCATTGATAGCTATCTTTTCAGTTTGACTTGACTTCAGTGATTTATAGTTGCTGTAATATTTTTTATTTCTAAAGTAAATATAATGAAATTTTAACACATATTGATCTATAATTTCTAGCTGTTTATTGTGTGTATAGTTTTCTATAATTTTAATTGCAATGTTATTAATATAGTTATCAGCTATGAACTTTTTTATTTTGTTAAGATATTCTAGTAAAAAAATAAAATTTTGTTCTTCATTATATTTTTTAATTCTTAAATCGTTACGCAGTTTATAAAATTCATTTATTATATTCTTATTTGTATAATATAAAATAAGTGCTTCAAGACTTATAGTTAATAAGTCTAATTTTTTTAAGAAAATTTCTTTTTTCATTAAGTTTTATTTTTCTACTTAATTTATTTTAATTATAATAAGTATTAATATTTACTTTTAGTTAGTTCCTGCAAATATAAATTCTGGAAATTTTTCTTGAGCTTCATTTAAAGATTTGTTTCTACCTTTTTCTTGCCAAAAGTTAATTATTTCAGTTGCTTGATTTAATAAATATACTTTTTCGTTTTCTGATATCCAAGGTTTTGAGTCTAGTTCTGTTTTAAGCTGTTCCCATGCATCATTTCGAGGCCAAAAAAAATATGATGTTAGTGGACTGATATTTTTTCCTATCACATGATCTATTGCTACTGCCACATTGTTATCAAGCCACAAAATTCTAAAAGTGAACTTTTGCAAATTGCTCTCCTTAATTAATAATAGTTTTGTCAAATAAGTTTTTTACTGTTTGAGTCATCACTGCACCTTCTTGTAATTTCTGTTGTATCTTTACTATATTTAGTTGAGTACTTTTATTTAATGGATTATAAAAACCTAGTTCTTCTATTGCTTTACTATCTCTTTTTTTTCTACTGTCTATTAATACAATTCTATAAAATGGTTTCTTCTTTCTACCGAGTTTTTTTAATCTTACTTTAAGCATAAATTTATATTTAATATTTTAATTATTTCAGGTAATTGTATCATATATGTGTATTTACTATGTAATTGATTCAATTTTTATGTTATTAAAAATTACTGTCAAGCATTGTAAGAATATAATACCTAACATAGGTGACATGTCCATGCCAAAAATCATGGGTATCGTTCCTCTAAAAAGTCTTAGATATGGGTCAGTTAATCTGTTAAGTGAGCAAAAAGGTTCATTGTACCAGTTGACTGTAGGTAACCAAGCGAGTGACAGTTTAAGTAGTATTAGTATAAGATATATTTCTGAAAAGTTTGCGACAGAAGTAAAGATCAGATTCAATGAATAAGTTATGATAGCCATTTTTGTATTTAAAATTTTTTTAGTATTTTATATTCTAGTTTATTTTAGTTGTATAAACTTTTAGCTTTGGATGTTTTTCACCTATTTTTGTTAGTATTATACTATGACTTAGTATATTTGTTATATTAATATTGTTAATTGAAACTTTTTTTATATTTTTTAGGTAATCAATTAAGTCAATTATTTTTTCATTTTCTGTTATTTTTTCTAGAATAAAAATATTTGTATTATGTTGATTTAAATTCAAGTTTTGAATACAATTTTTAATTGTACTTATATTATCATAGTTTACATGAGCTATGTTTAGATTAGGCATTAAAGATTTAATATCAGTTATCATATGATATGTGTCAGATGTATTTGTTAAAATTAAATATTTTTTCTTTTTATTAATTACATTTAAGTCCTTTACTTCATTGATTAGTTGTATCTGTAAATTTTTTATTTCAACATATTTTCTTATTGTTTCATATATGATTAAAAATCCCATATATCTGTAGTAGTATTCTTTTTCTGTTCTTGATACACTGTCTGTCGTGATACTATTAAGTATTATTTTTATTAATGGATGAGAAATTTGGTATATTTTTAGTTGCATTATTTTTAAGTTTTTAACTGTTTTCTTTTGATGCTTGAATTTTAATATTTTTTTATTAATTTATAATTTTTTATAAATGTCTTCTATCAATAGAAAAAAGTATTCTTTAATTTAAATGTTTTCATATATTAAAGAATACTTTTGTTTATATTTGAATTGATATAAATTTTTATGTTAATCTAGTGGTCTCATCGATAATACAGCTTCATTTTCCCTGTTAATCCCTTTTTCAAATCCAGCAGCAGCAGCTCTAGCTCTACCTGCATGCCATAGATGACCTATGAAAAGGAAAAATCCTAAGAAAAAGTGAGAAGTTGTTAACCAGCTTCTTGGAGATACATAGTTTACTGAGTTAATTTCTGTTGCAACTCCACCTACTGAGTTTAATGATCCTAATGGAGCATGCGTCATGTATTCAGCAGCTCTTCTTTCTTGCCAAGGTTGAATATCATTTTTAATTTTATTTAAATCTAATCCATTTGGTCCTCTCAATGGTTCAACCCAAGGTGCTCGAAGATCCCAAAATCTCATAGTTTCACCGCCAAAAATAATTTCTCCACTCGGTGATCTCATTAAGTATTTACCTAATCCAGTTGGTCCTTGTGCAGATGCTACATTGGCGCCTAATCTTTGATCTCTTACTAAGAAAGTAAACGCTTGAGCTTGTGATGCTTCAGGTCCAGTAGGTCCGTAAAATTCACTTGGATATGCAGTATTATTATACCAAACATAATTTGACGCAGTTAGGCCCATAATAGAAAGTGCACCTAAGCTATATGAAAGATAAGCTTCTCCTGACCAAACAAATGCTCTTCTAGCCCATGCAAAAGGTTTTGTTAATATGTGCCATATTCCTCCAGCTATACATATAACACCCATCCATACGTGTCCACCAATTAGGTCTTCCATGTTGTCTATGCTCACTATCCATCCATCTCCACCAAAAGGTGATTTTAGTATATATCCAAAGATTACTGAAGGATTTAATGTTGGATTGTTTATAATTCTTACATCTCCTCCTCCAGGAGCCCAAGTATCGTAAACTCCTCCAAAGAAAAGTGCTTTTACAACTAGTAAAAATGATCCTATTCCTAGTAATATCAAATGTATACCAAGGATAGTTGTCATTTTATTTTTGTCTCTCCAATCGTATCCAAAGAAAGGAAATGATTCTTCAAGTGTATCTGGTCCTATTAATGAGTGATATAGTCCTCCAAAGCCAAGTACAGCTGATGAAATTAAATGTACAACACCTACAACAAAATATGGATAAATACTTGTAATTTCTCCACTAGGTCCAACTCCCCATCCTAATGTTGACAAATGTGGTATTAATATTAGTCCTTGTTCATATAAAGGTTTTTCTGGTACAAAGTGTGCTACTTCGAATAATGTCATTGCGCCTGTCCAGAAAACCATAATTCCAGCATGTGCTACATGAGCACCTAGGAGTTTTCCTGATACGTTGATTAATCTTGCATTTCCTGACCACCATGCAAAACCAGTTGATTCTAAATCTCTTCCTCCAACTATAGTGTTGTTATTAAAGCGCGTTTCCACGTGGTAAAACCTCCTCTGGGAATATGAAGTTTTCGTGAGGCTGGTCTTGTGCTGCCATCCACGAACGAATTCCTTCGTTTAATAAAATATTTTTTGTATAAAATGTCTCAAATTCTGGATCTTCTGCTGCTCTTAATTCTTGAGATACAAAATCATAAGCTCTTAGATTTAAAGCTAATCCTACTATACCAAATGCACTAGTCCACATACCTGTTACAGGTACAAATAGCATAAAAAAGTGAAGCCATCTTTTATTTGAAAAAGCAACACCAAAAATTTGAGACCAGAATCTATTAGCAGTTACCATTGAGTAAGTCTCTTCTGATTGTGTTGGTGTAAATGCTCTAAATGTATCTGCTGCATCACCATCTTCAAATAAAGTATTTTGAACAGTTGCTCCGTGAATTGCACAAAGTAATGCTCCACCTAAAATACCTGCAACCCCCATCATGTGGAAGGGATTTAGCGTCCAGTTATGAAATCCTTGCAAAAATAAAAGGAAACGAAAAATAGCTGCAACACCAAAACTTGGGGCAAAGAACCAGCTTGCTTGTCCCAGTGGATACATTAAAAATACTGATACAAAAACAGCTATTGGTCCTGAAAATGCTATAGCATTATATGGTCTTATTCCTACAAGTCTTGCAATCTCAAATTGTCTTAAGCAAAATCCTATTAAGCCAAAAGATCCATGTAGTGCTATAAAAGCCCATAGTCCACCAATTTGACACCATCGAGTGAAGTCTCCTTGTGCTTCAGGTCCCCATAAAAGAAGTAATGAATGTCCCATACTGTTCGCTGGTGTAGAAACTGCAGCAGTAAGAAAATTACATCCTTCTAAGTAAGAACTAGCTAAGCCATGTGTATACCAAGAAGTTACAAATGTTGTTCCTGTTAACCATCCTCCTAAAGCTAAGTAAGAACATGGAAATAGTAGTAGTCCAGACCATCCTACGAATACGAAGCGATCTCTCTTTACCCAATCATCTATTAAATCAAATCTTCCACGATTTTTTTCTTGTCCAATTGCGACAGTCATATTATTTTTCTCCAACTCAAATCATGTAAGTAAATATATTATATTAGCGATTTTTGAATTTTTTAGTCAGTATTTCATTCGTATTTATATAATGCATAATTTGATATTCTTAATTACATAAATTGTCTATCATTTTACTTATCTTCTCAGTTATATATTATTATAAGGTTAATATATTTTAAATTATATTCTATTTTCTAACTTATTTTTTAGTTCTCTAAGTTAGTGCATGAACAAAAATAAGTGAAAATTACATTTTTTATATTTTGCATGAATTAGTTATTTTCTTTAACTATAATTTTTTGAAATAAATATCCTGTACCTCTTGCAGTTAGTATTAGATCTGGATTACTTGGGTCATCTTCTAATTTAGCTCTCAATCTTGAGATGTGTACATCTACTACTCTTGTATCTACATGTCTTTCTGGAGTATAACCCCATACTTCTTGTAAGATTGATGCTCTAGAAAAAGGTTCTCCTGCTTTGCTAATCAGAAGTTCAAGTAAACTAAACTCCATTCCTGTTAACCTAACTCTTTCATGATTTTTATATACCTGTCTTTTATTAGTATCTATTTTAAGAAAGCCTATATTTATAACTCCTGAGCTAGGTATTGATGAGTTAATATTTACTTTTTCTATTCTTCTTAATACAGATCTTATTCTGGCTTCAAGTTCCTTGGGTGAAAAGGGTTTTACTATATAATCATCAGCACCCAATTCAAGACCTGTGATTCTATCAGAAACATCTCCAAGAGCTGTTAATATAATGATTGGTACATCAGATTCTTTTCTTAGTTCTTGACATACTCCATATCCATCTAGCTTGGGCATCATTACATCTAGAACAACTAATGTTGGATATTCTTGTCTAAAAATATGTAGAGCTTCTTCCCCGTCAGATGCACTTACTACATCGTAACCAATCATGGAAAGTCTAGTTTCTAGTATTCTTCTAATACTTATTTCGTCATCAACAACTAATATTTTTTCTTTATAATTGTCCAATTTTTCCTCTCTGCTTTATTTTCTAGTATTTTCCATATTGATTTATGTATTGATCTTTTTATTATTTAATTATTAAATAGATGAATATTTTTTATATAGTTTTGACATTTATATTTGTCTTTATTAATAATTATTGCGTTATATTATTATATACTTTGTATATATATAGTTTTACTATATTTTAGTTGTTCATTGAACTTTAAATCTTGAAGTTATTTAATAACTTTTTATGATCTTTTTTTCTAATAAATAAGTAAGAAATTTGAACTTAACTTTATATTTCTGTTTCCTTTACAAAAAATATAAGAATTTACTTGACAATCAATCATGTATAAGATTAATATAGTTTCATCTTTTAGTTAATCAATTAAACTTTAAACTCAAATTTATTGATAATTGATTCAAATACATTCTGGATACT